GTAGTGTCCAGAATAAATATTTCGTATTAAGTATTAATTTACGCGAATAGTACACGTAACTTATATTTACGTGAATTTATGATGCCGTAAATCTCAGTACAGTTTTTTGAACTGAAAACCTAAGTTGTTAATCTGAAATAATAATAATATTATGTAGTGAAGATTGTCAAGTATATGTTCACATCAATTTTTTTTATAAGTCTATATTACAAATAAATTAAAAAATAATGAATTATTAAGAAATTCATTTTAAAGAATTAAAGTAACAAAAAGATGAGAATATTAAGTAAAAAATAGAAAAAATCATACAATCAATTTTATTAAAATATTTTAGCAAGATACCAATTTATAACCATCATCAAAAGTTAAAAGCTATCAATGCTATCACTCTCAGATCATTATTTAATAATATAGAATAAAATAATTCCTTTTCCAGAATAAAGCCTAATCAGTAGATAAGTAGAACAGTTATATGATATACATTATTCCAATAGAAAGATAAGATACAAGAAGATAATAAATTATAATTTGAATGAGAGAGATAAAAAAAATCATATACTGTATTCTATAAAATAATAAAAAAAGTTACTACAATTTAAACTATTAAGAAATATTATCATCAATAACAAATTAATAAAAGAGGATAAAGAATTGGATAACCATAAGGAAAAAATATTAATAGTTGACGATGAGATTAGTATAAGAAGAATATTAGAAACTAGATTATCTATGATTGGATATGAAGTGGTAAGTGCATCTGATGGAGAAGAAGCTTTAAATATTTTTCGACAGGAATATCCTACATTAGTCGTACTAGATGTAATGATGCCTAAACTAGATGGATACGGAGTATGTCAAGAACTAAGAAAAGAATCTGATGTACCAATTATTATGCTAACAGCGCTAGGAGATGTATCAGATAGAATAACTGGATTAGAATTAGGAGCAGACGACTATATTGTAAAACCGTTTTCACCTAAAGAACTAGAAGCTAGAATTAGATCCGTACTTAGAAGGATAGATAGACTTTCAATAAACTCATCTATACCTAGTTCAGGAATAATTAATGTAGGACTTCTTAAAATTGATACAAATAAAAGACAAGTCTATAAAAGCCATGAAAGAGTACGTTTAACAGGCATGGAATTTAGTTTATTAAAACTGCTAATAAGTAAAGCAGGAGAAGCCTTTTCTAGATCTTCTATCTTGCAAGAAGTTTGGGGATATACACCAGAAAGACATGTTGATACAAGGGTAGTAGATGTTCATATTTCTAGGCTGAGAGCAAAATTAGAGGATGATCCAAGTAATCCAGATCTTATATTAACAGCTAGAGGTACAGGATACTTATTTCAAAAAATCATAGTAAAAGAACAAATTAATTAATCAATAAATCAGATATTAATAAAAATAATAGTGATTAAATTTCAATAAATATAGAAAACAAAATATTAGATTAAATAAATTGATTAGTTATTAATACTTTTAATTAATCTAGAATTTAACAATAACTATTATAGATGTTATAATAATTTAACTTAGAGAGCTATTTTAAATAGTTATTCAATACAATATAATTTAAATTATATTAATCTTATAATATTATATAACTGAAAAGAAAAGTAAAATCATACTACTAATTAGTATTATAAAAAATACTTAATGATATATTTACTTATATAATTTGCCTTGGAGAATTTATATATGACTGTCGCAATTGGACAAGAAAAAAATCGTGGAAGATTCGATTTAATTGATGACTGGGTAAAAAGAGATCGTTTCGTTTTTGTGGGATGGTCTGGACTCTTACTATTTCCTTGCTCATACTTAGCATTAGGAGGATGGTTAACAGGAACTACATTCGTAACATCTTGGTATACTCATGGTCTAGCAAGTTCTTATCTTGAAGGATGTAACTTTTTAACTGCAGCTGTATCAACACCTGCGAATAGTATGGGACATTCATTATTATTACTATGGGGACCGGAAGCACAAGGTGATTTTACAAGATGGTGTCAAATTGGTGGGCTGTGGGCTTTTATTGCATTACATGGCTCATTTGGACTAATTGGCTTTTGCTTAAGACAATTTGAAATAGCTCGACTTGTAGGTATTAGACCATATAACGCAATAGCTTTTTCGGGACCAATAGCAGTTTTTGTATCAGTCTTTTTAATGTATCCATTAGGACAAGCCAGCTGGTTCTTTGCTCCAAGTTTCGGTGTTGCTGCAATTTTTCGTTTTTTACTATTTCTACAAGGGTTCCATAACTGGACACTAAATCCATTTCACATGATGGGAGTAGCAGGTATACTAGGTGGAGCTCTTCTTTGTGCTATACACGGAGCAACTGTACAAAACACATTATTTGAAGATGGTGACGCAGCTGATACATTTAGAGCATTCACGCCAACACAATCTGAAGAGACATACTCTATGGTAACAGCTAACAGATTTTGGTCTCAAATTTTTGGAGTTGCTTTTTCTAATAAAAGATGGTTACACTTTTTCATGCTATTCGTACCAGTCACTGGTATGTGGACTAGTGCTTTTGGAATTGTAGGATTAGCTTTAAATTTAAGAGCTTACGATTTTGTATCTCAAGAACTAAGAGCTGCAGAAGATCCAGAATTTGAAACATTTTATACGAAAAATATTTTATTAAACGAAGGTATTCGTTCATGGATGGCAGCACAGGACCAGCCTCATGAAAACTTTATATTCCCAGAGGAGGTTTTACCACGTGGAAACGCCCTTTAATAATACTAACGTAGTCGGAGGTAGAGATCTAGAATCAACTGGTTTTGCATGGTGGTCAGGAAACGCAAGACTAATAAATGTATCAGGTAAACTTTTAGGTGCACATGTAGCACATGCCGGTATAATGGTATTTTGGACAGGAGCAATGACATTATTTGAAGTTGCGCATTTTGTACCAGAAAAGCCTTTATATGAACAAGGATTTATACTTATTCCACATTTAGCAACATTAGGTTGGGGAGTAGGACCAAGTGGAGAAATTACAAATACTTACCCATACTTTATTGTAGGTGTAGTACACTTAATCTCTTCAGCAGTACTTGGCTTCGGAGGATTATATCATTCACTAATAGGACCAGATACTTTAGAAGAATCATTTCCTTTTTTTGGATATGATTGGAGAGATAAGAACAAAATGACAACTATACTAGGAATACATTTAGTATTACTAGGAATTGGCTCTTTCTTACTGGTAATCAAAGCATTGTTTTTTGGTGGAGTATATGATGCATGGGCACCAGGTGGAGGTGATGTAAGAATTATTACTAACCCTACACTTAATCCGTCAGTTATCTTTGGCTATTTACTTAAGTCACCTTTTGGGGGTGATGGCTGGATAGTTAGCGTAGATAATATGGAAGATCTAATCGGTGGACATGTCTGGATGGGAGTAGTTTGTATTGCAGGAGGAATATGGCATATTCTAACAAAACCATTTGCATGGGCAAGAAGAGCTTTTGTATGGTCAGGAGAAGCTTACTTATCATATAGTTTAGGTGCCTTATCTATAATGGGTATAACAGCATCAAATTTTGTGTGGTACAATAACACGGCATATCCAAGTGAATTTTATGGACCAACAGGACCTGAAGCATCTCAAGCACAAGCTTTTACATTTCTTGTAAGAGATCAAAGATTGGGGGCTAACGTAGCTTCAGCACAAGGACCAACAGGATTAGGTAAATATTTAATGAGATCACCAAGTGGAGAAATTATATTTGGTGGAGAAACGATGAGATTCTGGGATCTGAGAGCTCCTTGGGTAGAACCACTGAGAGGTCCAAATGGTTTAGATTTAAATAAAATAAAGAATGATATCCAACCATGGCAAGAACGACGAGCTGCAGAGTATATGACTCATGCACCACTAGGATCATTAAATTCAGTGGGTGGAGTTGCAACAGAAATTAACTCTGTTAATTACGTATCTCCTCGAAGTTGGTTAACAACATCTCATTTTTTCTTAGGCTTCTTCCTATTTATAGGACACTTATGGCATGCTGGCAGGGCTAGAGCTGCGGCTGCAGGATTTGAAAAAGGTATAAACAGAGAGAATGAAGCAGTATTATCAATGAGACCACTAGACTAAATAATTAATAAGATTAATGTAAAACATAAAAAAAGTATTCTTTAAATTAAATGAAGAGAATACTTTTTTATATTTTTAGTTAAATTAGATAAAAGTCAAATACAAATATTCAAGTAAATTAAAAATTAATACAAAATAAATAAACTTTAGTATAGTTAGCTTTTCTGTACTGCAAAAACTATAATGCATATATAGACAAGAAATACTATAAAATAAATTTTAATTAAATAAATGCAATTAAATATATATAAAATATCTCATCCTATCATAAAAATACTATCTACATCCATTCTAAATGGAACTAAAAATAGCTATATATATGAAAATCACTATAGATATCTAGGCTTTTTATTACTATATGAAATTTTAAGAAAATATATTAACATACAAGAAGTATATGTAAAATTATTATATTCAGTAAAATACTTCGATGTTATAAATTCTAAGAGCAAATATCTAATTTTAACCGATCTATCAAAGACATACCAAATGATAATTGATATAAAAAATCTTATACCAAATCTAAATATAGTTAATGTAAATTATGATAATCCTGAGAATATAGTAAACTCAATCAATAATGTAAAAATTGAGTATTGGAACACAGATATATTTATAATAGAAGAAAAAACAACAGACAAAAAAATTATTAAATTAATTGAATATTTAGAAATACAGAAAAATATTCCGTTAGAAAAAATTAATATTTGCTCTATAAGCAGCAATAATTACATCTTAAATAAATTAGGTAATCAATATCCTAAATTGAAAGTATACACAACTAAAATCATATATAATAATAAAAATTTAAATAACTAAAGATATTAACAAATCGAGATAAAATGAACATCATTATTTATTCACTGAACTTAATTTTTACATCCGTAGCAAATTTTTCTGAAATATACTTAATATTAATATTATTAAAGTTATCACTAGCATGGTTTCCAACAGTTAACTGGTATAATGAACCATTCTGTTCATTAAATCGACTAACTGATCCCTACTTAAAACTTTTTAGAGGAACAATACCAATGGTATTTGGCATGGATATGTCACCTATGCTAGGTATTATATTTCTGCAATGTTTAACAGTAATTTTTAATAATATTCGCATTGAATCAATAACATAAAGAATTATAAAATGTGATACAATAAATCACATAACAAATATATCACTTCAAATAAAAAAGGTCAGATCGGTATGTTAAAAATAAGACTAAAAAGATTAGGTCGAAAGAAGAAAGCTTTTTATAGAATTATATTAATAGATAGTCGAAAAAAAAGAGATGGTAAAGCCATAGAAGAAATAGGATTTTACAATCCATTAAACAAACAGCATAAAATTGATATAGTCAAAGTTAAAAAAAATATAAAGAAAGGAGCTCAATTAACAAAGACTGTTAGAAATCTAATTAAGTACAATTATGAATAGAAAAAATTTAAATACTAAGGAGAATAATATTGGAACACTTTACATTTCGTATTTTGTGGCTCGATAATAATGTGGCAATAGCAATAGATCATCTAATAGGTAAAAACATTAGTCCGTTAACATCTTATTTTTTTTGGCCAAGGAATGACGCATGGGAACAATTAAAGACAGAATTAGATTCAAAACCTTGGATATCAGAAAGTGATAAAATAACTTTACTTAATCAAGCAACCGAGATCATTAATTTTTGGCAAGAAAAGGGTAAAAACAAATCAATAATTGAGGCTCAAGAAAAGTTTCCAAAATTTATATTTGCTGGAAGTAACTAAAGGCTAATAAAAAGTAAATCACACACAATAACAGATTTAGAAAAAAGTAATATAAACACAAGATCAATGAAAAAGACAATACCTTTAAAAAAAAAAATAGACTTACTAATAATCAGTCTAGAAGTACTTAGTACAAATTACGTAAAAGATTCTATAGTAATTAGATTATTGCAATTACGTAAAGAAGTAAAAAACTACTATAACGGTATTTCTAGTAATTTTTTTGGAGTTATAAAATATCTACACATAATACAAATTACTGTAGAACAATTTTGCTTAGATAAAGAAGCAATTAAAATACTAAAACATCATAATCAGTACAGCAGAGATAATGCAATGAAGCAATACATAAAAAAATTTAAATATATTTATTTTGCGGAAGATGCATACTATAATCAATATAAATCGCTACACTATACATATGATATAGACATAGATAGCATAGCTGTAATCAATTTATATTTAGTAACCAAATTAAAGAAAGCAGAAGGAATTTATTTTTTAATAAAATACTTATATATATAGAAAATTATTAACTTTTATCAACATCAACTATAATGCATTCTGTAGTTAAAATCATTGATGCAATAGAAGAAGCATTTTGTAAGGCAGAACGAGTTACTTTAGCAGGATCAATAATTCCGGAATCATACATGTCCACTAAGATATTACTATTGACATTATAACCCATTGGGAAACTACTCTGTTTTACTTTTTCAACAATTACAGGACCATTAATACCAGCGTTTGTAACTATTCTATTGAGTGGAAACAATAAAGCTTTTTCAACTATTAAGGCTCCAATCAATTCTTCTCCAGACAAATTATTTTTAGCCCATATTGCTAACTCTTTTGATAAATGAATATAAGTAGAGCCACCGCCAGGCACAATACCTTCTTCAATAGCAGCTTTAGTAGCATTAATAGCATCTTCTAATCTGAGCTTCCTATCCTTCATCTCAGTCTCAGTAGCAGCACCTACTTTAATAACGGCAACACCACTAGATAACTTAGCCAATCTTTCTTGCAATTTTTCTTTTTCATAACTATTAGAACTAATATGAATTTGCTTACGAATCTGTTCACATCTAGTATTAACTAAATCTTGATTACCATCAGCAATAATAGTAGTAGTATCTTTTGATATCTCAACTTTTTTAGCATTACCTAAATGCACTAATTCTACTTTATCCAAAGTTAAGCCTGTATCGTCAGTAACTACTTGCCCAGAAGTTAAAATCGCAATGTCCTCTAATAAAGACTTTCTCCTATCTCCAAAACCGGGAGCTCTAACAGCAACAATATTTACAATACCTCTAAGCTTATTAACAATCATAGTAGCTAAAGCTTCTTTTTCAATATCTTCTGCGATTACTAAAAGAGGCCTTCCTGTTTTTGCTACTTTTTCTAATATAGGTAGAAGCTCTTGCTGTATTAAAGTTATTTTTTTATCAGTCAATAAAATATAACAATTTTCCTGAATAACTTCCATTCTAGAAGGATCAGTCACAAAATAAGGAGAAATAAAACCTTTATCAAACTTCATTCCTTCTTTTATCTCTAAGGTAGTATTCGTAGACTGACCTTCTTCTAAAGAAATAATACCTTCCTTTCCAACTTTTTGTATAGCCTCTGTTATCATCTCTCCAATATTAGTATCATTACCAGCTGATATAGCCGCAACTTGCATAATATCACGTGAATTACTTATTGGACGTGAGTACTCACTTATTTTTTTTATAATGAATTTAACGGCTTTCTCAATACCTTTTTTAAGTACTATTGGATTAGAACCAGCAGCAACATTTTTTAAACCTTCTTTAACAATTGCATAAGCTAATACAGTAGCTGTAGTAGTACCATCACCTGCAACATCATTTGTTTTTGAAGCAGCTTGCCGAATTAAGGCAACACCTGTATTCTCAATTAAATTTTTCAACTCAATTTCTTTAGCAATAGTAACACCATCATTAATAATCTGAGGAGAACCAAATTTTTTTTCTAGTACAACGTTTCTACCTTTAGGACCTAAAGTTATTGAAACTGCTTCAGATAGAATATCCATACCCTTTTCTAATGCTTTACGAGCATTATCATGGTAAAGTATAGTTTTACTCATACGTAAATACCTTATTTTTTAATAGTTTGATTAATAAATATTTAATTCATGAATAAAATATGAATGTAAAAAAGAATAACAATAATAAGTTAAATAAAATTTTCTATTCATAGAATGTTATTATTGTATTGTAGTGGGCTTGTAGCTCAGTGGATTAGAGCACGTGGCTACGAACCACGGTGTCGGGGGTTCGAATCCCTCCCTGCCCGATCAAAAGCTTCTATAATTAAGAAAGCATAATATAGATATAGAAGTATATAAAATATATAATAAGTACATAAAGAAAAAGATGCAACCGCTAAGAGGAACAAAAGACATTTTACCTTATGAAATAAAAATTTGGCAACAAATACATGAAATAGCTAATAATTTACTTAACATAAACAATTATAGTGAAATTAGAACACCAATTCTAGAAAGTACAGAACTATTTCAAAGAAGTATAGGTAATTTTACTGATATAGTTAATAAAGAAATGTACAGTTTTAATGATCAAGGAGAAAGAAATATTACATTAAGACCGGAAGGTACAGCTAGTATCGCTAGAGCATTTATAAGTAATAAGCTACACCTCAAACAGAAGATTAATAGATTATGGTATTTAGGGCCAATGTTCAGATATGAAAGGCCACAGAAAGGTAGACAGAGACAATTTCATCAATTAGGTATTGAATGCATAGGAAGCACGATGCCAATAGCAGATGTAGAGGTAATAAGATTAGCTACAAAGACATTAGAAGCATTAAAATGCAAAAAATATCAATTAGAAATTAATTCTATTGGAAATGCAAAAGAAAGAGAAGAATATAAAATTGCTTTAGTTAATTACTTAGATAAGTATACAAATGATTTAGACAAAGATTCAAAGAGAAGAATAGAAACTAACCCATTAAGAATATTGGATAGCAAAGATTTAAAAACACAAGAAATTTTAATCCAAGCACCTAAACTTAAAAATTATCTAGATAAAATTTCTCTCAATCATTTTTATGAAGTTTGCAATAATTTAGAATACTTAAATATACCATATAAAATTAATGAAAATTTAGTTAGAGGACTTGATTATTATAACTACACTGCATTTGAGATAAAAACACAAGACTCACACCATCAAAATACTATTTGTGGAGGAGGAAGGTACGATCAATTAATAAAAAGTTTAGGAGGACCTAGTACACCAGCAGTTGGATGGGCAATAGGACTAGAAAGATTAATTATGATAACAGAGGCAAACTTAAATAAAAAAAATAATCAAAACATTATATACATAGCAACTCAAAATAATAATAACTATTACGTAGTATGGGATATAATTAACAAACTTGAGATATATCAAATTAGGTTCGAATTAGATCTAAGTAATAATACTTTATTAAAACAAATCAAGAGAGCTAATCAAGTAAAAGCAAAAATTTGCTTAATACTTGGAGAAGATGAAATATATAACAAATATATAACAATAAAATGGCTAGCAACAAGTACTCAACAAAAGATTTACTTCTCTGAACTAGAAAAATATTTAAAATATTTGAAATATCATATGATCACTTGACAGGATATTACTAATTATTGTAAAAGTAGGTTAATTACATTGGGGTGTAGCCAAGTGGTAAGGCAGCGGACTTTGACTCCGCCATTCGCAGGTTCGAATCCTCCTACCCCAGATTATACATGAAGTTTTATAACTCCCAAGGTTAACAAGTTACAGATAGATTAATGTAAACAGAGAATAGACAAATTCAAAACAAAAGTGTTTAAAACTACTATCAGAAATAAAGCAAAATTTAGCTCTATTATTAATCAGACATAATATTAAGGAAAAAATGGCAGTAATTCAATTTATTGATGGAATTAATGAAAAAGTTGTACCGAGTATTAAACTAACTAGATCTCGTGATGGCAGTACTGGTACAGCTACATTTAGATTCAATAGCCCTGATATAATTAAACCAGAAATGCAAGATAAAGGAGATATTAAAGGAATGTATTTAAAGGATGAAGAAGGAGAATTAATAACTAAGGATGTCAATGCAAAATTTATTAACGGGAAGCCAAAAGGAATAGAATGTATTTACATAATAAAAAATCCAACAGAGTGGGATAGATTTATGCGCTTCATGGAAAGATATGCTAACAACAATAACCTGTCATTCACAAAAGCCTAAGTATCAACTAATTAAAATTCAAAGATAGACAAATGAAATTTTCATGGACATTAATAAAGAGTTTTATTAATTTAAACAATATAAATTTTAACGATTTTAGAGAACAATTAACACTATCTGGGATAGAAGTTGAAAGCATAGAAACTAATCAAGAGATAGATGAAAGAATTCTAAATATAAGTATTACAAATAATCGCAAAGAAATATTTTGTGCATTAAACCTTGCAAAAGAGATTGGAACAATTTTAAATATACCTCTTAAAATATCGCCTATTAAGCTTGTTAATGAAAGAAACATAAATAAGGAAACAGATAAAAACATTTCAAATATAAGGGTTAATAAAATTAATAAAATTAACACAGAAAAAACACCAAAATGGTTATTAAATCATTTAAAATTATATAAAATAACGAAGACGAATTTAATAAGCAATATTCAAAATTATATTCAAATAAAATGGGGATATAGATTTTATATATTAGATACAAAAAATGTAAATAATATTATAAGAGATGATAAAACTATTAAATATATTAAAAATTTCAGTAAAGAGGATATAATAAAATTATTAAAAGAAATATCAATATACAGCAATAAAGATAAAGTAAAAAACTACCAGATAATAATTTTTACAATAGATAAACCAATAAATATATCTAATGATATCTATATTAATAGTGAATACTATGAAAACGCTTACCTAGATACAATTAGACTTATAAGCACTTTAACAAGTTGTACAATCAGCAGATCCTATAATAAATATAAAGAGAAACAAAGCGTCAATACGTTAGTGAAAATTAATAAAAATGAAATAAATACATTACTAGGGGGAATTAATAACTATAAATTACAATTTTTATCTACAAATATTATATTAAAAATATTACAACAATTAGATTTAAGTACTATTTATAGTAAAAAAACGAAATTATTTACAGTAAAAGTTCCTGATAATAGAACACATGATATCACAAGAAAAATAGATATAATCGAAGAAATTGGAAGAATATATAAGTTTAATAACTTTTTCAACAAACCAAATATTACTAACCTAAATGGCAGCAAATCAACTATTTCATTACAGATAAAAAAGATTAGAAGTACACTTCGTAATTTAGGATTTAACGAAGTAATTAATTGTTGCCTAATTAATAATCCAGATAAAATTGCAAGTATTATTCCTCTATACAATCCAATAACCACAGAACAAAAAGAACTAAGACATAATCTGCTAGATAATTTAATTAATAATTACAAACACAATATAAAACATAAACATAATCAAATAGAAATATTTGAGATAGGTAAAATTTTCGAAAAAAATAAACACGACACATGTATTGAAAAGAAGTATTTAGGAGGACTCTTATATAATATAGAATATATTAAGAGTAATTGGTCTGAAAAAACAACACATATAAATATATTTCATGTAAAAGGAATATTAGAAATATTTTTAGAACAACTCAATGCAAAAACAATATTAAAAGCAATATCAAACAAAGAACACATAGAAAGTTCAAGTAAATTATTTAAAAAGAATAGAATGATAGGAATTTATAATGAACATAATCACAATCTTATTGGGAGAATAGGAGAATTAAATAAAGTGAAATCAAATATCTTAGATAGAAAACAAGAAAAAATATATATATTTGAAATTGACATACAACAATTGAACTTAGCTATTATCAAAAATAATCACTTAAAACATGAAATAAGATCATATTCTAATTATCCAAGTGTAATAAGAGATATATCAATAACACTAAAGAAACATCAAAAAATTGATCAAATTAAAGATAGTATATTAAAAAAAGATAAAAACTTAATAGAATCTATTAAAGTATTTAATGAATATACAAATGATAACGAAGAAAGATTCATAGGAATTAGAATCACTTATAGAGCTAAGAATAGAACATTAAATACAAAAGATATTGAAAACATAAATAGAAATTTACAACATATTATATGAAATTCATAATTATAGGGCAAGACATAAGCCGGGTTTTGTTCTTTCTCATAGTAGTCAATTACTAGTTAGAACAAAAGATTACAAAAAATAAAAGTAATTTTTTCTACAGAAAAGGGTAATTATTAATCTAAAGTAATAAAATTACTTTACGCAGTATATAAATTAAAAAGTATAATAATTTAGAATTAAGTAACGCTTATAAACTCATTACAATATACTTATTACTTTGCTCTAATATGGGGTTTACCTAGCAAATATCTTAACAATATTCCTGGTACGCTCTTACCGAACCATTGCACCCTTACCTAAAAATAGGCGGTATATTTCTGTGGCACGATCCTCATAGTTTCCTACATTGTATTTTATACAACTATATCTTCATAAATAGAGCCCGGACTTTCCTCAAACTTGTATAAAGTCTGCAATTACCTACGCTTACCCATAACATAGAAATATTATACAAAAGATATTAATAAATGATAAAAGTTATTCACAAGAATTAATAACAAAGCAATGAACAAGAAAAAAAGAAATATAAATAAATTTGCAGATATATTAAATAAGTATAAGTATAGTTTACATGATGGAGATATAGTAGCTGGAACTATCATACATAGCGAAGATACAGGTTTTTTAGTAAATATTGGAACTAATACTTCTGGATACCTTCCAAAAGAAGAAATAGGACTAATGTCAAAAAGACACTACAATAAAAGTTTGTTATTAATTAATACAACAAGAGATTTCTTTTTAATCACACAAAATAGCTATAATAAACAATACGTGATTTCAATAAAAAGACTTGATTATATAAGAGCATGGAAAAGGATCAAGCAACTTTACTTAGAAGACATTGTATTTAATCTTAAAGTTAAGTATACAAATAAAGGAGGAATCATCACATATTTAGAAGGAATACAAGGATTTATACCAAAGTCACATATAAACAGATTAGAACAAAATAAATATCAGACAAAAAGAAATGAACTGAATATACAATGTAAATTATTAACAATCAATGATCAAAAGAATCAGCTGATTTTAAGCAACAAAAGTGCCTCATTTATTTTATCAATACACAAATTCAAACTTGGAGAATTAGTTTATGGAAAAATTATATCAATAAAATCTTATGGATTATTTTTAGAGATATATGATATAAAAGCTTTACTACATATATCTGAAATAGGATCAAAATACATCAAAAATTTAGATGATTTTTTTAAAGAAAAAACACTAATTAAAGTAAAAATTATTCACATAAATCTCAATCAAGGTAAATTATCTGTTTCAAAACGCAGTATCAAATAGTAGACAAAAAGACAATTAACCACCACCAACAATTGTAATAATTTCAATACAATCATTAGTTTTAAAAAAGACAGAATCAAATTGAGGTTTACTAATAATTTGACTATTGTATTCAATAATAACACCATGAATATCAATATTTAAATAAAGTAAAATATCTGTTAAAGACATAGACTCGTCGCAGTTAAATGGATCACCATTAATAATTATCGTTAAATAATTTTGCATATAAAAAAAACTAGATTGAAGTAGACTGATATTATAAAAAAGATTATAATATATAAAAGTCACATAGTATATAATATGGCGGATGTAGCCAAGAGGTTACGGCAATGGATTGTGGCTCCATCATACGCGGGTTCGATTCCCGTCATTCGCCCTTAATTATCAATAATAAACAATCTAATTAACTCTATTCGATTACGAGAATTTGTTTTATTAAGTAAACGGCTAATGTATTTTTCTACATTTCTTAGACTAACATTAAGACTGATTGCAATTTCTTTATTCATATAACCTCTAATAACTAAAATTAAAATATTTTGCTCTCTAGGAGTGAACGCAAAAGAATCTATTAATTTAGAATTGGTCTTATCATTGGACAATAGAGATTTATCTCTAGATGCATCTGTATGAAAAAAGATGTTATTAATTATGGCTAATAATTCATTAGGATCAAAAGGCTTAGTTAAATAGGCATGACAGCCTAAATTATATCCCTTAATTCTATCAGCTGTCATTCCTTTCGCAGTTAAAAATATTACTGGGATATGAATAAAACAGTTATCAAGTTTTAATAATCTAATTAAATCATAACCATTTAAATCTTTCATCATTATATCTGAAACAATTAAATCAGGAGAATCTTTCCTAACAATAGCTAAAGCGCTACGAATATTAGCTACAGCATGTATAAGAAAACCTGATGACATTAAATAGTTAGATAGTAATTTTCTAAGATTTTGATCATCATCAACCAATAAAATTTTTTTTTTCTTTTTCATTGAAAATAAATTGCATATAATAAGTACTAAAATTAGAATTATTAAACGAAACATATAATGAAATGGATCAACTTTTTAAAAGAAAATAAAATACCATACTACGTGTATAAATTAAATCAATCAGATTCAATCATTATATATAAGAAAAATCATAATGATAACAAATTTATTATAGTTCTATACGGGAGCATTTATACTGTTAAAAATTTTTCGAATCAAGAAATACTTCCTATCGCAATACTAAATAAAAATAGTATTTTTATTAATACGAGTAATAATCATAAATTCTACTATACCTTAACAGCTTTAGAAAAGACATACCTTTTAACTTTTCAGTCAAACATATTGAACAGAGAAGATCGAAGTATATCTTTAGACATTAATCTAGTAGATATATATAAAAAAACATTAAAGAAGTATGAAATAATGAATGAAATAATAAGCCAGAGATACTTAGAAAATAGAATTATCCAACTTATTTTATCAATGTGTATAGAATTTGGAGTGGTCAAGCATGAAGGAATTTATATTCCTTTCACATTATCACAAAAAGATATAGCTACAATGACAGGAACTACCAAAACTACAGTTAACAAGATAATGCAAAAAATGTATAAAAATGGAGTGATCAAATATTCTAACAAAAAAACAATATATATTAGAGATATATTTGATTTATACTTTAAATAATAATAAATATAGTATAAAAATAGATAAGTGTTATAATTAATAATAAGAAATATAGATAACTAAAGCAAGAACTTAAAGATAAATCATATATATTGTTCTTTTTAAAAGAGAACTTAAGCTATAACAACAAAGAAGTTTAAACGCATTAAAGTAAAGAATAAAATGATATGGGAAAAGTATACGATTGGTTTGAAGAAAGATTAGAGATTCAATCAATAGCGGATGATATTTCTAGTAAATATGTACCACCACATGTTAATATCTTCTACTGTATAGGTGGAATAGTATTTACTTCTTTTCTTATTCAAGTAGCTAGTGGATTTGCAATGACATTCTATTATAGACCCACTGTAGCAGAAGCCTTTTCATCTGTACAATATATAATGACAGAAGTAAATTTTGGGTGGTTAATTAGATCAATACATAGATGGTCTGCTAGTATGATGGTACTAATGCTAATATTACATGTTTTTAGAGTCTATTTAACAGGTGGCTTTAAAAAACCTCGTGAATTAACATGGGTAACTGGTGTTATACTTGCTGTGCTAACAGTATCTTTTGGAGTTACAGGATACTCTCTACCATGGGATCAAATAGGATACTGGGCAGTTAAAATAGTAACTGGTGTGCCAGAAGCTATACCAGTTGTTGGAGGTACAATAGTTGAATTACTTAGAGGAAGCGTAAGTGTTGGACAAAGTACATTAACAAGATTTTATAGCTTGCACACATTCGTACTTCCTTTACTAACAGCTGTTTTTATGTTAATGCACTTTTTAATGATACGCAAACAAGGTATATCAGGACCATTATAAAAGATTTTAATGTTGATAATAACAAACAAAGCGAGGAATAAAAGATGTCAATTATAAAGAAACCAGACTTAACTGATCCTAAGCTAAGAGCAAAATTAGCAAAAGGCATGGGACATAACTACTATGGAGAACCCGCTTGGCCTAATGATTTACTATACATGTTTCCGATTGTAATACTAGGTACGATTGCATGTAACGTAGGACTTGCAATATTAGAACCCACAGGTATTGGAGAACCAGCAAATCCATTTGCTACTCCTTTAGAAATACTACCAGAATGGTATTTTTTTCCAACTTTTAATTTACTAAGAGTAATACCAAATAAATTAATAGGAGTAATGTCTATGGCCTCTGTACCAGTAGGGCTAATTACTATTCCTTTCATTGAGAACATTAATAAGTTCCAAAATCCTTTTCGTAGACCAGTCGCTACAACAGTATTCATAATTGCTACATTTATTACTGTATGGCTAGGAATAGGAGCAACAATGCCATTATCAGAAGCAATAACATTAGGTCTCTTTTAAAAAATAAAAAATGCAATAGTAATAAAAAATATATCAAATATTACTACTGCATTTTATTATTTAATTGAGACTTTAGCACCTACCTCTTCCAATTTGGCCCTAATCTCTTCTGCATCTTCTTTAGAAGTACTTTCTTTAATAGATCTTGGAGCAGATTCAACTAACTCTTTAGCTTCTTTTAAGCCTAGAGACGTTAGAGAACGTACAACTTTAAGAATAGTAATCTTCTTAGGAGCTGGAACTTCTTCTAAAATTACGTCAAATTCTGTCTGTTCTTCAACCTCTTCAGTAAAAACACTACTTGCATCATTCGGCATCATAACCATTCCAGTATTAGTTGCAGCCGAAGCATCGACACCAAAAATTTCTTCTATTTGTTTAACTAATTCTGCTGCTTCTAGTAAAGTTAAAGACTTTAATTCTTCAATGATGTTGTTAATTTTGTCGCTCATAATAAATTAAAAAATAAATATAACTAATTATCAATTATCCTGCTTTAGGATCTCTTAAAGAGCTAAGATTTACAGGAATTCCTGGTCCCATTGTACTAGATAAATATAAAGATTTCCAATATTTCCCCTTAGAACCAGAAGGCCTATTTTTATCTATTGACTCTTGTAAAACTTTTAAATTTAATTTTAGATCATCAACAGTAAAACTTAATTTACCAATAGGAACGTGTAATATTCCAGTACGATCTACCTTATACTCTAGTTTCCCTGACTTAAACTCACTTATAGCATTTTTAATTTCATTAGTAACAGTACCAGATTTTGGAGAAGGCATTAGACCTCTAGGTCCTAACACGCGGCCTAGTTTAGCTATAAGTAACATCATGTCAGGAGTTGCGATTAACTTATCAAAATCTAGACGACCTTTAAAGATCTCTTCAATTAAATCTTCAGAACCAACAATATCTGCACCTGTTGACTTAGCTTGAGATAGCTTATCTCCTTGCGTAATAACTGCAACTCGAACTACCTTTCCAGAACCTTTAGGTAAAATTACTGTCGATCGCAATTGTTGATCAGCATACTTAGGATCTAAGCCTAAAGAAATATGAGCTTCTAAAGTTTCTATAAATTTGACTGATGAAAACTTTTTTAAAAAAGACAAAGCTTCATCTGGACTATATAATAAACTTTTATCTATCTCTTGTAAAATTTGTAAAAAACGACGCGAACGTTTAACCATAAGTCAATGCATTTCTCCGTATATAAATTTATTTTTTCATTCAATTAAAATACCCATACTACGAGCAGTGCCACCAATTATTGACATTGCCTGATCAACATCATTAGTATTAAGATCGGGTAACTTCATTTTAGCTATATCATGTAACTGCGAAGTCGAAATTGATCCAACTTCTTTAGAATTAGGAGTACCAGAACCTTTTTCAATTCCTGCTGCTTTCGCTAGAAGAACAGAGGCAGGAGGAGTTTTTAAAATAAATGAAAAACTACGATCTTCATAAATTGAAATTTCAACAGGAATTACTAAACCAACCTTATCAGCCGTCTTAGCATTATACTCTTTACAAAACATAACAATATTTGCTCCATGCTGACCCAAGGCAGGTCCAACTGGCGGAGCTGGTGTTGCTTTTCCAGCTGTTAATGCTAACTTAACAAACCCAATGACTTTTTTAGGCATAAATAATTAAAATTAAAATCTTTCAAGTAAAATATATTTTTTATTCAAGTATATAAATATAAATAATAACGTTATTTACAAACTACATAATATTATATGATTAATAAATAATTTTTCCAATACATATTGCATAAAGAGTAAAAACACGCCCTGAAGGACTTGAACCTTCGACATCAGGTTTTGGAAACCTGCGTTCTACCAACTGAACTAAAGGCGTACTCAAATGTTTAAGATAACTTTAATTATAAACTAAATAAAAGAATACAATAGATAAATCAAAAATTATGCTAAATCCTCCTTCTAAACAGTTAATCAAACTATCAAATGAAGAATATACAAGATACTCTAAACAATTAATTCTAGAAAATATCGGACTAGAAGGTCAAAAGAGACTAAAAAAAGCAAAAGTTTTAGTAATTGGTGCTGGAGGACTAGGCTGTCCCGCAATGATATATTTAATTATATCAGGTATTGGATGCATTGGGATAATTGATCAAGATATTGTTGAATCATCTAATTTGAATAGACAAATTTTATATTCTAAGCAAGATATAACAAAATTTAAAGTTTCATCAGCAAAACAAAAATTAGAAGAGATCAATAATAACTGCATAATAATTGAACACAATTACAATTTAAATAACCAAAACAGCTTAGAAATAATATCCTATTACGATGTTATCATAGATACAACAGATAACTTTAAAATCAGATATATGATTGACCAGACTTGTTTTCAATTAAATAAAATTCATGTATATGGTGCAATAGATAAATTTGAAGGACAAATAGGAATCTTTAATTATAAAAGCGGTATTAGATATGAAAATTTATACCCACCAAAGTCAATACTAGAAAATCGAACATGTAATATTAGCGGAATTATGGGAGTAACTAGTGGATATATAGGTATCTTACAAGCAACCGAGACAATAAAAATTATATTAGGATTGAATAAAAAATGTAAAAATTTTATTTTACTATGCAATATTTTAAATATGAAAATAAAAGAAAAGAAAATTTATACAAAAAAATATAATCTAGGTGAAATAAGAAAAACAAATACTAAAATAAAACAAAATGAAAAGATATCGAAAAAACAATTAAAATTTTTTAAAAATAAAACGCTGATAGTAGATATAAGAAAAGAAAATGAGTTTCAGAATAAACATATCAAACAATCAATAAATATTCCTCTTATTAAGTTTAAATTTTATAAAACAATGAGATTCCTTTTAAGTAATACTAGTAAGAGAATTTTAATTATATATTGCGAAACTATGGAAAGATCAATAATAGCATCATATTTTTTAAAGAATTACAATATAAAACATTATATAATAAAAAAGAATACAGAAGTAATCAAGAGAATCTATTAATATAAGTATTTTTCAATAGCTAAAGATCTGGTAAAATAATTCAAGACACGAAAAACAAAATAGTAAAATAAAAAGGATTATGGTAAAAAAAATTGACGTGATACTGACTAAGAATCATAGTAATGGTGAAAAAAAAGGCAACATAATTAATGTCTCTAGTGGATACGCCTTTAATTATCTAATACCTAATCAGATTGCAGAAATTGCTACAGAAAAAAAAATCAAACATATCAAAATGTTTGAAGAAATAGAAAAAAAACAAAAAGTAGCTAACGAAGTAGAAGTAAATTTAGTCAAAGAAAAAATAGAAAAAATTCAAAAAATTTCTATATATAAAAAAGTAGGAGAAAATAGCATAATATTTGGAAGTATTACAGAAAAAGATATTTCAAGGTGGCTAACAAAGTATACAGATATAAAAATAAATAAAAAACAAATTAAAATGCCAGACACAAAAAATATTGGCATAACATATATGGAAATTCAAATTAAGCAAAAAATAGTTTCAAAAATACTAATACAAATTATACCAACAAACATATAAATTAGAATTTAATAGAATCTGAATACAATTTATAATAAACTAAAAGAAATAGCTTTAATCAAACTTATCTTAATACAATTAAATTTATTAACTACTTTGAAGAAAATAAACAACTTATGTTATCAGCCTCTAAGTAGTTTACAAAAATAAAACCAATTAGATAACCTTCAAAGATAGCACAAGTTACTAAAAATATAAGAAAAAATAATAAACCACTGATTAAAAATAGATATTAATTAAATAAATTTGAACTTAAGTAATATGCTTCATTTGCAATAGTAATGAAGCATGAGCTTAGAAACAAAAAAATAAGTATACTAATAAAAAAAATAGAAGAATATCATAATATCTAAAACATTAGACGAAATAAGAAATAAACCAAAGCCATTAACTAAGACAAAAATAAAAAAATATTTTAATAGAATATGTGATCAATATCTAATAGAGTTAATAAATAAAATTAAAAGATTACAACAGCAAATTATTCAAAAGACAGTTAAAATTATTTAAAGCACTAAAATAATATATAAAATAATAGGAAAATTATTGGACTAGTATTATCGATTACATTAACCAAAATATTGTTTATAAAAACATATTAACAATACAACTAATTGAAACAATAACTAGAACAGATATATTAAAAATAAAATACTAACTTCTCAAAAAAAACTAAAAAATAAATAACGACAACAATAGAACCAAACTTAAACAAATGAATAAATATAAAAAACTTAATCATAGAATTTCCTACAAATAGAACAATAACAATTGAAAATAATTAAGATCTAACAAAAATTTTTAACTCCAAAAAATTAATTAAACAAAAAACATATTTCACATAAAAATAAACCCTAAATATACAAAAAATCTAAAATTAACTAAATAAACAATTCTTACATATCTAAATCCAATTAACAATAATAATAAATACTGGTATAAATAATATGGAAAGTCATGAGTGAGCTATACAAGAACAAATTTATTCCACAAAATTATCTAGCAGAAGAAATATTAATAGGTATACTTTTAATCTATCCAAATATTTTTAATTCTGTTACAGATATTATAAAAAAAGATTTTTTTTTTCTAGAATCTAATCAGATAATCTATTTAAATTTATTAGAAATACATAAAAATAGAGATATAAACATTGTTACATTATTTTACCAACTAGAATCAAATAAACTATTTAAAAAAATAGGTGGTCTCAAAAATTTAATGAAGATGATGAAACAAAGTCAAGTCTTTATGTGTTCATCTAATAAAAATAATTATACTGAAGAACTAATTAAATTAATCAATAGTAGCTACATTAGAAGATTATTAATTCAATATGGGCATAATGTAATTAAAATTGGATATATTGGAAGAATGAAAAATCAATATATTTACCATAAAATATTATCATACTTAAATTTTACAGAAAAAGAAGTAGGGAATTCCACAAATAATAATGTATTAGAAATAAAAAATTTAGTATCAAAACAACTTATAGAAATTAAGTACCAAAAAGTCTATACACTTAAAAATATAAAAAATGAATTTTTAAAGTCTGGTTTCACAGAACTAGATAATATTATATCAGGTTTACCCGATGGCAATTTAATAATTATAGCAGGGCGACCTTCTATTGGAAAAACTTCATTAGCAATTAATATTGCATATAACGTATTCTTTAACCAGAAGATTAGTGTATCAATTTTTAGCCTTGAAATGTCAAGCAAAGAAATAGTAAATAAATTGATATCAATAGCCTCTAAAGCTGAACTTAATGAAACAACAATTAATAATCTAGACAAAAAGCAATGGAAAAGTATTACTAGTATATGTTTTAAATTATTGAGTAATAATATATATATCAATGATAAAGATAGCGTTGAAATAAGTGATATTGAATATATAGCAAAAAAATTAAAAAAAAAAGATCAAAGAATTAGACTAATTATTATTGATTATTTGCAGTTAATTGGATTCTCATTAGAAACAAATAAAAAATATAATAGAAGTCAAGAACTAGGATATATTACAAGAAAATTAAAACTACTAGCACAATTCTTACAAATACCAATTGTTGTACTATCGCAATTAAATAGAAATATAGAAGCAAGAACTAATAAAGAACCATTACTCTCAGATCTCAAAGAGAGTGGTTGTATACAAAGTAGAACAAATATTAATATTTTTAATAATTTAATTAATGAAATTAATATTAGTAGTATAAGAACTTATTTGAATAGCGTTACTTACAAAAGTAAAAACAATTATAAAACTAAAATTCATATATTTCAGAAGTATATTTTTAAGTGTCAAGCTATAAAAATAAAAATATTATTAACAAGTAATCATAGCTACTTATCACAAATTAAATGGATAAAATTAAACCAAATATTATTATCAACAACAATTAATCGAAAAGAGTTAAAAAGATGTTATTTTATATTAAAAAAACATGTAAAACAAATAATATTTGATAATTATTACAAATCTTACGATGTTAATAAAAACAGTAATTTCAGTCTAGTATGTAAAAGCATAATAATACATAATTCTATAGAACAAGATGCAGATATCATATTAATGTTATACAAAAGAAAAGAAGAAATAGATAATTCAAGGGAGGAAAAAACTATTAATATTAAAATTGCTAAGAACAGAAATGGTATTTCAGGCTCTTGTAAGATGTTATTCATACCGAAGACAAATGCTTTTAGAGATATAAGTACAATAGAGATTAATTAAATTAATAATTTACTATAACTAGAAAAAATTTAAGAGATCTAGCTATAATAAATAAATTATAATATAATATACTAAGTATCAACGGCCGGGATAGCTCAGTTGGTAGAGCAGTGGACTGAAAATCCTCGTGTCACCAGTTCAAATCTGGTTCCTGGCATATAAATAAACAGAATTATATTTAATAGCTCATATCAAAGATTATACAATATAAAGAATACTTACACTCCTAACTTATCTCCAAGTAAGACCTTTACCAAACCGTCATCTGAAACATCAACCACAGCAGTATCACCGCCTTTTATTTTACCACTTAAAACTTCTTCAGCAAGACTATCTTCAAGCAAGCGCATTACAGCACGACGTAATGGTCTAGCACCATAACTAGGATTGTATCCTTCGTCAACTAATCGATTCTTGAATCGTTCTGTAACACTTAAAGTAATATCCTGCTGTTTAATTCTTTCAAACACCTCTGTTAACATTAAGTCTGCTATCTCTCTAACTTCTTCTTTAGTTAATTGTCTAAAAACAATAATCTCATCTAATCTGTTCAAAAACTCTGGACGAAAATATTGCTTCAATTCTTCGTTAACTAAAGAGCGGATACGATTATATTGTGATTCAATCTGTGATTCACCTAATTCAAAACCTAAACCTCCACCACCTTTCTCAATTACTTTTGACCCAATATTAGATGTCATAATTAACAAGGTGTTTTTAAAATCAATAGTTCGTCCCTTAGCATCAGTTAATCTGCCATCTTCTAGAATCTGTAGTAACAAATTAAAAATATCTGGATGAGCTTTTTCTATTTCATCAAACAGAATTACAGTATAAGGCCTTTTTCTTACTGCCTCAGTAAGATAACCTCCTTCACTATAACCAACATAACCAGGGGGTGAACCAATTAACTTAGAGACAGTATGTCTTTCCATATACTCAGACATATCTAGTCTAACCATAGCTTCTTGTGCACCAAAGAAATATGAAGCTAAAGCTTTCGTTAATTCAGTCTTTCCAACACCAGTTGGTCCAGAGAAGATAAAACTTGCTATAGGACGATTAGGATTTTTTAAACCAACTCTAGCTCTACGGATAGCTCTTGAAACAGCTACAACAGCTTCCTCCTGACCAATAATACGACCATGTAAAGTATCTTCCATATGCATTAATTTCTCGGATTCGCTCTTTGTTAATTTAGTGACAGGAATACCTGTCCAAAAAGCAACAATTTCAGCAATATCCTCTTCAGTTACAATTGGATCTTCTATTTGAAGATCAGGTTCAGAATTTTTACTTTGAGCAATAGCTGCTATTTGAGCCTTAATTTCCATTTCTCGAGTTCTATATTGTTCAGCTTTTTCATATTTTTGCGCTCGAATAGCTTCATCTTTTGTTTTTAAAACAGCTCTTAATTCTCTATCTAATTCACGAGCAGCAGGAGGTAGCTGTGAGTTTAATAAACGAACTCTAGAACCAGCTTCATCAATTAAATCAATAGCTTTATCTGGTAAAAAGCGATCAGAGATATATTGATTTGCATATTTAGCAGCTGCTGCTAAGGCTTCATCAGACATTTTTAATTGATGATGCTTCTCGTAACGATCTCTTAAACCAAAAAGAATTTCAATTGTTTCTTCAACAGTAGGCTCTCCTACAAGAACTGGTTGAAAACGACGTTCAAGAGCAGCATCTTTTTCAATATGCTTACGATATTCTTCTAGAGTAGTAGCACCAATACACTGTAACTCACCTCGAGCTAAAGCTGGTTTTAGTAAATTAGCTGCATCTATAGCTCCTTCAGCTGCTCCAGCACCAATTAATGTATGTACTTCATCTATAACTAAAATAACATTATTAGCAGATTTGATCTCATCCATGATACGTTTTAGTCTCTCTTCAAATTCACCTCTATACTTTGTACCTGCAACCAAGAGACCTACATCTAAGGTAATAACAAGTTTATCTTCAAGTATCGATGGAATATCCCTATTAGCTATTCTCTGAGCAAGTCCTTCTGCAATAGCTGTTTTTCCCACTCCAGGTTCACCAATTAAGACAGGATTATTCTTAGTACGACGACCTAAAATTTGAATTACTCTTTCTATTTCTTTTTGTCTACCAACAACAGGATCAAGAACACCTTCTATAGCTAACTCAGTTAAATTAGAACCAAATTCTTCCAAAGTTGGTGTTTTGCTTCTAGTTTGCATATTAGTATTGCCATTAGTGCTAGCTTCAGAATTTTCTCCAAGCATTTGGATAACTTCAGCTCTAATAGAAGCAACATTTACAGCTAAATTTTCTAAAACTCTTGCCGCAACTCCCTCTCCCTCTCTAACTAAGCCCATCAATAAATGCTCAGTTCCAATGTAATTGTGACCTAACTGTCTAGCTTCTTCTAATGATAGTTCTAATACACGTTTAGCTCTTGGAGTAAATGGAATTTCTACTGCTACAAAGCCCGAACCACGTCCTATAATTTTTTCAACTTCAATACGAGCATCTTTGAGGTTTACATTCATAGATTTTAATACTTGGGCAGCGATACCAGTACCTTCACCAATAAGACCTAGTAATATTTGTTCTGTGCCTACAAAATTATGGCCTAATCTTCTTGCTTCTTCCTGAGCTAACATAATTACCTTAATAGCTTTTTCAGTAAAGCGTTCAAACATATAAATCTTAAAACTAGAAAAAATGGATTACCTTTGATAGTATACAATTATAACACAATAACGTAAAAAATTAAAATTATTAAAATTTTTGAGTTCTTAAAGTAGTTGACGAATATTGCAAATTTTAAATACAATAGAATTAAAAATTTATCTAACGTATTTAATAATAATGCAACAAAAAGAAAAACATTTAGATTTAATGAGTATAATTGAAGGAAAACATATCAAAAATGATTTACCTAACATAGAAATTGGTGATAGTGTTAAAATAAAGAAAACTATTCAAGAAGGAAATAAAGAAAGAATACAAATATCAGAAGGTGTAATTATATCAAAAAAAAATTCACAGTTAAATACTACTATTACAGTAAGAAAAATTATCCAAAATGTTGGTGTTGAGAGAGTATATTTACTGCATTCTCCCCAAATTATTAATATTGAAATCATACGTAAATCAAAAGTTAGAAGATCTAAATTATATTACTTGCGTACTAGATCAGGTAAAGCTACTAGGTTAAAACAAAGATTTACTTAACTTTAGCAGATATCAAAAATTATCGAGGATACATAGCTCAGATGGCAAGAGTATCACGTTGACATCGTGAGGGTCGCTGGTTCAAGTCCAGTTGTATCCAAATATAAAAAGTTAAAAAACTTAGCATAAAAAGATTTCATAATCTACATTGCTTTTAAAATAAGAATTTAGTATAATAGGCTATAATGATTGTACAAGTAATAATATCTATGGGTCGGTGCCCGAGTGGTTAATGGGGGCGGACTGTAAATCCGCTGGCTTAGCCTACGTTGGTTCAAATCCAACCCGGCCCAATTATAAATAGTTAATAAGATAAATTGAATATCAATATTATTGATAATTTCATGAATTCTGTATATCTTTACACACAAAAGAATCTTGTTTTGTAATACCAATCATTTGAGAATTACTTTTACCTGGAGCGACCATTGGGTAACAATTTTCTTCTTCCTTTACCAAGCAATTAAGAAGAACAGGTCCATCATAATTACAGAATAACTGTAAAGTTTTTTCTAAATCTTTTCTAAACTCTACTTCTAAACCTAAAATACCGAACGATTGTGCTAATTTAATAAAGTTAGGAGATCCTTTTTCCATATTCGAGTGAGAATATCTTTCACCATAAAAAGCTTGCTGCCATTGGCGAACCATTCCTTGCCATTTATTATTAATTATCATAATTTTAATTGGTAAATTATACTGAGCAATCGTTCCTAACTCTTGTAAGTTCATCTGAAAACTTGCGTCACCACTTATACAAAAAACTTTTTGATCTAAATGAGCAATCTGAACACCAATGGCAGCAGGAAGACCATAACCCATTGTTCCTAATCCAGAACTAGACATCCAATGTCTAGGTAGTACATTAAGAAATTGAGCTGCCCACATTTGATGTTGACCAACATCTGTAGTGAAGTAAGCTTTAGGCTCAATTAAAGACATTTTATACAAAATTTCTTGAGGTGAAAGTGAATTTACACTTTTAGGTATAAGCAATGGATACTGTTGTTTCCAGGATTTAATTCTTTGTTTCCAAGAACTTGTTTGCTCAGTATTAAGATGAAAATTATCATGATTATCAAGATAAGACATAAAATCAGAAATTATTTGATGAACATCACCAATAATAGCAACTTGAGGGATCCTATTTTTACCAACCTCTGCCGGATCAACATCTATATGAATAACCTGTGCATTACAAGCAAATTCGTTCAATTTTCCTGTTACTCTATCATCAAAACGAGCCCCTAAAGCAATCAACAAATCACACTCACTGACAGAAAAATTAGCATAGGCTGTACCATGCATTCCTAGCATTCCTAGAGAGAGAGAATGACTTTCATTTATAATACCTTTGCCCATTAATGTAGTCGTAATAGGTATTTGAAACATCTCTGCAAATTCTTGGATAACTTTAGAAGAATTTCCTGTTATTGCACCACCACCAACATATAAAAGAGGTTGATTTGATTGTTCAATTAATTCTAAAATTTTTGGGAAGTGTTTTTTTGTGCTAGAAATCAAAGGTTTATAACCAGGAAGAACAATATCAAGTTTAGGAACAAATTGATAAGAAAAATTTTCAAGACCAACATCTTTTGGTATATCAATTAAAACAGGACCAGGTCTACCATAACTTGCAATATAAAATGCCTCTGAGATAATTCTACTAATATGCCTTGGGTCTCTAACTACATAAGAATGTTTAACAATAGGTAATGTAATGCCAAATATATCAACTTCTTGAAAAGCATCAGTGCCTATAAATGGACGAGCAACCTGACCAGTAATTAATATGATTGGTATAGAATCCATTTGAGCAGTTGCTATGCCTGTTACTAAATTAGTAGCACCAGGACCAGAAGTAGCAAAACAAATACCTACGTCACCAGAAGATCTTGCATATCCATCAGCTGCATGAACAGCTCCCTGTTCATGCCTACATAGAATATGTTTAAGTAAGTTTTGTTTTTCCCAATTAAATAATTCATCATATATAGGCAGAATAGCTCCACCTGGATATCCAAAAATATAGAAGGCACCATTTCTAACTAAACTATCCATTAAGGCGAAAGCACCAGTATTAAAAGTAGACATGAAAGCTCCAAAAAAAAAGTAATAGTAATATATATATATTATATATGTTCAATTTTTTATTCTATACCAGTCATTTTAATGAGAATTCTATAGCATGTCTCTATAATACTTACTATTATTATAATAAATAACATCCTATTAGTTTTTCCCTTTAATAGCTTAAAAACTGGCTGAAAAGTTGTCAAGAAAAACCCAATTAGTACACTTATTAAAAATCTTGGAAATTTATATAAATTTCGCCAAAAATCTGACATAATATTTTATTATATTGTTTATGAAATATTCTAATTTTTTATTTTTGCATTAATTATTAATAGTAAATAAGTATTTAAATGTCAAATCATACAGTCTCTGATCGTTTCTATTTTTCTACGGATACTCTTTCTTTAGTAAATAAATACTCTGGTGCTACTTTCGTGATTAAATATGGAGGTTCTGCGATGCAAAATAATTCTTTGCAAATTGATGTAATAAAAGATATTTCTTTGTTGCATGTATTAGGTATTAAAATTGTTTTAGTTCATGGAGGAGGTTTATTTATTAATAATTGGTTAAATAAACTCAATATTCAACCTAAATTTGAAAATGGCATTCGTGTAACTGACCATGATACTATGGAGATAGTTGAAATGGTTTTGAGTGGTAATATAAATAAGCATCTTGTTTCATTATTTAATCAAAATAATATATTATCTATAGGTCTTTCTGGCAAAGATGCTAATTTGATCAATGCTTCTCCAATGTTTGATAATTCTAAAAATTTGACTGGTAAAGTAGAGTCTGTTAATACTTTGATTTTAGACATACTTTTATCTAATAATTGTTTACCTGTAGTAGCTAGTGTTGCTTCTGATTCAGACTATAATACTTATAACGTTAATGCAGATACAGCTGCAAGTTCAATAGCCTCTGCATTAAAGGCTGATAAACTTATTTTGTTGACAGATACTCCAGGTGTTTTACGTAATGTAGATGATTCTTCTAGTTTGATTAGTAATTTAAATCTCCAATCTATCAAGGAATTATATTCTGAGCAGATTATTTCAGATGGTATGATTCCTAAAATTGAATCTTGTGTTAATGCTTTAAATTCGAATGTTAAAGCTGCTCATATAATTGATGGTAGATTGAAGCACTCATTGTTGTATGAAGTTTTAACTTCTGAAAGAGTTGGATCTATGATAGTTTTGTAATTATTAGTTTGTTTATTTCTCTGTTAAATGTTATATTTTTATGAAAATATCAATGACTCAGTAGCTCAGTTGGTTAGAGCAGGGGACTCATAAGCCCAAGGTCGCAGGTTCAAGTCCCGCCTGAGTCATTTGATTCAAGTTCTTTTTGTTTTAAGTTTGGAGAGGTGGCTGAGTGGTCGAAAGCGGCAGATTGCTAATCTGTTGTATAATTTTTATTATACCGAGGGTTCGAATCCCTTCCTCTCCTATTTTTTCATTTGACAAGTCTTTTTATTGTAAACTATGATATTGTAGTTAAGTGGGACTGTAGTTCAACTGGTTAGAGCACCGCCCTGTCACGGCGGAAGTTGCGGGTTCGAATCCCGTCAGTCCCGTTATAATATATTATAAACTTTTAAATTTTTTGAGGCACTTCAGTGTACTGCTTAATTATGTTTCTAAATTCTTGTCCATCTATAGTCTCTTTTTCTATTAGCACGTCTACTAGTTTATCTATAATTACTCTATTATTTTTAATTATTTTAAGAGTCTTTTGATGACATTCCTCTACAATTATTTTAATTTGTGTATCTATCTTTACTGCAATTTCATCAGAATACTCATTTAAATTGCCCATGCCCCTTCCTAAGAATGGATTAGTATCTTCATTTTCTAGTGAGAATGGTCCAATATCGGACATACCAAATCTAGTTACCATTTGTCTTGCCATTGATGTTACTTGTTGTAAGTCATTGCTAGCTCCAGTAGTTATTTCAGAATCTCCAAAAACTATCTGTTCTGTTGCTCTACCTCCTAATGCACCCATTATTCGTGCTTTTATTTGTGATCTTGAAATTAAGCTTTGATCTTCGGATGGAGTAAACCAAGTTAATCCCCTAGCTTGCCCACGTGGTATTAGAGTTACTTTTTGTACATTTTCATGATCTTCCAAAAGTGTACCAATAATTGCATGGCCAACTTCGTGGTATGCTATTAATCTTTTACTTTTGCTATCTATGAGAGCTGTTCCTTCCATACCCGCTATGATTCTATCTATCGCTTTATCTACTTCTTGTAAGGTTATTTGATTTTTACGTCCTCTAGCTGTCAAAATAGCAGCTTCATTCAATAGGTTTGCTAAATCTGCTCCAGAAAAACCAGGAGTTCTTCTTGCAATAATTGATAGTGAAACATTAGGATCTATTTTTTTATTTTTTGCATGTACATTTAAAATATCTAATCTACCTTTAAAGTCAGGTATATCTACATTAACTTGCCTATCAAATCTACCTGGTCTTAGTAATGCTGAGTCTAATATGTCAGCTCTATTTGTAGCAGCTACCACAATTATGCCAGTGTTACCTTCGAATCCATCCATTTCTGTTAATAGTTGATTAAGAGTTTGTTCTCTCTCATCGTTTCCTCCTCCCACGCCAGTTCCTCTCTGTCTACCTACAGCATCAATCTCATCAATAAATATGATACATGGTGCATTCTCTTTTGCCTTTTTAAACAGATCTCTAACCCTTGATGCGCCAACTCCTACAAACATTTCTACGAATTCAGATCCTGATATGCTAAAGAATGGGACATTAGCTTCACCTGCAATTGCTTTTGCTAGCAGTGTCTTACCTGTGCCTGGAGGTCCTATTAATAATATCCCTCTTGGTATTTTTGCCCCAACTGCTGTAAAATATTCTGGCTTCTTTAGGAATGTAACTATTTCTTCGAATTCTTCTTTAGCTTCGTCTATACCAGCTACATCATCAAAAACGATTCCTGTTTTAGCCTCTATTTGAAATAATGCTTTTGATTTTCCAAAAGACATTGCTTGTCCAGGTCCTCCTGTTGCACTGTTCGATCTTCTAAATAGTAATGCTAAGCTTATGATCAATAGTAAAGGAAAGAATAAATTGCCAATTAAGTTCCATATAGCAGTATTATTTTTTGCAGGATGTGCATCTAAATCTATTTGATTCTTTTTCAGTTTGCTAATTAGTTCTGGTGCACTCACGGGTAATTCTACTCTAATTTTTTGTATTCTATTACCTAACTCTGGTCCAATCGCTTCTATTATAGCTGTATGTCCATTTTCATATAAATCTACTTTTTTGACCCAACCCATTTCTATATATTCTAAGAATCTTCCGTACGTCATTCTAGAGTTTGCTACATTAGTATTATTTTCATTCGCAATAGGAGCAAATAATCCTTGCCAAAGAAAAAAGGATACAACAAGAATTGGTAAAGACCACAATAATATATTTCTCCATGAAAATTTCATAATTATTTATCCTTGACTTTATTAACTATATTTTTTTGACTATCTACATGAATGTAACATCTTTGTAACTTCATAGGCAACTCTATATAAAACTTTGAGTATTTATAAAAGTTCATATATTTTTATTGTATTAATTCTTTTATGTACATTTCTTTTATATTGGGAATTAGTCTTATTAAATAAACTGAGGTATTACTCATGCTTGAAAAAGGTTGTAAAGTTAAAATTATGAGAAAAGAATCTTATTGGTATCAAGATACCGGTAGTATTGTTAAAATAGACAAGGGTATTAAATATCCTGTTTTAGTTCGTTTTCTTAAATCAACTTATAGTGGAGTAAATACAAATAGTTTTGCTGAAAATGAAATTGTTGCAGTAAATTAATACTGCTTTTTATACTTGTAACAAGCATTATTTTCTTAATCTTAATAAAAATATTTTATACTTTACTTTTTAATGCTTGTCTTTCTTTAAATTGTTAGCTACCTAAACTTGCCCAATCAACATCTACATTTTCTAAGATTAATGATGAATTATATATTTGCAAAATAATCAATAGGAATAAAAAAAATAGCAACATAAATATTGCCATGATAGGAGTTGTTCCCCATCCTGGAGCTACTTTGCCGTATTCTGAGTTTAGTGGTCTTAATATTTCTCCAAGTCTAGTTCTTAAAGCCATGATATTTTTTGTTAATTTGTTTAATCGATAGTATTTATAATAATATTATAAAAATAAGTTTATTTTACTTGCTGTGAAATTATGGAAACTGCAACAGTTCTTAGTATTTTTATTTTAAGTTTATTGTTTGGTGTTACAGGTTACTCTATATATACTTCTTTTGGTCCTATCTCTAAACAGTTAAGAGATCCTTTTGAAGAGCATGAAGAGTAGCTGGTTTTTAATTAATTAAATTATTTATATAAAATGTGAATGTAAAAAATTTTCACATTTTATATAAACACAATTTTAATACAATGTAATGTTTATTTATTTAGCTATTCTTGGTGGATCCCTAAAAAATATTGCAAAGAATATTACCATTAGTGTTCCAACTAATAAGAACACATAGACTAGTGCTTCCATGTTATTTATCCTATTTTTATAATATGAAAATTTTTAATTGTATACTTTGGTGTGATTCTAAGTGATATTATACTGCACCTTGCTTCTTACTACTTCTATCACCTAATTTTTGGAATGCCCCAAATTCTACTTGTTCTGTTACTTCCGCTCCTATACCAGCAAATACATCCCTGAATATAGTTCTTGATCCATGCCATAAATGTCCAAAGAAAAATATCAGTGCAAAATTAGCATGACCGAAGGTAAACCATCCTCTTGGACTACTTCTAAATACTCCATCTGATTCTAACGTAGTTCTGTCAAATTCAAAAACCTCACCTAGTTGAGCCTTTCTTGCATATTTTTTAACACTTGGTGCATCTGTGAATGTTTTTTTATTTAACTTCCCACCGTAAAAATTAACTGTTACACCAACTTGTTCAATACTGTATTTAGATTCTGCTCTTCTGAATGGTATATCTGCTCGAATGATTCCATCTTTATCAACTAAGATAACAGGGAAAGTTTCAAAAAAGGCTGGCATTCTTCTTACTGTTAATTCTCTTCCTTCTTTATCCTGAAAGATAGGATGTCCTAGCCATGCTTCAGCAATTCCGTCTCCTTTATCCATAGGTCCAGATCTAAATAGTCCTCCTTTAGCAGGATTATTCCCAATATAGTCATAAAATGCTAATTTGTCTGGAATTTTTGACCATGCTTCTTCTGGTGTTGAACCTTCATTCAGTGCATTCTCGACTCTTCTTTCTATTTCTTGCTGAAAGTATCCACTATCCCATTGATATCTAGTAGGTCCAAATAGTTCAATAGGTGTTGTAGCTGATCCATACCACATTGTCCCGCATGTTACAAAAGCACTGAAAAAGACTGCTGATATACTACTAGATAGTACTGTTTCTATGTTTCCCATTCTTAAAGCACGATACAATCTTTGTGGAGGTCTTACTGTTAAGTGAAATAGTCCAGCTAGTATTCCTACTGTTCCTGCTGCTATATGATGAGATGCAACACCGCTTGGATTAAATGGATTAAATCCATCTGGTCCCCATGCTGGTGCTATTGGTTGAACTTTTCCGGTAATACCATAGCCATCTGATATCCATATTCCTGGACCAAATAGTCCTGTTGTATGAAATGCTCCAAATCCAAAGCATAGTAGACTTGATAGGAGTAAGTGTATCCCAAATATTTTTGGTAAATCTAATGCAGGTTCACCTGTTCTTGGATCACGAAATAGTTCTAAATCCCAATATACCCAGTGCCATATAGACGCTAAAAATAGCATACCAGAAAGTACTATGTGAGTTATAGCAACACCTTCAAAACTCCATAGTCCAGGATTAGATACGCTTTCTCCTGTTATACTCCATCCTCCCCATGAATCAGTAACTCCTATTCTTGTCATGAAAGGCATTACGAACATACCTTGTCTCCACATAGGATTGAGTACTGGATCTGATGGATCAAAAATAGCTAATTCATATAGGGCCATTGATCCTGCCCATCCTGCGACTAATGCTGTATGCATCAGATGCACAGAAATTAGACGTCCTGGATCATTTAAAACAACTGTATGTACACGATACCATGGTAATGCCATATAATGACATAACTCCTTTTTACTATTTAATAGGTTGCTTTTCTTACTTAGATGAATGATTAATTATTAATCGTTGATAACTATTATAACAGTTTTTTGTCTTTTAAGTGAAGCTTAGTCATATTTATATTTAATTATATTTATTACTAAAATAAAGCTTAATAAATTAAGTAGTAATAATATTAATATGCCACTTTTTACATCTATATTAAACCATATTGTATTAATTATTGATGTACTTAATGAAAAGTTTTGTTCTAAATTACTTTTCCTTATTATTTCTATTGCATAAGTTAATGGGTTAATACAAGAAATAATTTGTAGCCAGTTTGGCATAAAGGACAATGGTGCTAGTGCTGTACTAGCAAATAATGTTGGTAAATTTATAAATAAGGCTGTTAGTGCAAGAAATTCTATGTGACCTGGTAGAATAAATGCACTATATATACTAAAACTTGAGATATTAGTTATTATAAGCGTACTTATTAGTATATTTATTAATAACTGGCTAATTGTAGTTATTTTGCCGGTTTGATAGATATTAAACATTATAATTCCTAGAATCTGAGTACTTGTAATTAGCCATCCATGCATCATGCATGAATAGATTAAAGAACTTTTGTTTACTAGTGGTGATGTAAGAATTCTATTAAGGAATCCAAATTCTCTATCGAATATGATTGGCAGTCCTGTATTAATAGCACTATTAAATCCTGTAAAAATAATAATACCTGGATTTAAAAATTCTCTATACTTTATATTATATGCTTCAAATAAATATATAGGAGCATTTTGAAAAAGTGCTCCAAATAGTAATAGCCATAATAAAGGTTGTATAATGCTAATAATAAGACTTGAAGGTCTTCTGTAAGTTTGTAAATACAATCTTCTTATTAAAGTTTCTATCTCTTTGGATAGAACTTGTCTGCCTAAATTAGATTTAACTATAGTATTAGGTCTAAAGTTATTGAAACTTTTTAATGTTTTTTTATTTATTTTTTGCATATTACTTGTCTCTACTGGAAAATTAGTATATTAAGCATATAAACTTATGTGTAAATTTTTTGACTCGAATTATTAATTAAATGATGTATTTTGTTACTAAAATTAGAATAAATTAGAATAATATTTCTTATACTTACTGATAATTCTGTGTTTAAATATAAGTATATTAAGATTTAGTGCAGATTCTTTATACATCTGACTTTAAGTCTTTTTGTTATTTGCTTATATTTTTTAATTGTAAGTACTATTTTCATACCTTAAAAAGGAGGATGTTTTATGGCTATCTATAATGTAACATTATTATTAGATAATATTAATGAGGAAGTAACATTTCCCTGTGATGAGGATGTGTATATATTAGATGCTGCAGAGGAGTTAGGTATTGACATACCTTACTCTTGTCGTGCTGGTGCTTGTTCTACTTGTTGTGGAAGTTTGGTTTCAGGATCTATCGATCAATCTGATCAGTCATTTTTAGATGATGATCAGGTTACGAATGGTAATGTTTTAACATGTGTAACTTATCCTAAAAGTGATTGTACTATAAAAAGTCATCAAGAAGATAATTTGTATTAATTGTATTATAAGTTTGGCAAACTTCTTGACAGTTTGTTTGTCAAACTTATTAGCCTATATTAATTATATTTATAGTTTTACTTCTACATCTACACCAGCTGGTATGTTTAACTTCATTAATGCATCAATTGTTTGAGTAGATGATTTGTATACATCTATAATCTTAGTATGTATTCTTACTTCAAAGTGTTCTCTAGAATCTTTATCTACATGTGGTGAACGTAGAACACAATATATCCTACGTCGTGTTGGTATTGATATGGGTCCAACTACTTTTGCCTCTGTCCTATTAATTGTATCGATTATACTATTGCATGATACGTTTAGTAATGTATGATCGTAGGTCTTTAATCTTATCCTAATTTTGTCTTGTTTTATTTGACTCATAATTCTGTATTGTAGTTAATATTATTTTAATATTTTAGATACTACTCCTGCTCCCACAGTTTTTCCTCCTTCTCTAATAGCAAATCTCATTCCTTGTTCTATTGCTATAGGATGAATTAGCTCTGCACTCATTTTGATTCTATCTCCTGGCATTACCATTTCTGCTGTAGAACCATCATCTGCCGTAAACTGATTAATTGTTCCGGTTACATCTGTTGTTCTTACATAAAATTGTGGTCTATAGCCTGAAAAGAAAGGTGTATGTCTGCCTCCTTCTTCTTTTGTTAAAATATATACTTCTGCTTCGAATTGCGTATGTGGAGTAATGGTGCCAGGTTGTGCTAAAACCATTCCTCTTTGAATATCTAATTTTTGTATACCTCTTAAAAGTATGCCTATATTATCTCCTGCCATACCTTCATCTAGAGTTTTTTGAAACATCTCTAGTCCAGTAATTGTTGTTGTTTTAGTTTCTTGTAAGCCAACTATCTCAATTGTATCTCCAACTTTAATAATACCCCTTTCTATTCTACCTGTTGCTACTGTTCCTCTTCCTGTTATTGAAAAAACATCTTCTACTGCCATCAAGAAAGTCTTTTCTGTATCTCTCTTTGGTGTTGGTATATATGAATCTACTGCATCCATTAACGAATGAATTTTATCAACCCACTCATTATCGCCTCTTTTAATATCTGTATTCTCTGTGACTTTCTCTAAAGCTAGTAAAGCTGAACCTGCAACGAATGGTATAGTATCTCCTGGGAAATCATATTTTTCTAAAAGCTCTCGTACTTCTAGTTCTACTAATTCACGTAGTTCGTCATCTTCTACTTGATCTTGTTTATTTAGAAATACAACAATATTTGGTACTCCTACTTGTTTTGCTAATAGTATATGTTCACGTGTTTGTGGCATTGCTCCATCTACTGCTGATACAACAAGTATTGCTCCATCCATTTGTGCTGCCCCAGTAATCATGTTCTTTACGTAATCAGCATGACCAGGGCAATCAACATGTGCATAGTGTCTTTTGTCTGTCTCATATTCAATATGTGCTGTATTAATAGTTATTCCTCTAGCTTTCTCTTCTGGCGCTGCATCAATTTCATCAAATTTTTTTGCTTCTCCTTCATTTTCTGCGGCTAGTGTTGCTGATATAGCTGCTGTTAATGTTGTTTTTCCATGATCAACATGACCAATTGTGCCAATATTGACGTGTGGCTTTTTACGTTCAAATTTTTCACGTGCCATATTATTATTCCTATGCTTTTTATATATTCTCTTATTTATTTGTATTTAGTTAGTATCTATAATGAGCAAAAGCTTTATTTGCTTCAGCCATTCTATGTGTTTCTTCTCTTTTTCTAATTGAGTTACCATTCTCGTTTGCTGCATCTATAATTTCATTAGCTAATTTTATTGCCATACTAGTGCCTGTTCTTTGTATTGCAAATCTTGTAATCCATCTTAAAGCTAAATTTGTGCCCCTACACGCCCTAACTTCCATTGGTACTTGATAGGTTGATCCTCCTATTCTTCTTGCTTTAACTTCAACTAGTGGTGTTGTATTACGTACAGCTTTTTCTAAAATTTCTAGTGGTTCTTCTTTTGTTTTATTTTTTATAATATCTAGTGACTTGTAAATAATCTTTTGTGCCAGTCCTTTTTTTCCACTTTTTAATACACGTACAGTTAACATACTAATAAGTTTGCTGTTATATATAGGATCTGGATATATGCTTCGCTTTTTAGCTATATTACGTCTTGACATTGTCTTTAATTTTTATTTTTTTGTTTTTTTGTTCCATATTTCGATCTACTGTTACTTCTATCTTTAACTCCTGCTGAATCAAGTGTTCCTCTTACTACATGGTATCTAACTCCCGGCAAATCTTTGACACGACCACCTCTGATTAGCACTACTGAATGTTCTTGAATATTATGTCCAATACCTGGTATATATGCAGTTACTTCAAAACCAGAAGTAAGGCGTACTCTTGCTACTTTACGCAATGCAGAATTAGGTTTTTTAGGTGTTGTTGTATATACTCTAGTACATACTCCTCGCCTCTGTGGGCAAGCTTTTAGTGCGGGAGATTTTGTTTTTTTATCATATCTCTTTCTCTCTGATCTTACTAGTTGTTGAATAGTTGGCATTTTTAATTATTATGATATTCATTCTATGATGAATGTTGTATCCTCTATAAATATTCTATAAGATTATAAGTATTGTATCATTTAGTGTCAAACTTGATATCCAGAAAATATGTTGGATTTATATGCTATTGATTCTTAAGCTTATATTTTTTCATGAATTTTTCAACTCTACCTTCTGTATCTATTATTCTTTGAGAGCCTGTAAAAAAAGGATGATTACCTGACCAAATATCTACATTTAGTTTCTCTTTTGTTGATCCTACAGTCATAATATGTTTTCCATCACAATATACTTTAGATTCATTATACCATTGCGGGTGTATATTTTCTTTTGGCATTAATTGGTTTGTTTATTTTATAATTGTATTAGTCAAATAGTAAAAAAATTATTTATATTAATATTATAGTTATCTTTTTGAGTATTGTGGTGCTTTTCTTGCTTTGCGTAATCCATATTTTTTTCTTTCTTTTATCCTTGCATCCCTTCTTAGTAAACCTTCTGATTTTAACATTATGCGGTTGTCTGGATTTATATTGCATAAAGCTCTTGCTAAGCCTAACCTAATAGCATCTGCTTGCCCTGTTAATCCACCGCCTTCAGCTTTAACATACACATCATATTCTTTGTTTAAACCTAAAATATTTAATGGTGCACACGAAATTCTTAAATAGTTTGGGCTAAATTGTAGATATGATTCTCCAGGTAATCCATTAATAATCAACTTGCCTGAACCGGGTATTAATCTCACTCGTGCTACTGATGTTTTTCTTCTTCCTGTTCCTGAATATATAACTTTATCGTGGTATGAGGTTGACATAATGTTTGTCGATGATTTAATTAATGTTTAAAGATATTGGTTTCTGTGATGCATGAGGGTGTATATCATCTTGGTAAATTTTGATTTTTTTAAATAATTTTCTACCGAGACTATTTTTTGGTAGCATACCTCGTATTGCATGTTCTATAATTCTATTTGGTATTCTTTTTTGAAGTTTTTCAAAGACTTCTACTTTGAGTCCTCCAGGTCTACCTGAGTGTCTCTTATAAGTTTTCTGTTTACGTTTTTTACCTGTTACACTTATACCTTTAGAATTTATTATGATTATATTTGTATTGCCCGCTTGGTAGGGTAAATATTCTATGCTATTTTTATCTTTTAATATATGAGCAATCTTACTACTTAATCTGCCTAAATTTTTGTCTTTTGCATCAACTATATACCAGTTTAATGTACTATCACTTTTTGTTATAATGGTTTTGTTCTTGTTCATATTTCTAGTAGATACTTTATTAAGCTTTATCTGTAATTACATTATATAACACTAATAGGTTAATATTTTATATTGTATTTAAATTTTTTCTTGTGGTAAATGAATATCTAATTTTTTATTGAGTGCTTCAATAACTTCTTCTGCAGACTTTTGTCCAAAATTCTTAATTTCTAATAATTCTTCTTGTGAATAGTCAAGTAGATCTGCAATTGAGTGAATTTGTGCTCTTTTTAAGCAATTATATGCACGTACTGATAATTGTAGTTCTTCTATTAAGATTTGATTTATTTGTTTTTCCTTAGTCTCATTTACATCAATTTTTGATTTAAAGTTAATATTAGTTAATGGATGAAAAAGATTGGTTAGTACATGTGCTCCGTAACTAATTGCTTCTTGAGGAGATAAACTCCCGTTAGTCCAAATCTCTAAAAATAATTTTTCTTGTATAGTAGTTGAGTTGACTTTCTTTTCTTCTATTCTATAGTTAAATTTTTTTGCAGGCATGAATATTGCATCAATTTGTAAAAAATCAATAGATTTACTATCCATTCCTCTTTCTACTAATCGATATCCATTTCCCTGTTCAATCCTGAATTCCATTTCAAATATAGTATTATTACATACCGTTGCAATATATTGTTTTGGATCAATGATTTCAATTTCTGGAGGCAAATCGAATAATCCAGTTGTGATAATAGCTGGTCCTTGTATCCTTACTCTACCTATCTGTGGTTCCGAACTATGACTTTTTAGTACAACTTCTTTTAGATTCAATATGATTTCTAGTACATCTTCTCTTACTCCAGTAATAGTTGAAAATTCATGATTAATTCCTGCGATTCTTACAGCGACTATCGCAGTTCCTTGTAAATCCGATAATATAGTTCTTCTTAAGGAATTACCTACAGTAATTCCTTGTCCTTTCTGTAAAGTTTCTAAAACAAAGTGTCCATAATGTTCTCTAGGTCCTTTTGTTTTTGACTCTATGCATTCTATTTGAAAATGAGCCATTTTTTATATCGTTTTTATATAATTATCTAATATTTATATAAGTTTTTTAAACTCTACGTTTTTTAGGTGGTCTACATCCATTATGAGGTACTGGTGTTATGTCCTTAATCAGAGTAATTTCTATTCCAGTAGCTTGTATTGCTCTAATAGCTGTTTCTCTACCAGCTCCTGGTCCGTTTACTGTTATTTCTGTTTGTTTCATTCCATATTCTATGGCTGATTTTGCTGCTTTTTCTGCGGCTGTTTGTGCAGCAAATGGTGTACTTTTTTTTGCTCCTTTAAATCCACTTGCTCCTGCTGAAGACCAAGTAATAGTTTCCCCTTGTAAATCTGTGATTGTTATAATAGTATTATTAAATGTTGATTGTATATGAGTAATTCCATTAACAATATTTCGCCTTTTTCTATTTTGGTTTTTCTTAATTTGTTTGGCCATAATATACTGAAATTAAATTTTGATTATATTTTATTTTCTTGGAGCTTTTTTCTTACCGGCTATTGTTTTTTTTGTCCCTCTCCCAGTTCTAGCATTTGTTCTGGTTCTTTGTCCCCTTAAAGGTAAATTTAGTCTATGTCTTCTTCCTCTGTAACATCCAATTTCCATCAATCTCTTAATGTTCATAGTTTCTAATCTTTTTAAATCTCCTTCTAATTCATAGTTATTACTCAAAATACTTCTAATTGAAATAATTTGTTGATCATTTAAATCTTTAACTTTAGTATCTGGTTCGATGTTAATTGTTGATAAAATTTCTTTTGATCTTGATATTCCAATTCCATATATATAAGTTAAACTAATTGCAATTCTTTTATTTTTTGGAAGATCTACACCTTCTATTCTAGCCATTTTAGATTATCTCCTCAACTTTAATTTATTTTTCATAACTGATATCTCTGTATTAAGAGTTCTTATCCTTGCCTTTGCTTATGTTTTGGATTTTCGCAGATGATCATGATTTTTCTATGTCTTCGTATAATACGACACTTTTCACACATTTTTTTTACAGATGGTCTAACTTTCATTTTTATGATTCTTTCTATAATTTATATACAACCAAATAGTATTTACTCCATCATATTATCATATTGTTCTGAAATTATATATGTTTGGATTTGTTTAGCTGTATCAATTGCAACTCCTACTAATATTAGTAATGAAGTAGTTCCTAATCCTTGTAATAAGCTAATTTGTGTTATCTTAAAAATTATAAATGGACATTGTGCTATTATAAATAAAAAGACTGATCCAATAAAAGTTAGTTTGTTTATAATTTTGTTTAGATATTCAATGGTTTCTAATCCAGGTCTGATACTTGGTATACTTGCACCCATCTTTTGTAAATTTTCTGCTATGTCTTTTGGATTTAGTATTATTGATGAGTAAAAATAGCTAAAAGTAATTATAAATATTGAATATATTGTTAAATAAGATAAGCTGTTAGACAATATGAAATTTATTGTTTTACTTAATAAACCTTTGCTATCATTTATACTTGATAATATATATTGTGGTAATGCAATAGCTGCAGAAGCAAATACTATTGGCATCACTCCTCCTTGATTTAGTCTTAACGGTATATAATTTTGTGGATTTATTTTACTCTGTTCGCCCAATTGTTTTGCTGATATAATACTAATTTTTCTTTTACTATCTTGTATAAGTATGTTAATCATCAAAATTATTATGCATATTAATAATAGACATAAAACTGTAATTGAATTACTTGTGTTATCAAGTTTATAGCTTTGTAAGTTTTTAGGTATATTTGAAATGATGTTTTGAAAGATTAATAAGGATGCGCCATTACCAATTCCATATTCTGTGATAATTTCAGAAAACCACATTATAATTATTGAACCAGTTGTTAAGGTTAATATTGATTCTATTAAAAAGTTACTATTCCAGTTAAATGTATATGGTTTTATCCATAGTGATATAGATAAGCTTTGTATTAGTGCCCAAATAGCTGTTAGGTACCTGGTTATTTTACTGATTTTTTGTTTTCCTAATTCTCCTTCATTTTTTTGTATCTCCTCTAGTTGAGGTATTACTTTTATAAGCAATTGTGTTATAATCGATGAATTTATATATGGGATTATCCCTAAACTAAATATCCCAATAGTTGAAAAACCACCACCTGAAAAAATATTTAAAAAATTAACAATTGTATTTTGACCTATGCTTTCAATTAATTCTTCATGATTTATACCAGGTATTGGTATAAAAATTCCTACTCTTGATACAAATAATATTATTAATGTGATAAAAATTTTTTGAACAAGTTTTGTTCTTTTCTCCATATAATATTTCTTAATATAATTTATTTAATTCAATATCTCTATTTATTGCTGTTTCCTGAAAAGTTCTTAAATTTTGTAATGCATTTATAACAGCTCTTGCGTTGTTTAGAGTATTGTTTGATCCTAACTGCTTAGCTAATACATTTTTAATTCCAGCTAGTTCTAATACAATACGAGTAGAACCTCCAGCAATTACTCCTGAGCCTGTAGCAGAGGGCCTTAACATGATTTTTGCTGCTCCAGATGTTCCCTGAATAGGATGAGGAATAGAGTAATATTTAGTTAAAGGTATATTTATTACGTGTTTTTTTGCATCAGTAATTCCTTTTTTCACTGCACCGATTACATCACTCGCTTTTCCTACACCAACTCCAATTTGTCCGTTTTCATTTCCAATAACTAATATTGCTCGAAAACTTAACTTTTTCCCTCCTTTTACAACTTTTGTCACCCTTTTAACTTGTACTACTTTTTCTTCCCAACTATTTTCTTCTTTGTTTTTTATGTTCTTTTTTTTCATGATAATATAGTAAATATTTAAACTTTATGTTTTTTAAAAGATTATTCCTTCTTGTCTTGCTGCATCAGCTAGAGCTTTTATTTGTCCATGATATATATTTTTACCTCTGTCAAATACAATTTCTTGAATCCCTAGGTCTTTGAGTTTGATTGCAATGTTTTTTCCTACTATTTTTGCATTAGTACAATTTTTAAAATGTTGAACTTGATTTTTTATTTCTCTTGAAACAGTAGAAATGCTTGTTAATACTTTCTTTTTTTCATCATCTATTATATTTGCATATATATGTTTATTTGATTTAAAAACATATAACCTAATTCTTTTATTTTTTCTCTTGTTCATTGATTTTTTTTTTCATATGTATGTATAATCGACGGAATATTATTTTCCTGCTTTACCTACTTTTCTTCTTACTACTTCATTCTCATACCTAATTCCTTTTCCTTTATATGGTTCTGGAGGTCTAACAGCTCTGATAGTAGCTGCTGTTTGCCCTACAATCTCTTTATCAATACCTGTTATTAATATAGTTGTATTATTTTCTACCTTAATACTTATGCCTTTTGGAGGTTCTATGCACACTGAGTGGCTATATCCTACATTTAAAATTAAATTTTCACCTTTCATTTGAGATCTATATCCAACTCCTTGTATAATTAATTTTTTTTCAAATCCTTTTGATACTCCCGTGATCATGTTGTTTACAATACTTCTTGATAATCCATGCAATTCTTGTGCTTTCTGTGTATTTAATTTTTTTGTTACTTTAATGATTTTCTCTATTTTTTTTATTTCTATTAATTCAGAAATAAGATATGATAGTCTACCTTTATTTCCTTTTACAATGATGTTGGAATTGTTAATTTCAACTTCAACATTTGTCGGTATAGTTATTTCTTTTCTACCTATTCTTGACATAAAGTATCCTCAATTATTATGTTATGTTTTAATTTATTTAATCACCATATATAGCATAGAACTTCTCCTCCTAGTCCAAACTGCCGAGCACTTTTATCTGTCATGACACCTTGTGAGGTTGATATTATAGCAACTCCGATTCCACCAAGCACCTTTGGTAATTCTTTATGATTTGCATATACCCTTAGGCCTGGTTTACTAATTCTTTTCAATTCAGTAATAATTGGCTTTTTATCTTTTCCTTTGTATTTAAGTGAAACGAGTATGTAATTTTTTAAATTTTCTCCTATTTCTTCAAACTGATATATAAAACCTTCTTCTTGTAATACTTTAACAATATTTCTAGTCATTTTTGTTGCTGGCACTTGTACTATTTGGTGCTTTGCTAAATTTGCATTTCTTATTTTTGTAAGCATATCAGAGATCATGTCATTTATCATAATGTTTCATTTGTTTACTATAAATTTTACTTTTTTCTTTTTTTCTATAAAAACTTTTATTCTTTGAATGGCATCCCGAATTTTTTTAATAGCGCTAAACTTTCTTCATCACTATTAGCCGTAGTTACAATAGTAATATTCATTCCCTTTACTTTATCTATTTGTTCATAATTAATTTCAGGAAATATTAGTTGCTCTTTTAGCCCGAGGTTATAATTACCTCTTCCGTCAAATTGTGTTGAACTAATGCCTCTAAAATCTCTTATTCTAGGTAATGATAAGTTAATTAACTTATTTAGAAAGTCGTACATCTTTTCTTTTCTTAAAGTCACTTTCAAGCCTATTGGCATATCCTCTCTTATTTTAAAGCCTGCTATAGCTTTTTTTGTTTTAGTAATAATAGGCTTTTGTCCTGTTATATAAGCAAACTCTGAAATACTTTTATCAATAGCTTTACTATTTTGTGCAGCTTCTCCTATTCCTCGGTTGATTATTATTTTAACTAGTTTGGGTACTTCGTGAATATTTTTATATTTGAATTCTTTTAAAAGTTCAGGGAAAATTTTTTGGTCATAATTTTGCCTTAATGAATTAACCATATGTAAATTATTAATTTTTATCTTTTATATTTTTTTTATAAGCTTGACATTAGAGTAATGTATAGGTCCTTCTATTTTTTTTATATATCCTTTTTCATCTGTTTGTCTTGGTTTTACGTGTTTAGTCTTGATATTAATATTTTCTATGATTAATTTGTCATGATCTTTATTAACAGAATAAACTATGCCATTTTCTCCTTTATACTTCCCTGACAAGACTTCTACAGTATCACCTTTTTTAATCTTAAGTTTTGTTTTTCTCATCATTTTTAAACTACCTCTGGTGCCAGTGATATAATTTTTGTAAAATTTTTGTCTCTTAGCTCTTTTGCTATCGGTCCAAATACACGTGTACCTCTTGGATTATTGTCTTTATTAATAAGTACTGCAGCATTATCGTCAAAACGTATGCTCATTCCATCTAATCTTCTTAGTGTCTTTTTAGTTCTAACGATTACTGCTCTAACAACATCTGATCTTTTAACTGGCATATTGGGAGATGCGTCTTTTACAACTCCTATTATAACATCTCCTATCTTAGCGTATTTTGGATTATTTGTTCCTAGTACTCTAATACACATGATTTTACGTGCACCGCTATTATCAGCTATATTCAAATAAGTTTGTGTCTGTATCATTGATTTTGTATTAATTGGCTTATTTTCCAGCGCTTATTTTTACTTAAGGGTCTTGTTTCTTGTATTTTTACTCTATCGCCTATTTTGCACTCATTTAATGGATCATCTACATAAAATTTATTTGTCTTTTCTATGATTTTTCCATATTTCTTATGTGCGACAGGCCTTTTTACCATTACTATTACTGTTTTATTCATTTTATCACTAACTACTATTCCAAATGTTTCTTTTACTGGCATGTTATTTATTTTGACTTTTATTAAATCTATTTAATTGAAGTATTTGTGATATTTTATGTTGAGCTTGTTTGATAGTATGTGTATTAATTTTTTGTCTGGTTACTTTCTTAATTCTTAAAAATACTAATTGCTTCTTTAGCTCTATAACTTCTTCTGCTAAATTATTAGCATTTGTATTTAATTCCATGGTAATTTGAAAATTATATTTATTTTTCTAATTTTTAATAATGAACTTAGTCTTTATTGGTAACTTATAAGATGCTAGTTTCATTGCTTGTTCTGCAACATTTTTACTTACTCCTGAAATCTCAAATATAATATGTCCTGGTTTAACTACAGCAACCCAATATTCTGTTGCTCCTTTACCTGAACCCATTCTTGTCTCAGCAGGCCTTGCGGTAACTGGTTTATCTGGAAATACTCTTATCCACAGTTTTCCGCCTCTTTTTACGTATCGAGTAATAGTTCTTCTTGTTGCTTCAATTTGTCTTGAAGTTAGCCATGTAGGTTCAGTTGCTTGCAGAGCATATTCTCCAAATACGATAGTATTGCCTTTGCTTGCATGTCCTTTCATACGTCCACGATGTTGTTTTCTAAATTTTGTTCTTTTAGGACTTAGCATAGTTGAATTTTTTATATTTATACTTTTATTTTTTCGCCTTTAAATAGCCATATTTTTATACCTAATATACCATATATAGTATTAGCTCGTGTGTATGCATAATCAATATTTGCTCTTAATGTCTGTAGTGGTACTCTACCTTCACGCACCCATTCTTTTCTTGCTATCTCTGCACCATTTAGTCTGCCTGAAATTTGAATTTTAATACCTTTTATATTAGATTTATTTGCCCTTTGTATCCCTTGTCGTATTGCTCTCCTAAATGCTATTCTTTTTTCTAGTTGTTGAGCAATCCACTGTCCTAGCAGTATAGCCTCCCTATCTGGCTCAGTTATTTCTATAATATTGATTCTAATTTTACTTGTAGTTTTTAGTCTTTTAGCTAGATCATTTCTAGTACTTTCTATACCTGTTCCCATTTTTCCTAAAATTATTCCTGGTCTTGCTGTATGTATATTTATTTCTATTTGGTCTAATTTTCTATTAATCTGAATATTTGCTATATTAGCTTTATGAAGCTTTTCTTCTATGTAGGACCTTACTTTATAATCTTCTTCTATAATTTGAGGATATGTTTTCATCTCTGAAAACCATGATGATTTATGTGATTCAGTAATTCCTAGCCTGAAGCCTGATGGATGTATTTTTTGTCCCATATTTATTTTTTAAGTTGTGTGTATTATATTTCTACTTTAATTGTGATATGGCAGGTAGGTTTACGTATTGGAAATGCTCTTCCTTGTGCCCTCGGCTGAAATCTTTTTAAAACTGGTCCTCGATTAGCAAAAGCTTCTTTAATTACTAATTCTTTTTTATTAATTTCACTATTTGTTTTTTGTGAAATATTATTTAATGCTGATTCTAGTATTTTAATTATTATTTTGCATGCTTTATATGGCATGAATTCTAAGATTAGTCTTGCTTCTTGATAATTTTTTCCTTGTATCTGTTGAAGTACTCTACGTGATTTATGAGTTGATAATCTTACATACTTAGCGCTTGCATGAGATTGCACTCTATTATTTGTCATGTTTATTTTCTTGTTTTTCTATCATTTTTTATGTGGCTTCTAAAAGTTCGTGTTGGTACAAATTCACCTAATTTATGACCAATCATTTGTTCTGATATAAATACTGGAAAGTGTTGTTTTCCGTTATATACGGCTAAAGTATGACCAATCATATTAGGAATAATCGTAGATGATCTTGACCAAGTTCTAATAGTTTCTTTTTTATTACTTTTATTAAGTTTTTCAATTTTTTTTAATAGTTTAAATTCTATATATGGACCTTTGAAAATTGATCTTGACATATTAATTCCTAAGCTTTAACTTTTCTAAATTTATTTTCGACGACGTAATATGTAACTATTACTATATTTTTTTTTCTTTCTAGTTTTGTATCCTAATGTTGGTTTTCCCCATGGTGTTACAGGTCTTGGTTTTCCTATTGGAGATCTTCCTTCTCCACCACCATGAGGATGATCAATTGGATTCATTACTACACCCCTTACTTTAGGTCTCTTGCCTAGCCATCTATTTCTTCCTGCTTTTCCTATTGTTATATTGTTACAGTCTATATTTCCTACTTGGCCTATAGTCGCATAGCATTTTTTTTGAATTGTTCTTACTTCACTTGAAGGTAGCTTTAATGTTACTAAATTTCCTTCTTTTGCTACAATTTGAGCGTATGTTCCAGCAGCTCTTACAATTTGTCCGCCTTTATTTGGCCTAATTTCTATGTTATGTACTGCTGTACCTAAAGGTATTTGTTCCAATGGTAAGGCATTTCCTACCTCAATGGGTACATTTTCTCCTGATACAATCTCATTTCCTATTTGGAGTGATCTTGGGTGTAATATATATCTTTTCTCTCCATCTTTGTAATTAATTAGTGCTATTCTTGCGTTTCTGTAAGGATCATACTCAATGGTTGCTACTCTCCCTAATATATCTCTTTTATTTCTTTTAAAATCGATTATTCTATATTTTTTTTTATGACCACTTCCTCGATGTCTTGATGTAATCACTCCTCTGTTATTGCGTCCTTGTGCAGAGTGTTTGTTTTGAGTTAGCTTTTTTTCTGGTGTACTTCTTGTTATTTCATCGAATGTAGAGACTGTTCTACTTCGAGTACCTGGTGTATATGCTTTATATATACGAATTGCCATATCTTTTATTTATACTTTGTTTAATTTTAATTGCTTTTACTTGGATTATTTTATTAGTTTTCTTCAAACAAATTAATTATATTGTCTTCGTGTAATGTTACCATGGCTTTTTTATTTCTTGTCTTTTTACCTTTAAATTTGCCTATAGTTTTCATTTTAGGAGCAGAATTCATTGTATTAACTTTTTTAACTTTAACGTCAAAGACGTATTCTATAGCTTTCTTTATTTCTTTCTTATTGCTTTTTGCTTTGACGCTAAAGCTATAAACATTATTCTCTATATTTTTTGTTGTTTTATCTGTTATTATAGGTTGTTTAATTATGTCTATTATTTGTTCTATTCCATTTGCTCTAATCATATCTTTTTAATTATTTTCTCTATTAATTTTGTCTAAAGCACTTTTAGTTACTAATATTATATCAGCTTTAAGTAAAGATAATATATTGATACTTTTGACTTCAATCAACTGAACATTATTCAGATTTCTAAATGACAAATGTAGCAAATTTGTTTTTTTATCTATAATTAGTAGTATTTTTTTTTGATCTTTTACATCTATTCCTAGTCTACTAATTTCTGCTATTGCTTGTTTTGTGCTAGGTTTATCTGGTTGAATTAATATTTCATTTGTTACAATTGTATTACCAAATTTATTGTATAATACTGTATTTATTGCTAATTTTTTTTCTTTTTTATTTAGTTTAGATTTATATTTTTTTCTTCTCGGTCCAAAAATAACTCCTCCACCTTTCCATAATGGTGATCTAGTAGAGCCTGCTCTAGCTCTCCCTGTTCCTTTTTGCTTCCATGGTTTTTTCCCTCCTCCTCTAACTTCACTTCTAGTTTTTGTATGAGCATTTCTTGTTCTATAGTTTGTTAATTGTTGCTTAAGTGCTCTATGAATTAAGTACATCTGCTTGTTTTGATCATCATTGATATCTAAATAGAATATTGCAGAATCAATACTTTTATCTTTGTTTATAATTGAATAGTTTATTTTCTTTATAGTAGGCATTCTTTATTTTTGATTTATGTAAATAAGATTTCCTTTTTTCCCAGGGACTGAACCTTTTACGGTTACAAAATTTCTCTTTGAATCTATACTAATTATTTCTAAATTTTTTATAGTTACTTTTGTATTACCCATTCTTCCTGCCATTCTTTTTCCAGGAAATACTCTCCCAGGTGTTGTTCCTGCTCCTATTGAACCAGGTGCTCTATGGTTTTTAGAGCCATGTGTCATTGGTCCTCTACTAAAATTATGCCTTTTTTGATATCCGCTGAATCCTTTTCCTATACTGACACCTGATATATTAATATTTTCACCTACTTTAAGTTTGTCTACATTGAGTATTTGACCAATACTTAAGTCATTCCAATTTTTACTTTTATATTCTCTCAAGTACTTGAAGCAAGGCAGATCTTTTTTTTCAAAGTGACCTAATTTGGCTTTATTTAATTTTTTTGGATTTATATATTCGTATCCTATCTGTATATTAGCTTGTTGGCTTTCTAATTTCTTTTCTATTATTTGAGTTATTGTACAAGGTCCAACTTGTAATAATGTAACTGGTATTACATCTCCTTGTTTATTAAATATTTGTGTCATACCAACTTTTTTTCCGAGGATTCCAATTGACATTAATAGTTTTCCTTATTTTATAGTATATATATTTTCTTTTTTTATGTTTACATTATCTTGTAATTCTAATCAATTTTCAAGTTTGTTGTATATTTTTCTTGATTGTTCTATTTTATTCGGTAATTACTACTTTACTCTTTGATTAATATATTGCAGTATTAGAGAGTAGTTTAATAAATTATAAAATGGAGTTTTTCAATGACTAAAGTAGTAGGAATTGATTTAGGTACAACCAATTCTGTTGTTGCTGTGATGGAAGGTGGCAAACCAACAGTTATCCCTAATAAAGAGGGATTACGGACAACACCTTCTGTTGTTGCTTATACTAAAAAACAAGATAAATTAGTTGGTAATATTGCTAAAAGACAGGCTGTAATGAATCCGGACAATACTTTTTATTCAGTTAAAAGATTTATTGGTCGCAAGTATGATGAAATAATGAATGATGTAAATCAATTATCCTATATAGTAAATACTGATAATAGTGTAAATGTAAAGTTAAATTGTCCAGCTTTAGATAAAAGTTTTGCGCCAGAAGAAATTTCAGCCCAAGTTTTAAGAAAACTTGTAGAAGATGCAAGTACTTATTTAGGACAAACTGTAACTAAAGCAGTTATCACTGTGCCAGCTTATTTTAATGATTCTCAGAGACAAGCAACTAAAGACGCAGGTCAAATAGCAGGTTTAGATGTTTTAAGAATTATAAATGAGCCAACAGCTGCATCTTTGTCTTACGGATTAGATAAAAAAGATAATGAAACTATATTAGTTTTTGATCTTGGAGGAGGTACATTTGATGTTTCTGTATTAGAAGTAGGTGATGGTGTCTTTGAAGTCTTATCTACCTCTGGTGATACTAATTTAGGTGGTGATGATTTCGATCGTAAAATTGTAGATTGGTTAGTTTCTGAATTTAAAAATGATGAAGGTATAGATTTAGGTAAAGATAGGCAGGCTTTACAGAGACTTACCGAAGCTGCTGAGAAAGCAAAGATGGAACTTTCTAGTCTTTTACAAACAGATATTAATTTACCTTTTATCACTTCTACAGATACAGGTCCTAAGCACTTAGAAAAACAAATAACTCGTGCAAAGTTTGAAGATCTATGTTCAGAACTTATTTCTCGTTGTCAAGTACCAGTTAGCAATGCTTTAAAAGATGCTCAATTAAACTCTGGTGATATTGATGAAGTGGTTCTAGTTGGTGGTTCTACTAGAATACCTGCTATTCAAAAATTAGTTAAAGAATATATTGGTAAAGACCCAAATCAAAGTGTTAATCCTGATGAGGTAGTTGCAATTGGAGCAGCAGTACAGGCAGGAGTTTTAGCTGGTGAAGTTAAAGATATTTTATTATTAGACGTTACTCCTTTATCTCTTGGCGTTGAGACTTTGGGAGGTGTGATGACAAAAATAATTGCTCGTAATACAACTGTCCCAACTAAAAAATCTGAAGTATTCTCTACTGCTGTTGATAATCAGCCTAATGTTGAAATTCATGTTTTACAAGGAGAGCGAGAATTTACCAAAGATAATAAAAGTTTAGGTACTTTTCGATTAGATGGTATAATGCCAGCTTCTAGAGGAGTTCCTCAGATAGAAGTAACATTTGATATTGATGCTAATGGTATACTTTCTGTAACTGCAAAAGACAAAGGTTCTGGTAAAGAGCAGTCTATTACAATTACTGGAGCTTCTACATTGCCAAAAAACGAAGTAGAACAGCTAGTAAAAGAAGCTGAAGAAAATGCTAATTTGGATAAACAGAAACGTGATCAAATAGACGTTAAAAACAATGCAGATTCATTATGTTATCAATCTCAGAATCAAATTAACGAACTTGGAGATAAAATAAATTTAGAGACTAAGAAATTAATAGAAGATAAAATTAATAGTTTGAGAGAAGTTATTACACAGAATGATTATGATCAAATAAAAGTTTTACAAAGTGAGTTACAGCAATTAATGATGGATGTTGGTAAACAAGCCTATGATTCAAATAAACCGGAAAAAAATGATGATACAGTGATAGATACGAATTCTAAAGAAGCAATATAGAATAATTAGTTTTTTAAAAGCGGGTAACGCGATTCGAACGCGCGACATCAACCTTGGCAAGGTTGCGCTCTACCACTGAGCTATACCCGCATAATATGAGACAATTATAACAAATAGAGAATAAAAAGTATATTATTTGTCTTAACTGAGATACTGTAGAATAGATAAAATCTATTCTACCTAATTTAAATATTCTAGTTTTAAACAATGAATGAATTAATTATTCCTGTTACTATTACTAGTCCAACCCATAAACCTATGCTAGTATATACTAAATTTCTTGATTTCTCCCATTGGCCTGGCGATGCTAATGTTACTGGTATTCCTACGACTAAAATAATTGATAAGATAACTAGTAGTAAGACTAATAATTGTACAAGAAGTACCATAATTTTATTTCCTATAATAATATGCTATTTGAATATATATTATACTCTTTAGTATATAATATTCTTTATTAATGATAGAATATTTTACGTGTCTATTAATATATAAAGTTAATGTATTCTATTTACTAATAAAATTGTGTACATATATTGCATGTTTTTATAATAATTAGGATAAATATTGGTATTTATTGTAACCTTATGTATAAAGTAGAATATATATCTTATCTATTACTGAATTTTTGAGAGGTATCATGTTTACAATAATGTTTTTTACTAAATTGCCGGAAGCATATTTACTATTTCGACCTTTGGTAGATATATTGCCTATTATTCCTATATTTTTCTTGCTATTAGCTTTTGTTTGGCAAGCAGCTATTGGCTTTAGATAATATCTTTATATAATAGTATTAGTTAATCTAATAATTATTTATTTAGTCTTATTATTTGTATTGTTTTATTATTAAATTATTAAGATATTTTATATGGTTGAACCTCTTTTATCAGGGATCATATTAGGCCTGATTCCTATCACACTATCTGGTCTATTAGTAGCAGCTTACTTACAGTATCGTAGAGGTAATCAATTGGGTTTATAGCTATTATTATTAATCTTATTTTAAATTAATTCTTTAAGTATTCTTTTTGCTTAGAGAATTAATTTTTTTATTTACCAGCTAGATTTTTTGATTCCTGGTAATAGACACTCGTGAGCCATTTCTCTTAGTACATGTCTTGATAGTCCAAAGTCCCTGTAGAAACCTCTACTTCTTCCTGTCATCCAACATCGATTTCTATTTCTACATTTTAAGCTATTTCTAGGTATTTTTTGCAGTTCTTCTTGTAATTCAATATTGTGCTCAAAATCTTTACTTAATTTTATAGAAATTTTAAGGTTTTTTCGTTTATCATCATATTTATTTATTAAATGTTTTCTCTTAATCTCTCTCTGTATCATATTTTTTTTTGCCATGAGTTTCTTCTCTATATAAAACTAAAATATGAGTTAATGTTATCTTATTTATCTAATAATTTCAATATTTTAAAACAAGAAGAAGATTATAAATAATCTTTTTCTTGTTTTAACTAAAATATTTTATCCAACTTTTGCACTTGTCGATGCAATAACAAAAGCAGCATAAGTTAAAATGTAGCCAACTGAAAAATGTGCTAAACCAACTAGCCTTGCTTGTACTATTGATAAAGCTACTGGCTTATCTTTCCATTTGATTAAATTTGCTAAAGGTGTTCTTTCATGTGCCCATGCAAGTGTTTCTATTAATTCTTGCCAATATCCACGCCAAGATATTAGAAACATAAAACCAGTTGCCCATATTAAATGGCCAAATAAAAACATCCATGACCAAACAGATAAATTGTTCATACCATATGGATTATATCCATTGATTAAAGGTGATGAATTAAGCCATAAATAATCTCTTAGCCAACCCATAAGGTAAGTTGAAGATTCATTAAATTGACTTGTATTACCTTGCCAAATAGTAAGATGCTTCCAGTGCCAGTAAAAAGTTACCCATCCAATAGTATTTAGCATCCAAAAAACAGATAAATAGAAGGCATCCCAAGCAGATATATCACAAGTACCACCTCTACCTGGACCATCGCAAGGAAAACTATATCCAAAGTCTTTTTTATCAGGCATTAATTTCGATCCCCGTGCGTCTAATGCTCCTTTTACTAATATTAATGTTGTAGTGTGTAGTCCTAAAGCAATAGCATGATGTACTAAAAAGTCACCAGGACCTATTGCTAAGAAGAGAGAATTTTTATTACTATTAATTGCTTCTAACCAACCAGGTAGCCAGATACTTGTTCCTACTTTACTAGCTATACTTGAAGATGATGAGAGTAGTACATCAAATCCATACAGTGTTTTACCTGAACTTGCTTGAATCCATTGTGCAAATACTGGTTCTATTAGTATTTGTTTCTCAGGAGTACCAAATGCTAGCATTGTATCATTATGTATGTATAATCCTAGTGTATGAAAGCCAAGAAATAAGCAGACCCAACTTAAATGAGATATAATTGCTTCTTTATGTTCAAGCATTCTGCTTAGTACATTATCTTTATTTTGCTCTGGATCATAATCTCTAACAAAAAAGATAGCTCCATGTGCAAATCCACCAACCATTAAAAATCCTGCTATATATTGATGATGTGTATATAGAGCTGCTTCTGTTGTAAAGCTTTTACTCATGAATGCATATGGTGGTAGTGCATACATGTGTTGTGCTACTAGAGAAGTGATTGTTCCTAGTGCACCTAATGCTAAACCTAATTGCATATGCAAAGAGTTAGTGATAGTTTCATATAAATTTTTATGTCCACTTCCTAATCTTCCACTAGGGGGATTATGTGCTTCTAGTATATCTTTTAAATTGTGCCCAATACCCCAATTAGTTTTATACATGTGCCCTGCAATAATAAAGATAACTCCTATTGCTAAGTGATGATGAGCCATATCTGTTAACCACAATGATTGACTTTGTGGATGAAAGCCACCTAAGAAAGTTAATATTGCAGTACCAGATCCTTTATCTGTACCAAATGTATGTTGTAAACTATCTGGATTACTTGCATATTCAAACCATTTTCCTGTAAAAAAAGGTGTTAAGCCTGACGGATGTGGTAAAATCTCTGTAAAATTATTCCATCTAACATGTTGACCACGTGATTCTGGAATAGCTATATGTACTAGATGTCCTGTCCATGCTAGTGAACTTACTCCAAATAAACCAGATAGATGATGATTTAATCTTGATTCATTATTTTTAAACCATGATAGTCCAGGCTTGAATTTAGGTTGTAAATGTAGCCATCCTGCGAATAACATAATAGTTGATAGTACTAAAAGGAAAATAGCTCCGTTATAAAGATCACTATTTGTTCTCATTCCAATCGTATACCACCAATGATAAAGTCCGGAGAAAGCTATGTTAACTGGATAAGATGATTCATCTCTACTAAATGCTTTAATTGCCGGTTGTCCAAAATGAGGGTCCCAAATTGCATGGGCGATAGGCTTTGTTTTAAGTGGTTCTATTACCCATTGCTCAAAATTGCCTTGCCATGCAACATGAAATAGGTTACCGGAAGTCCATAGAAAAATTATTGCTATGTGTCCAAAGTGAGAAGCAAATATTTTTTGATATAAGTTTTCTTCTGTCATGCCATCATGACTTTCAAAATCATGCGCTGTTGCTATACCATACCAGATCCTTCTTGTTGTAGGATCTTGTGCTAATGCTTGGCTGAATTTTGGGAATTTTGTTGCCATTTTTATTTATCCTTATCCTACTGATATTATTCTTGCTAAGAAAAATGCCCAAGTTGTTCCTATTCCACCTAATAAGTAGTGAGCTAGTCCAACAGCTCTTCCTTGCGTAATACTTAATGCTCTTGGTTGAATAGATGGTGCTACTTTAACTTTATTATGTGCCCATACAATTGATTCTATTAGTTCTTGCCAGTATCCACGTCCACTAAATAAAAACATTAAGCTAAATGCCCATATAAAGTGTGCTCCTAGAAAAATTAACCCGTATGCTGATAAAGCTGATCCGTAAGATTGAATAACTTGTGATGCTTGAGCCCATAAAAAGTCTCTTAACCATCCATTTATTGTTATTGCTCCTTGTGCAAAATTACCGCCTGTAATATGAGATATATTTCCTGATTCTGTTACACTTCCCCATACATCTGATTGCATTTTCCAGCTAAAATGAAATAATACTATAGATAAGGAATTATACATCCAGAATAATCCTAGGAATACATGGTCCCATGCAGATACTTGGCAAGTTCCTCCTCTACCTGGACCATCACATGGAAAACGAAAGCCTAGGTTTGATTTGTCAGGTATTAGCCTTGAATTTCTTGCAAATAAGAATCCTTTTACTAAAATTAGTACAGTTACATGTATAGTAAATGCGTGTATATGGTGTACCATAAAATCTGCTGTTCCAAGTTTAATTGGTGTCATAGCTATTTTATTAGCTATCGATACTGTATCTCCACCAAAAGCGTAACTTACAGTTGCTAATGAATTTGGGCTAGTATTGCTTGGTGCTAATGTGTGAATACTTTGTATCCATTGTGCAAAGATTGGTTGCAATTGTATTGCCGTGTCTGAAAACATATCTTGTGATCTTCCTAATGCTCTCATTGTATCATTATGGATATATAATCCAAAAGAATGAAATCCAAGGAATATACATAACCAGTTTAAGTGTGAAATAATCGCGTCTCTATGTCTAATTATTCTATCTAATACATTATCGTAATTTTGTGCTGGATTGTAATCTCTTACCATGAAAATAGATGCATGTGCTCCAGCTCCAACGATACAAAATCCTCCTATCCATATGTGATGAGTAAATAATGATAATTGTGTTGCATAGTCTGTAGCTATATAAGGGTATGGAGGCATCGCATACATGTGATGTGCAACTATAATGCTAAGAGATCCTATCATAGCTAAATTAATAGATAATTGAGCGTGCCAAGATGTTGTTAGAATTTCATATAGACCTTTATGTCCCTCTCCTGTAAATGGGCCTTTATGAGCTTCCAGTATTTCTTTCATACTGTGTCCAATGCCCCAATTGGTTCTATACATGTGTCCTGCAACTAAGAAAAGTACTGATAAAGCTAAGTGATGGTGAGCTATATCACTTAGCCAAAGTCCACCATTTATTGGATTCAAACCACCTTTAAAAGTTAAAAAGTCTGAATATTCATTCCAGTTTAAAGTGAAAAATGGCAATATCCCTTTGCTAAAACTAGGATACAATTGACTCATTAAGTCTCTATTGATTAGAAATTCATGAGGTAACGGTATTTCTTGTGGAGATACACCAGAATCTAATAATTTGTTTATAGGAAGAGCTATATGAATTTGGTGACCTGACCATCCAAGACATCCCAATCCTAATAAACCTGCTAGATGATGGTTCATCATAGATTCTACATTTTGGAACCATTCTAGTTGTGGTGCTGATTTATGATAATGAAACCAACCTGCAAAAACCATTATTAGAGCCATCACTAATCCGCCAATTGCAGTTACATATAATTCAAACTCTGTTGTTATCCCCGAGGATCTCCATAGTTGGAAGAACCCAGAAGTAATTTGTACTCCTTGAAATCCTCCACCAACATCAGCATTTAATATTTCTTGTCCAACAATTGGCCATACTATTTGAGCACTTGGTTTTACTATTGTTGGATTATTTAACCAAGCTATGTAATTTGAAAATTTAGCTCCATGAAAATACATTCCACTCAACCATAAAAAGATTATTGATAGTTGACCAAAGTGCGCACTAAAAATTTTTCTTGATATATCTTCTAAAGAATTTGTATGACTATCAAAGTCGTGAGCATCAGCATGTAGATTCCATATCCATGTAGTGGTATTTGGCCCTTTAGCTAGAGTTCTTGAAAAATGACCAGGTTTTGCCCATTTCTCAAAAGATGTTGCAACCGGGTCTTTGTCTACAGTTACTTTTACTTTCTTTGTCTCTTGCTCTTTTGAGCTAGTTGCCATCGAGATTCTCCTCTCTATATTTTATTTATCAAATGAGACAATTAATAAAACACTCACATAATAATTTACATTATAATATAGTAAATTTCTCTTAGTTATATTGTCATTATATATTCTCATGTAGAATGAGCTGCGAGTTTTTACTATTATATAATAACATTATAGTTATATTTATAGAAGTTTATGAAATCTGTTAACAATAGTTAAAATGTTATTTACTAGACTACTTTTACTTTCATCAATGGTTGTCCACAATCAATTATATCGCCATCTTTAACTAAAATTTCAACTATTTCCCCATTAACTTCTGCTTCTATCTCATTCATTAATTTCATTGCTTCAATTATGCAAACGGTCTGCTTTGGTTTTACAGTATCATTGACTTGTACAAAAGCTGGTTCGCTTGGAGCAGGTGAATTATAAAAAGTACCTACCATCGGTGAAATAATTGTTGAATATGCAGTAGATTGTTCTGTTTTATCTTTCTCTAGTTTATTAGACTTTATTTTGATTTCTTTATTAATAATTTTAATGGCTTCATTTTTATTTTTATATCTATTATTGATCTTATCTTTAAGAAGATTATTTTTTTGATAGTTTTTTTGTGTTAATTTTACTTTATTAATTAATATCTTTGTATCTTCATTTTCTATCTTGATTGTATCAATATCGTTCTTGTCAACAGAATTTATGAGATGTGTTATATTGTGTAAACTTGCCATGATAAATTTATTTAATAATTATATTTTATCTTTTTATATTTTTTAGCCAAGAGTTATCTTAACTTAGATTTAATTTCATATTTTAAAACCCATACTCTTCTTTTATCTGGAAATTGTATTATAGGTACTTTATATCTATGCGAAATTTGTTTATATCCAACAACCTTCAAATTATCATAAACATGTTTAATTATCTTTTTGCTTATTTTGTTAGGAATGATTTTGAGGCTTATCCAATACTGATTCATTAATATCTCATGTAATATTTATTCTAAATCTTTTTATTTTTTCTAATTTGTCTGTATTTAATTTTAAGGAACTATATAATAATATACTATAGTACTATATTTTAATTAATGTTTTTTTGCTATGTTTTTTACGATATAATTTTAGTAAAATTTACGGACTAGATAGAATTTTAAATTATATTGAATTATTATTTGAGTTTAAATAATGCTAATAGCTGATGATTTGGATAAACTTTTAGATATTTTACCTGATTTTGTTAAAAGTCCCTTAAAAAAACATTCTCGTAAAAAATTCTTGATAGAAGTAGTTATGGATTTAGGTAGAAGACCTGAGGCTCGCTTTCCTGATGGTCCAGAATATTTATCAACAATTAATATTTCTTGGTATGATTTAGATTCTTGCATAAAAAAGATACCTCATTTTAGTGGTGATAACAGATCAGGGATTGAATGTACATTACATAGAATTAGTTCTATAAAAAATAGAAAAGGTACTATTATTGGATTAACCTGTCGAGTTGGTAGAGCTATTTTTGGAACAGTGAGTATAATAAGAGACTTGTTGTATAACGGGAACTCTATACTCTTACTTGGTAAACCAGGAGTTGGCAAAACAACTGCTATAAGAGAAATAACTAGAGTTTTGGCTGATGAGATGCAAAAGAGGGTTGTTATTATTGATACTTCTAATGAAATAGCAGGTGATGGAGATATTCCACATCCTGCTATTGGTAGAGCAAGAAGAATGCAAGTAACTAGACCTGAATTACAGCATCAAGTTATGATTGAGGCTGTAGAAAACCATATGCCTGAGGTAATTATTATAGATGAAATTGGTACTGAATTAGAAGCCTTAGCAGCTCGTACTATAGCTGAAAGAGGAGTACAACTTGTAGGTACTGCTCACGGGAACTACTTGGAAAGTGTTATTAATAACCCTATTTTATCAGACCTCATAGGTGGAATACAATACGTGACGTTAGGTGACGATGAAGCAAAAAGACGTGGTTCTCAAAAAAGTATATTGGAAAGAAAAGCAGTTCCAGCTTTCCAGGTTGCAATAGAGATTCATGATCGTAATAGTTGGATAATTCATGAAAAAGTAGATGAAATTGTGGATAAAATTTTACAAGGATCTTTATTATCTCTTCAGCGTCGTAAATTTGATTATTATGGATCAATTTTAATTCAATGTGAGAATTCAAATTCAACAGCATTTATTACGTATGGTAACAATAATTATTCATCTCATAAGCCTAGTAATACAAATATCTCTACTGGCTTGAATTTGCCTAATGATGAAAATATTTGTTCAGACAATGTATATAATATTAATAATGTTGGTACTGATTGTATTCCTAATATTATTCTTAATAATCATAGTCAAGTTAATCAAAATTTAAATTCTAATTTAATTAATTTATATGTTTATGGTATTAATTTGCTGCTAATTGAATCAACAATTAATTCTTTAAACCTTTCAATTGTATTAACTCGTGATATTTCGAGAGCTAATTATGTTCTAGCGCCAAGATCGTATGTTAAGAATAATAGTAAAATTCGTCAAGTTGCTAAATTTAAGCAAATAGTTATATATACAGTTCATAACAATAATGTTAATAATATAATAAGAGCTTTAAAGCAAATGATTAATTTACATCAAGTTTCTTATCTGAGTTGGCAAAAATTATGCAGATGTAAAGAAAATGTTGAACTAGATGCTTTGATTGAAGCTAGATATGCAATAGAAAAAGTTGTTTTTGTTAAAAAAGAATCTGTTGAACTTTTATCACAAAATTATAATTTAAGAAAATTGCAATGTAAATTGATTAAAATATATAACTTAAAATACTCTGATTTCGGAGATGATGGTTGTCAAAGATTAATTATTTATCCTATATAGTTCTAGGTACTTATTAAAATTTATGCCGAATTTTTTATCACTATAGATACAGGTCTTTAATTACAATATCATTATCTTAATGGAAGGAATATTTATGTCATCAAAAGAAGGCGATTCAAAAATTTTTGAAACAGTGAGAAATATAGTTGCTCAACAACTTGGTGTTGATAAGCAGCTAGTTACTTTAGAGGCTAATTTTGCTAATGATTTGGGAGCTGACTCTTTAGATACTGTTGAATTGGTAATGGCTATTGAGGAAGAGTTTGATATAGAAATACCTGATGAAGATGCTGAAAAAATTGCAACGCTCAATCAAGCTGTTAAATTTATTGAGCAAGCAGTTAGCTCAAGTTAATAAGATCGTTTAATATCTTTTTATAATTACGGAGAGGGTGGGATTCGAACCCACGGAACCTTGCGGTTCATCTGATTTCAAATCAGACGCAATAAACCAACTCTACCACCTCTCCATATTAAAGCATACGTTCATCTTATCAAAAAAAGACTATAACTACAATTTTTTAGTTAATAGTCTTATAATTTTTATTCGTATGTTGCTTTACCTGTAAATTTTTTATTTATAGGATTATCATTCTTACCTATACTGTGTTGAATAGTGCCCACTCCTATTCTTCCTTCATTTGATTTTTCTGGAAACACTCCATCTTTTGGATGTAGATATTGTACTTCTCCGTTAGGAAAAATTCGATAAATTTTAAAATTAGTAATTTTAAATTTATTTTTAAGTTGAGTACCTAAAGCAAGGCATTGTTCTTTTTTAGCTAGGTATAATAGATTATCTCCTTCAGCCATTATCGCAGATCCACCAGTCGGCATTTCGAAAATATTTTTTTTATTACTATTCCAAGTAATTGCATATTTCTCTTCTATTTCAGCAGATCTTAGCCAACCTCCTGTACTGCCTCCGAACGTTGGCGATGGTATTTTAAAATTTATTGTAGTGTCCATGAAAATTATCCTATAAATAGTTTCTATATTATAGTTACATATTATACTTTTATCTAATACTAAATTTTAAAAAGAAATAAAGCTTTACACATCTTGATTATTTCTTGTATTTATTTAATAGTTTGGTTGATATACGATGAATTAATTGGTTTTATTAAGCATAATTTTATTAAATTTAAGGCTAATTTATTATATATAATTATTTTGTTGATTGATTTATTCAATCTGTTATTATTACTTTTTTCTATTTCTATTAGTTGTTTGTTTTGTGAAGCGCACAAATCTAAGTATTGAAAAAATTCTGGTTTGTCTATGTCTAATGCAATTGGAAAAATACGAGATGCACTTTCATTTGTCTTACGTATTACTTGCATGTCATACTGTCTTGCATCTAGTCCTATTGAACGATAAAAATCAGATCGTTGAAAATCATTTAGATACATTGTTGCAAAAACACTTACCAAGAAGAAGCGACACCATAGTCTAGATTGTAAATTGTTTAAAAAATGTGGTTGTGATTTTAGTAAAGCAGCAAAAAAATCACCGTGTCTATTTTCATCTTGGCACCAGTTTTCAAAAAATTTAAAAATTGGATATACACGATGCTCGGGGTGTTGTTCTAAATGTCTATATATTGTGATATATCTCCAATATCCAATCTTTTCTGATAAGTATGTTGCATAGAAAATAAACTTAGGTGAAAAAAAAGTATACTTTCGACTTTTAGTTAAAAATCCAAGATCTAGTGATATATTAAAATCTCCTATAGCTTTATTTAAAAATCCAGCATGTCTAGCTTCATCTCTTGACATTAATAAAAAGCATTCAGCAAGTATAGGATTAGCTTTTTCTAATCTTCTAGATAATTCTTTGTATAGCAAAAAACCTGAAAATTCTGCGGTACATGATCTTTCTAGAAATTCTATAAATAGTAATTTAGTTTTGTTATCTAAGTTATTCCATGATTTATTGAATTCTTCGTCTCTAATAAAATGCTTTTTGTTATAATCTGCTCTAAACTCTTCTAGTAGTGCTTCAAATTCATCTGTATTTAGTGATATATCTAGATTAGCCATCTCTTTAAAGTCAGTAGTATAAAATCTAGGTGTTAATAGAGTCTCTTTAATCTTTTTATTCGTATCTTGTATAGTACTTTGCATATTTTATTTTATAATAAATATAATAAAATTAACTATAGGTAATTATTTGTATACTAACTTTAACTAACATTTTATTTCTTTATAATTTTTAAAAATTTACATTTATCTATATATTCATTCATTATGATCAAAATATAACTTTAAAATAAAAAGAGTTACAAAAAAATATCTAATAATATATGATAAAATTTTCAATATTTTAAAGTCAATTAATTAAAATAATATACCGTTGAAAATAAAGTAAATTTTACTTTTATTATTTTTAATCAGATAATTTTTCGTGTAAATATGAAAATATCTCAGAGTATGATGAGTCTTAGTTATATTTAGTATCTTGATGTTTAGATTTACGTAAAATATATGCTGAAGGTTATTATCTCTTAAAATATTTTTATAACATAAAAGGCAGTAAAGCTATAAAAAATTATTAAATTTACATTCTTGGAATTGTTAAAATATTAAAATAAATAATCTTAATATAGAGTAACTCAAAAACTAATTTTGTTTAGAAAAAGAATATAGATACAATTTAAAAAAATAAAGTTTTAAAAATTTGTAATAAGATGAAAGTCTTTTATTTATTTGTATTAACTCTAATTAATCTAATTTAGGCAATAAAAAGTATATTTACTGAAATCAGAATGATTTAGTTTACTGTAGATTATTAGTTTGTGAATTTTATACATAACTATCAGTCTGTCATGAAACTATTGATAAAGAAAAATGTATTTGTTATAAATTTTGAAGATAATAAAGAATTCTTGATCACAATTTAATGTATTCTAAATAGGCATTTAATCTTTTATATAATAACCTTATCTATAAAAAAATAAATATCATTAAGAAAAAATCACTTATTTTACTTTTAATCATCTAATTCTATTTATAACAGTTATTATATTGGTATAATAAGTATAAAGTGTATTACTCTGGAGGTATTCATGATAGACATTATTAGTTTAGGGTGGGGAGCTTTACTAGCTACATTTACATTTTCTATTGCTTTAGTTGTATGGGGAAGAAATGGTTTTTAGCGCAAATGATTAATAACTAAGGATTTTATATTATATGTTATCAGAAATTTTTATGACTGCCTTAATTAGTTCGTCAATGATTATGATTGGTTTAACATTAGGTTTCATTTTATTGAAAATACAAGGTGAGTAGTATGGCAAGGTATTCATAGTTTATATAAAGTGATCAATGATTTAATAAGATTTTAAAGTTTTATCAAGTATAGGATTTATCTTATTAAATTTTTTATGTTTAATTTATTTTTATTTATTTAATTTTTTTATTATGGTGAAATCTTTGTGGTACTTATTTAGCTTGTTAACTATATTTCTTATTTTGATAAATGTTCCTAGTAAGAATAGTGTAAGTAGTTCTATTAATCAAAATCAACTATTTAGCTTTCAGTCAAATCAGCTTCTAATGCAAAAACTTATAATTTTTAATGTATCCATGTTTTTTCTTTTGACTGTTCTTTTATTAATCATATTTTAGATCCCTTTGTGATACTCTTCTTTGTTAATATTTTAATACTTTTGCTACTTTACTCATATGTTTATTTCTAAAAATGATTGTCCTGTTCCATGTGATCAACAGCCTTTAAATGAATATTTGTCTTTAAAAAAATCTTGGTTATTCTCTTGGTCTTTATCAAAAACAAAAAAATTTTTTATAGGTCTTACCTTGATTTTTATAATAATTTTTACACTTTTAAGTGTAATCCTATCAATATTTACCTTTACGCATAATTTTTTGAAATTATTTGTATTAGATTTTTTCATTTCTAATATGATTTTATTTCTTATCCTTTTTAGGTTGTATTTAGGCTGGTCATATATAATTAAAAGATTATTAAGTGCAACTGTCTTTTATGAAGAATCTGGTTGGTATGATGGTCAAGTTTGGGTTAAAACTTCAGCGTATTTAATGCAAGATAGATTGATTGGTTTATATCAAATTAAGCCTTTTATCATGCGTCTAAAATATACTTTTTTAGTCATTGTCTTAAATTTTATTTTATCTTACTTCTTGTATAATAAATTTTGAATAATATGGAGTTGTATTGTATAATAGTTTAGTCGCGGGGTAGAGCAGTCTGGTAGCTCGTCGGGCTCATAACCCGAAGGTCAATGGTTCAAATCCATTCCCCGCTATTTACTTAACTACACTAAATTATTTAATTTGTGGTCAATAGTTTTTTTGTCACTTGTGTGTAATTATATAATATAATATTATTATCCACATTTTATCATTACAGACTTTTACTGGACTAAACTAATACAATCTCAATATGCTAACTAAAAATTTTATTCAAGTCGGAGATAAAGCTCCTGATTTTTCTGCTATTGCTGTCTATGAGCAAGAGTTTAAGCAAGTTCAGTTATCTAATTACTTGGGAAAATACTTAATTTTATTATTCTATCCCCTTGATTTTACCTTTGTGTGTCCTACAGAAATTACAGCTTTTAGTGACACTTACGATCAGATTCATTCATTAGATGCTGAAATTTTAGGTATTTCTGTTGATAGTGAATATTGTCATTTAGCATGGATGCAGCTAGATCGTGAATCTGGTGGTGTTGGTGATTTAAAATATCCTTTGGTTTCTGACTTAAATAAAACAATTAGTTTATCCTATAACGTTTTAAATAATGAAGGCAAATCTCTAAGAGGTCTTTTTATCATTGATAAAGAAGGTGTCATTCAACATTCTTTGGTCAATAATTTAGATGTTGGCAGGAGTGTTAATGAGGCAATAAGAACACTTAAAGCTATACAGTATGTTCAGAATAATCCTGACGAAGTATGTCCAGCAAATTGGCAACCAGGTCAATCTACAATAAAAAACAGTCCGAATCAAGCTAAAGAATATTTTAAATCAATTTAATAAATATTTTAATTGATAAAACTCTTCAAAATTTTTAATATAATAGATTAAAATAAAATACTATTTTATTTATTATATAAATAGCTTCATCTTAAGTATTAAATAATAATTTTTAGAATTAATTAAATAAATTATAAGGTAATAATTATGTCTACTAATTTAGCTCAGCAATTACGTGAAGGAACAACTAAATCTCATAGCATGGCTGAAAATGTTAGTTTTGTAAAATCTTTTCTTGGAGGAGTGGTTGATAAAAAATCTTATAGAAAATTAGTTAGTAATTTATATTTTATTTACGATGCTATAGAAGAACAAATAGAAAAAAATAAAATGCATATTGAAGTAAGTGCTGTATATTTTCCTCAACTTTATCGCAAAGAAAGTTTAATTGAAGACCTCATTTATTATTATGGTAATGATTGGATCAATCAAATAAGTCCCTCATCGGCAACTCAGACTTATGTGAATAGAATTCATCAGATTGGTTATTCTAACCCAGAATTACTGATAGCACACTCATACACAAGATATATAGGAGATTTATCTGGCGGACAAATACTAAAAAAGATTGCTAAAAATGCTATGCAGTTGGAAGATGATTTAGGTACATCTTTTTATGATTTTCCTCTCATAGAAGATGAAAAAGTATTTAAAGATTTATATAGACAATCTTTAAATACTTTGCCACTTAATACAAAACAAATAGAACAAATTATAGCAGAAGCGAATGTCGCTTTTAACCTTAATATGAAAATATTTCAAGAGCTTAATTCTAATTTAATTAAAATTATGTTAATGTTATTTTTAGCTTCTATTAATAATTTTCGTAAAAAATTTTATTAATGTTTTTCTGAATTGTTGTTTCTCAATTAGATAATGATTGTTTGTGTTAATTGAGTAAATATCTATTTATTATATATTTTTATTTTTTATGTATAAATTAAAAACTAATCGCTCTATTAATAAACGCTTTAAGGTTACTAGTAATAATAAGTTACTTAAGCGCAAGGCATCAAAAAGCCATTTGCTTCAAAAAAAAAGTAGCAAGAGGAAGCGTCGTCTATCTAAAGTAAGTATTATTAATTATAGTGACTATTCTAATTTGATTAATAGTTTACCGTATTTATATTAAAGTAGGATTATGAGTAGTATTTATGACAAGAATCAAGAGAGGTAATGTTGCCCGTAAAAGAAGAAAAAAGATATTGAAATTAGCTAAAGGCTTTAGAGGATCTCATTCTAAATTATTTCGTACTGCTAAACAACAAGTACTTAAAGCTTTAAAGTATTCGTATGTAGGTAGAAAAAATAAAAAACGTAATTATCGTCGTTTATGGATTATTCGTATTAATGCCGCAGTTAGATTACATAATTTAAGCTATAGTCAATTTATCTATTTATTAAAAAAATCTGATATTGCATTAAATCGTAAAATCTTATCACAGTTAGCCATTATTGATAAGCCTGCTTTTAATTCTTTTATTGATTTGGTTCAATCTAATTCTTAATGTTTTCATTTAATTCTATCTAATATATAATAACTAGCTGATAACAAGTCTTTAATATTATAATTAGTATATTTAGTTTCTAATATATGTATAGCTAATTGAATATGTTCTTCTGCTAGATCTTTAGCTTTTTGTATGGCATTAGTTTCTTTTATAATTTTAATAGCTATATTAGTATCGTGTTTATATTGAAATTCTTGATTAATTAATTTGTTTAGTTCAGGCTTATTTTCTAAGGCAAATAATAATGGAGCTGTTAAATTTCCGTTTTTTAAATCAGTTCCTGCAGGTTTACCTAAATTTTTTGCTGAACTTGTTATATCTAATATGTCATCAATTATTTGAAATGCTAAACCTAGATGTTTGCCATACATATAAAAGTCATTTTGAATTTGTAACTTAGAATTATTAAGCATTGTAGTCGCTTTACAGCTGCATGCTATCAGAGATGCAGTTTTATAAAAAGATTTCTCTACGTATTCTTGTATTGAAATCTGATTATCAAAAGATCTAATACCCTGTTGTACTTCTCCTTCTGCAAAATCCGTAATGATTTTAGAGATTGTTTTAACTACATTTAAATTATTTAAATTTGCTAAATACCATGAAGATTGAGCAAAAAGAAAATCTCCTGCTAAAACAGCTATTTTATTAGTAAAAACATTGTGTACAGTTTCAATACCTCTTCTAGTATCACAATCGTCTATTATATCATCATGTACTAGACTTGCAGTATGTATTATCTCCGTAATCTCAGCTAATCTTTTTTGTTCAGTAGATATAATTTCTTGTCTTGTAGTAAGTTTCGAAATTAATAGAATAATTGCCGGTCTAAGTCTTTTGCCTCCTGCACTAAATAGTTGTTCTGCTGCAGAATATAGTATAGGATTTTCTGTTGCGATCATTTTCTCTAAATTGTTATTTAATTGCTTTAGTTCTGGATTAATTGATCTAAACAATGAATTTGAAAAATCATTCATATTAAAAAAAGTAAGTGATTTTATGTATGTAAGGAATTAATACTCTAGGTATTGAATTTTTATATTCGATAGAGTGTAAGATAAGAACTATTGCTAGTTTCTTATTCTATTAACTATGATATAATAGATTAGTTTATATATTTATTTTATTATTATTTATGTATTAACACTTTAGGAGATACTTATACAATAATGTGTGAAGAAAAAAGAAAAATAGCTCTACCATTAACTTCTCTCTCTAATAACATTGAAAATAGTGACATTACTGATATTGATATCATGTTATTGTTATATGAAGATATGTTATTAGGTCGTAACTTTGAAGATATGTGTGCACAAATGTACTATCGTGGAAAAATGTTTGGCTTTGTTCATCTTTATAATGGACAAGAAGCTGTTTCTAGTGGTGTAATTAAATTGCTGAAACCTCAAGATTATGTCTGTAGTACTTATCGAGACCATGTTCATGCTTTAAGCAAAGGGGTTAATCCAAAAAATGTAATGGCAGAACTATTTGGCAAGGAGACTGGTTGTAGCAAGGGTCGAGGTGGTTCAATGCATATATTTTCTGCTCAATATAATTTCCTTGGTGGCTTTGCTTTCATTGGTGAAGGCATTCCAGTTGCTGTTGGTGCTTCTTTCCAAAGTGTTTATAAAAAGCAGATTTTAAATAAAGCTAGTGTATTAAGTGTTACTGTTTGTTTTTTCGGAGACGGAACAACTAATAATGGTCAATTCTTTGAATGTTTGAATATGTCTGTATTATGGAAATTGCCTATAATCTTTGTTGTAGAGAATAATCAGTGGGCTATTGGAATGGCTCATCATCGTTCAACCTCTTCGCCAGAAATACATAAAAAAGCTCAGGCTTTTGGTTTGCCAGGGATTGAGGTTGATGGTATGGATGTTTTAGCCGTTAGAGATGTTGCTGAAAAGGCAATAGCTAGAGCCAGAGCGGGTGAAGGTCCAACTTTAATAGAAGCATTAACATATAGATTTCGAGGACACTCTTTGGCAGATCCTGATGAACTAAGATCGAGAGATGAAAAAAATGCATGGTTAGCTCGCGATCCAATTAAGAATTTTAAAAAGCATATTATTGATAATAAGCTAGTTTCTTTAGATATTTTAAAAAATATTGAATTAAAAGTTAAAAATAATATAGATGAGGCTGTAAATTTTGCTTTATCTAGTCCTGAACCAGATGTAAAAGAATTAAAGCGTTACCTTTTTGTAGAAGATTAGTCTATCTTGTTTTTGTTTTAATAAATTAATAAATTTATATATTAAAATTATGGGAAAAATTTTTTTATTTGATGCTTTACGTGAAGCTACTGATGAGGAGATGGAAAAAGATTCATCTGTATTTGTTTTAGGTGAAGATGTTGGTCATTATGGTGGTTCATATAAGGTTACCAAAGATTTACATGTCAAATATGGAGATCTTAGAATTTTAGATACACCAATTGCTGAAAATAGTTTTATGGGTATGGCTATTGGCGCTGCTATGACAGGTTTAAGACCAATTGTTGAAGGCATGAACATGAGCTTCTTATTGCTTGCTTTTAATCAAATTTCTAATAATGCTGGAATGTTAAGATATACCTCTGGAGGTAATTTTAAGATTCCTTTAGTTATTCGTGGTCCTGGTGGTGTTGGAAAACAATTAGGAGCTGAACATTCTCAGCGTTTAGAAGCCTATTTTCAAGCTATACCAGGTTTAAAAATAGTTGCTTGTTCAACTCCATATAATGCTAAAGGATTATTGAAATCTGCTATTCGTGATGATAATCCAGTTATTTTATTTGAACATGTATTGCTTTATAATTTAAAAGATGAGGTGCCTAGTCAAGAATATTTTCTTCCTCTCGACAAAGCAGAGGTTGTTAGAGAAGGTAGTGACGTTACTATTGTGACTTACTCTAGAATGCGTCATCATGTTATGCAAGCTGTTGATATTTTAATTTGTGATGGTTACGATCCAGAGGTTATTGATCTAATATCTTTAAAACCCATAGATATTCAGTCAATTATTAATTCTTTAAAGCAAACTCATCACTTAATTATTGTAGAAGAATGCATGAAAACTGGGGGTATTGCTGCAGAAATTATAGCACAAATAAATGATAACTGTTTTGATCTTTTAGATGCACCTGTTGTTAGATTATCTTCTCAAGATATCCCAACTCCTTACAATGGGAATCTAGAAAAGGCTACTGTTGTACATCCTCAACAGATAGTTGATTCTGTGAGAATGTTATTATCCTAATTCTTTATATATGAAATATTGATACGTCTGTTATCAATATTTTAAGCTTTAGAAGTTCATATCTGCAGCTTGTACTTTCTCCCACTGTTTTTTCTTTAATACAAAGAAGATCTGTGCAATTGTTATACCTATGAAAAATAGAATCATACTTTTAATTCTAGTTGGATTCTGTAACACAATTTCTGTTTCATTTTGACCGAATCCACCTACATTTGGATCATTCGTTAGGTTTTGATTTATAGAAATGTAATTACCTTCGTTAACTATCATTTTTAGTCCTTTAGGTACCTCTTGTTTTATGATTTCACCATCACTCTTTTCTATGTTTATAGAAAAACCACCTTTTGTATTTGAGTCTATTGTAATAATTTTACCACTAATACTAGCAGTTATTGGATTATTATTAGACTTATCTCCCGTTGGGTAAATCTGACCACGGCCTCTATTTGCGCCTACGTATATAGGATATTTTAGAAAGAATACACTCTTGTCTTTGCTAGGATCAGGAGATAAGATAGGAAAAGAAATTTCTTGATTGTTATTTCCTGGTATTGGCCCAACTACTAATATGTTTTCTTTTGAAGTACTATATGGTTGTATATATGTATTTTTCGTTTTGTTTTTTAATTCTTCGTTTAATAATTCTTTTGGTGCTAACTTAAAACCTTCAGGTAGTATTAATACTGCTCCTGTATTTATTGATCCTTCTATTCCTGCTCCTAATATCTGCTTATTACTAATGTCATAAGGTATGAAAACTTTAGCTTCAAAAACACTATTGGGTAAAATAGATTTTGGTATTTCTATAGATACTGATCTTTGTGCTAAATGACAATTAGCACATACAATTCTCCCTGTAGCTTCTCTAGGGTTATCATAACCTTGTTGAGCATAAACAGGAAAACTATACGCCGGATTTACTATAAAACTCGTTAAGCTAAAAATACTAATTGCAAGTAATAATATTGTTTTAATATCCGACCCTATACGAATTTTTTTCATAATTTTTCTTAAGTATATTCTTGTTTTTTTATTTTTATTTATAATAACATTCTATATTTAGAATTGATGATAAAATCAAAAATATATTTTTTTAGTTAATTTTATTATTCTTTTACTAATTTTAATATTAGGATCCCACTAAAGTATAATATTAAAATAGTTCCAGTCATGCAAATTTGAGTAATTGGATCTGTAGATGGGGTAATAATAGCTCCAAGTATAGTTGATATAAATGCAATATATTTCCAAGACTGTAGCATTTGTTCCCAATTAATTATATTTGTTAATCCTAAAAGAATTTGTATCACAGGTATTTGAAATGATATCCCTGTACTAAAGATGATGAGTAATATGAAGTTGAAGTATTCATCAAATGACCAAAATGGTTCTATTATCTCTGAACCGTAGCTAATTAAGAATTTTAAAGTAATAGGAATGAGAATTATATACGAAAAAAATATTCCAATAAAAAATAGAACAATAGAACCTATTAATATTGGTATTAAATATTTACTTTCTTCTTTAGTTAGTCCAGGTAAAATAAATCTAATTATTTGATAAATACTAAATGGGCTACTTATTATAATACTTGAATATATTGCTATTTTTATAGAAACAAATAGATATTCTCCTGGTGCTAATTGTAAAAATTTGATCCCTAATGCAGGCTTTTGTAAAATAAATGTGATTTGCCTTGTATAAGCTAAGCATACTATTGTTACAGCTATAAAGACTACAAGTGCATTTATTATTCTTGCTCTTAGTTCTCCTAAATGCTCAATAATTGGCATATCTTTTTTGGGATTATCCCTATATACATTTTTCATAGTTGATATTAATATTTGAAGTATTACAAAATTTGTCGTTATTCAAGGTAGTTTTTTAATTTAATTATATTATATTAGTAATTTCTTCTTAATGTTTTGATTTCAGTATATAAAATCAATTGTGTTGTTATTTATTTATAAAATTAAGGATATAAATTTTTTATGATTGCTAAAGCTACTGGTGGAAGTCCGTTAGTAGAACCAAAACTTTATAGGACATTGTCTTTGTCTAGTATTTTACAGGCAGAGCAACAAGATAGATTTTTACAATTAGGTGAGTTAAATCAATTAGTTTCATTTTTTAGTTCTGGTAGTAAACGTTTAGAAATAGCTGATTTATTAACCAAGAATGCGAATTATTTGGTTTCTAAAGCTGCTGATAAAATTTTTGTTGGTGGTTCTCCTATTTCGTATTTAGAAAGACCCCAAGCTTCATTTCTAGATATTGGTTCTATTAGTGATATAACTATTTCTCAAGATTTATCAGGAAATGCATCAACTAATTTTTTAGATGGTATTTCATCAGCATTATTCGATACTAGTGATCCATTACCTCCTGGTTTTAAGCCTATTAATGTTACTCGTTATGGTCCTACTCGTATGAAAAAGTCTTTACGTGATTTAGATTGGTTTTTAAGATATTTAACTTACGCAATTATTTCTGGAGATACAAATCTGTTATCTGTTAACATTCGCGGACTAAGAGAGTTGATAGATAATGCGTGCTCAAGTGCTGCTGCAATAGTTGCATTGCGTGAAATGCGTAAATTATCTATAGGTTTATTTGAGAATGATCTTGAATCAAAACAGTTAGTTCAACAATATTTTAATGTAATTATTTTTGAATTTGAGTCCTCTGGTTTAAGTGATAAAGTTCGTAAAAGATCTTCTAATGATTTGCAAGGTTTACGTTTACCTCAAATATATAATCAAGCGGGAGTTGCTAATCAAAAATTCGTTATGAAGAGTGGTATCTCTACTGATGAAAAGCAAGTAGTTGTTTCTGCGTGCTACAGACAAATATTTGAGAGAGATATTTGCAAGGCTTATAGTATTAAATTTAGTGATTTAGAATCACAAGTAAAAACCGGCCAACTATCGGTTAAAGAATTTATTCGTTACTTAGGCAAATCTACAACTTATAAAGAGCAATTTAATCAGCCTTTTGTTAATAGTCGTGTAGTAGAACTTTCTTTTAGACATTTTTTAGGTAGAGGAGTTAGTACTATTAAAGAGTTCCAAAAATATTTTGCTATTATATCTAGTAGAGGTTTAGATGGCTTAGTTGACAACTTAATTAATTCTCAAGAATATGCTGATTACTTTGGTGAAGAAACAGTTCCATATTTGCGTATACTTGGCGAAGAGGCCCAAGAGTCTAGGAATTGGGGGCCTCAGTTACGGCTTTTTAACTATAGTGCTGCTTTTCGAAAAATTCCTGAATTTATAACTCTATTTGCTGACTATAAAACTAATATACCTGATCAACATCCATATGGTTTAGGTAACGATCCATTATCTATTCAATTTGGAGCTATTTTTCCTAATAATTTAGTATCTTTAAAAACAAAATCTTCGCTTTTTACAAGAGACGCCAGAAGATTATTAGTAAGATATGGTCCAGGTATTTATAATCAGATGAGTAGTCCAAGTTTACGAAATAAGCATGCAGAGTTTTTTGGTCCGAAAATTTTTAGTACTAAAAACGTAGAGTTAAGTACTGATCAAATTATTACTGCTATTTACTTAAGGGTTTTTGGTAGGTTCGTGTACGAAGAGGAATTATCTACGATAATTAAATATGAACATCAATTTCGAAATACCTTAATTTCTATTCGTGAATTTGTTAGACTGCTTGTTAAATCTTCTTTATTTAGATCTTTATATTGGGACTCTTTATACATATGTAAAGCTATAGAGTATATACATATTAAATTAATTGGTAGACCAACTTATAGTAGACAAGAAATTGATCAATATTTTAATATAGTATATAAGCAAGGTTATTATTCTATGATTGATTCAATCTTAGATAGTCTAGAATATAAGGAGTCATTTGGTGATTTTATTGTACCATATGAACGTTACATTACTTCTGTTTCGATATCCTCTAGAGGTTTATCTCTAAATAATTTTACTCGAAATTTTGGTAAATCTGCAAAAGTAGGTTTATCTGGTAATATAAATTTTTTGAGCTTAGCTGAATCTAGAGAAAAAGATACTATTAATAATATGAATTATAAGATTAACCAAGGTGTTACTAATAGAAGAGCTCAATCAATCTTTTTTGAAATAGATAGTCTATCTAAGCATTCTCAGAAAGTGCAGGTATTAAGAGCTGTTTACAGGCAATTGTTTGAGCGAGATTTAAATACTTTTAGTATTGGTGATGAATTCTACAATCTTGAAAAAACATTTATGGCATCTGAACTAACGGTACAGCAATTGATAGAAAAGATAGGTGCTTCTTCTTTATATCGTAAAGAATTTTACGATCCCTGTCCAAATACTAAAGTAATTGAGTTTGGAACAAAACATTTTTTAGGTAGAGCACCTAATAATCAGTCTGAAATACGGTATTATAACCAGATTTTAGCCTCTCAAGGTTTGTCTCATTTTATTCATAGTATTGTTAATAGTTTAGAGTACAATACAATTTTTGGATCTAATAAAGTCCCTTATCGTCGTTTTCCTACATTGCCTGCTGCTAATTTTCCAAATACAGAAAGATTATATAATTCTTTTACTAAGCAAGATAGAAATATAATTGTACCTATTTTCAAATCAATATCAAGTTATTAAAGCTAATTATCAAGATTTTTAATTGTAAGCTTGGATATAATCTAACTTTCTTGCTTTAGTACTTTTTCTTACAATATATTGAGTAAATAATAAAACTATCTTATTCTATATATTTTTTATTATTCTAATGCTAGATAAGTTAGAATTATATTATTAATTTATTCCTGATGTTAATAATAAAAATATATCAACTAATTTTGTTATATTTTTTAGTTATATCAAAGCTTAAGGAGTTTTATTTATGAGTATTGTTACTAAATCAATTGTTAATGCAGATGCTGAGGCGAGATATCTAAGTCCCGGAGAATTAGATAGAATTAAAAGTTTTGTACTTTCTGGCCAAAGACGTTTAAGAATCGCTCAAATACTAACAGATAACCGAGAACTTATAGTTAAGCAAGGTGGACAACAGTTATTTCAAAAAAGAACAGACGTTGTTTCTCCAGGTGGAAATGCTTATGGAGAAGAGATGACTGCAACTTGCTTAAGAGATTTGGATTATTATTTAAGATTAGTTACTTATGGGATTGTAGCTGGAGATGTAACTCCAATTGAAGAGATTGGCTTGGTTGGAGTTAAAGAAATGTATAACTCTCTGGGTACTCCTATCTCTGGTGTTGCGGAAGGTGTACGCTCTATGAAGAATGTTGCTTGTTCTTTATTATCTGGCGAAGATTCCGCTGAAGCAGGTTTTTATTTTGATTACACTCTTGGTGCTATGCAATAGTTCTTATTGTACCTACAAATTAATTGCTTTTTATACCTATACTTAATTTTATATTACAAAAAAGGAATGTTACTTCATGCAAGACGCTATTACTTCTGTAATTAATACAGCTGACGTACAAGGAAAATATCTAGATGACAATTCATTAGAAAAGTTAAAAGGATACTTCCAAACTGGAGAATTGAGAGTTAGAGCGGCAGCTACTATTGCTGCTAATGCAGCAACTATTATCAAAGAGTCTGTTGCTAGAGCACTATTATACTCTGACATTACAAGACCAGGTGGTAACATGTATACTACTAGAAGATATGCTGCTTGTATCAGAGATTTAGACTATTATTTAAGATATTCAACGTATGGCATGTTAGCTGGTGATCCATCAATATTGGATGAAAGAGTGTTAAATGGTTTAAAAGAAACTTATAACTCTTTAGGTGTTCCTATTGGTGCAACTATTCAGGCTATCCAAGCGATGAAAGAAGTAACATCTTCTTTAGTTGGATCTGATGCTGGTAAAGAGATGGGATTATACTTTGATTATATTTGTTCTGGCTTAAGTTAAAAAATAGTATATCATCTTTCTTATATGTCAAAATAGATAAAAAAAACATGAATTTTTATTTTCATGTTTTTTTTATTATTTAGTTATTAATAACTGTTGCTGCTTGTAGCTTTGCTTTTGCTTTTCTCAACATTTGTGTTGCTTCAATTTTTTCTTTATTAGTTTTTGATTCTTCAACTAATTTAGTTGCTTTTTCAAGATTAGTCTTAGCTTCTTCCATGTTCATTTCAGAAATTTCTTCAGCTCCATTAACTAAAATTGTAATATTGTTATTTTGAACTTCTGCAAAACCACCTAAAAGTATGATAGGTTTCCATTCTTTATTAATTCTAACACGCATAACTCCTATATCTAATGCAGTAAGTAATGGTATGTGTCCCTTTAAAATTCCTAATTGTCCTGTGCTACTTGGTAAAATTATTTCTTCAGCTTCTGCATCCCAAACTATTTTATCTGGTGCAATTACACGTACTTTTAATGTCATGATTATGATTATAAAATATGAATTATTTTAAAGTTTCGGCTTTATTTATTGCTTCTTCTATATTACCGACTAGATAGAATGCTTGCTCAGGTAAGTCATCTAACTCGCCCTTAAGAATCATCTGGAACCCTTTAATTGCTTCTTCTAATGAAACATACTTTCCTGGTGAACCCGTAAATACTTCTGCAACAAAGAATGGTTGTGATAAAAATCTTTCAACTTTTCTAGCTCTTGCAACAATTAATCTGTCATCTTCTGATAACTCATCTAATCCTAAGATAGCTATGATATCTTGTAATTCTTTATATCTTTGTAACGTTGATTTTATTTGCTGTGCTGTTGAGTAATGGTCAATACCTACTATATCTGGTTGTAGCATTGTTGATGTAGACCCTAAAGGGTCTACTGCAGGATAGATTCCTTTAGCTGCAAGTCCTCTAGATAAAACTGTTGTAGCATCAAGGTGTGCAAATGTTGTTGCAGGAGCAGGATCTGTTAAGTCATCAGCTGGTACATAAACTGCTTGAATAGATGTTATAGATCCATCTGTAGTTGATGTAATTCTTTCTTGCAGTGCTCCCATTTCTGTTGCTAATGTTGGTTGATAACCAACTGCTGAAGGCATTCTTCCTAATAAGGCTGACACCTCTGATCCGGCTTGTACGAACCGAAAAATATTATCGATAAATAGTAAAACATCTTGTTTATTAATATCACGAAAATATTCCGCCATAGTAAGTGCAGTTAAACCAACTCTCATTCTAGCTCCAGGAGGTTCATTCATTTGTCCGTATACTAATGCAACTTTAGATTCTGTTAGTTCTTCCGCGTTTATTACCTTTGATTCTTTCATCTCTTCATATAAGTCATTTCCTTCTCTAGTTCTTTCTCCTACACCTCCAAAAACAGATACTCCACCATGGGCTTTCGCAATATTATTAATTAGCTCCATTATTAAAACAGTTTTACCTACACCTGCTCCACCAAATAGACCGATCTTGCCACCTCTTCTATATGGTGCTAATAAATCAACTACTTTAATTCCTGTCTCAAAAATAGAAGGTTTTGTTTCAAGTTCTGTAAAAGCTGGAGCTGATCTATGTATCGGTAAAAAGTCTTCTGATCCAATCTCACCTAATTCATCCACTGGCTCTCCAAGTACATTAAAAATTCTTCCTAGTGTCGGTATACCAACCGGTACAGTTATTGGTTTTCCTGTATCTGTAACTTCAGTACCTCTTCTTAGTCCTTCTGTTGAGCTCATTGCAACAGCCCTAACTTTATTATCGCCTAATAACTGTTGTACCTCACATGTAATAATAGTATCAGTACTTTTTATTCTTAAGGCATTAAATACTTTAGGTAATTTTCCATTTGGGAACTCAATATCTAATACAGGCCCAATAATTTGTATAACTGATCCTTTTTCCAATGATTTGACCATCTTTTCTTTTTGTTGATTAGTAAGTAGTTAATTAACATTGTTTCAAGTAATATATTATTATATAAGTTCTGTAATTATTTTCCATTTATTTCAATATTATTATATCTCATATAGTTTTAATTGAGTAACATTTAAATTTTTTAATTCAGATTATATTTACGTCCTGTTGTTTTTAACCAATTTTGTGCTTCTATATAATTATTTGGTGCTAAATATATTGCTTCTTTCCAATATTTAGCCGATTTAGAAAACATTTCTTTAGATATATTAAATTGTTGTTGATCTATTGCTTTTAATCCCTGGTAATGGTATATAACAGCTACATTATTTAACGCTTGAGGTAAATTTGTATTTAATTCTATTGCTTGATGATAGTACTCTAAAGCTTTAATATGTTCACCATTGCTTGCGTATATTAATCCTATGTTATAAAGAATGTAAGAACGATCATATGGATCTTCTTCTAATTGTAAAGCTTCATAATAATTTTCTAAAGCTTCTGCATATTCTCCTTCAGATTGTGCTGACATTCCATCTCTATAATAGTAAAATGCTTCTTTCTCTTCTTTACTTGTTGGTAAAATTTTTAGTACTATATCAGCTAATACAGTAAAGGTTTTATCTATAAAATTATCATTTTTTTGTAATCTAGGCATAATTTGAATTACGTATTTGTTTTGATATTATAATTTATTAATAATATAATTGTAATGTTTAACGAAAATCTACTTTTTATTTCGTAGTATAAATATTTTAATTAATTTATATGGTAAATACTTTTTCAAAGACCTTTCAATTATTGCACTCTAATCTTAAAATAATAAGTATAAGTAATTCATTTTCAAGTTTGGAATATTCTGATATTATTTTAAATCTTACTGAGCCTAAGTTACTAGATTTTATTAATTTAACTTCTGCTCACTCATCTTCTGTAGTCAAAGTAAAGAATATTGCTAGTGATATTATTGATACTAAGACGACTTCTTCACATAAATTTGATAAAAAATATAAAAATAATTCTCATGTACAAGACATTACCGAAATTAAAAAAAATAAAAATAAATTAATAAAAAAAAAGCGTAAAAATTCTAATAATATAGAGAATGAAGAAATTTTTGTTGATACACAAAATAGTCTTCTAAGCCAAGAGCCTTTAATTGTTTCATCTCTAAAATCACCTAAGCCCAATAGTCGGTATAAAAAGAAACAAAAACTTAAAACAGAACCTCTTAAAATTGATAATAACTTATCAAATATTCTTGATTCTAGTAATTATGAAGTTCGTAATGATGGCCTAAGTAAAGATATTCTTTTTTATCATCCTGTTTCACTCCAAGAGTTATCACTAAAAATGGATATACCTGAAGCAGAAATAATTACTTATTTATTTCTTAATAAGAGTATCTCAGCTACAAGAAATCAAGTGTTAGACTTTTCTATGGCGTCTAATATTGCTAAGCAATATGGTTTTCAATTACTTAAGTTAGACATAGAACATTCTTCTAGTAATAAAATTTTGCAGCCAACTGTTGATCAGTCTCATCAAGCTCAAAGATCTCCTGTCATAACTATTTTAGGACATGTAGACCATGGTAAAACAACCTTGTTGGATTCGATCTTAAAAACTAATTTAGCTCAAAAAGAGTATGGAGGCATTACTCAAGCTATTTCAGGTTATGAAATAGAGTGGTGTTATAATTCAAAAACATATAAACTGATGTTTTTAGATACGCCTGGCCATGAATCTTTTAAATCTATGCGTTTAAGAAGTGCTCAAGTTACGGATATTGTCTTATTAGTTATAGCTGCTGATGATGGCTTAAAGCCACAAACTGTTGAGTCTATTAATTACATCAAAGAGATGGCTTTGTCTTTTATTGTTGTTATTACTAAAGTAGACAAAGCTTTGGATAATATTGAGAAAATCAAGCAAGATCTTTCTAGTTATGGTTTGTTAACTCAAGAATCTGGAGGTGAAACTATTATTGTTGAAGTTAGTGCAGCAGTAGATAAAAATATTGATCTATTACTATCAAAAATTTGTATTTTCTCCGAAGCTAAAAATTTAGTTGCTAATTTTAACCAATTAGCGAATGGTACTATTCTAGAAGCCTATTTAGATAAGAAGCAGGGACCTGTAGCTAATTTAATTGTACAAAATGGTTCAATAAAATTAGGAAATTTAATTGCAACTGCTAATGTATTAGGTAAGGTTAAGAGTATTACTAGTTTATCTAATAATAGAGTTAGCTCTTCTGGCCCATCCTCAATTGTACAAATTTTAGGATTCACTGCAGTACCACAAGCTGGATTGTCATTTCAAGTTTTTAATAATGAGAAAGAAGCTAAGAATTATTGTTTAAAATATTCTGATAATGAAAATTTTAATAAATCTTTGAAATTACTTAATACAAGAATCTCTCTAGATACTAATGCTGGAGTAAAACAGTTTAAGTTAATTCTTAAAACAGATACTCAGGGTTCATTGGAAGCTATCATAGATCTTCTTTTTAATATTGCGCAATCTAAAGTACAAATTAACTTAATTTCCGCAAATGTTGGTAATATTACTAATACTGATATTGAGCTTGCTAATACAACTAATGCTGCTATTTTAGCATTTAATCTAAATTCATCATTTCAAGTTGATAACCTTGTAAAAAAACATAAAATTATTTTTAAAAGCTTTAATATAATTTATGATCTATTTGATTACGTTAAACAAACGATGCTAGATTTGATAGAGCCAGAATATGATAGAATTTTTATTGGTCATGCTTATGTACAGACAGTTTTTAATATGAATAAAGGATTTGTTGCAGGTTGTCTTGTAGATGAAGGGAAGTTAACTAGAATGTGTTATATTAAAGTTTCTCGTAAAGGTAATCTTGTATACGAAGGTTTTATAACATCTTTAAAACGTATGAAAAATGATGTTGATGAAATTGTTGCTATAAATGAATGTGGTTTAATGTCAGATTATAAACTTTGGGAACAGTCTGATACTATAGATGCTTATGAATTAGTCTCTAAAGAAAAAACTTTATGAGAATAATTCTTTAACTATTTTATTGGTTTAGAAAGATGAAATAAGATTATTTATAACAATTTCATCTTTATTATTTATAGATTTTAATCTTTATTAAGGAATGGCATTAAAGCTAGTAATCTAGCTCTTTTAATTGATTTAGTGATTTTTTTTTGTTGTTTTGAGCTTAGTCCTGTAGAACGTCTAGATAAAATTTTTCCTTGATCGTTAATAAATTTTCTTAACAAATCTATATCTTTATAATCTATTACTTCTTTTTTTAATTCTTTGATATTTGTTTTTTTATATAGATTCATTATTATTTAATTTCCTTAAATAGTCTATGAGAGTTACAGTAAGTGCAGAACTTCTTTAGTTCTAATCTATTTGGAGTGTTTCTTTTGTTTTTACAAGTAGTATATCTAGAAATACCTTTTTTTCTTTGTATTTTTGATTCATCATTGCGTGTACTTCTGCAATCACATTCTAATGTAATTACAATACGTGATCCTTTATTTTTTCCCATATATTTAGTTCCTTTAATTATCTCATAAATCTATTTTTTTTATCAAGTGATTAACACTATTGTATATGTTACTACAATAGTGTATAATATTCTAAAGTTCATAATTCATCTTTAAAGTAGTTTTTATAATAAAATGATAATATGCCTCAAATTAGATCTAACGTTAAAAGTCATCAGATTACATTAAGAAATCGCCGTCGTAATAAAAAATATAAGTCAGCCATTAAAATAGCAATTAAACAATATTTGCTTAGTGTAGAAAACGATAAAAGTAAGAAAGAAAATGAAAATATTTGCCAGAATCATTTATCTTTAGTTTATAAAAAGATAGATAAGGCTGTAAAAAGAAAAGTTTTACATAAGAATACTGCATCACGTAAAAAAGCAAGACTAGCTAAAATAATAAAATAAGTCTAATCTTATAGTACCTTAATATTAAAGTTGAGTGCTTTCTCTCAAAATAACATAAATCTATCTTTTAATGATTTTTATGTTTTGTGCAATCAGTTTAATCTTCATTATTTTTCATTTTAATTAGAATATATCTCAGACTTATTATTTATCTTTTTTGATAATTATTTGCTTATATATCTAGATATTTTTCTTTTTATATTTATATCATTAATTTGTTTGTTTCAATACCTGTATGGAGTTTTTCATGTTACAAAAGAAGATTTCTGTATCTATAATACCTGATTTAGCTGAAGTACAAATAAAAAGTTTTCGAATTTTTTTAGAACAAGGTTTAGTAGAAGTTTTAGATTCTTTTCCAATTATTACTGATCCTACAGGCAAATTAGAATTAAAATTTTTTGGTAGAGACTATAAATTAAAGTTTCCTCGCTATAATGTTCGCAAAGCAAAGAGTCGTGATAAAACTTACAGTGCACAAATTTATATTCCTTCCAAATTAACAAGGAAAGATACGGAATTTATTAAAAAACAAAAAAGTACTGATTATAATAACTCTTCTAGTAATTCAGATAAATATAAAAAGTATCGAAAAAGACAAGTTTTTATTGGTGACTTACCTCTGATGACAAATAGAGGAACTTTTGTTATTTCTGGTACAGAGAGAGTTATTATTAATCAAATTATTAGAAGTCCTGGTATTTATTATAAAAAAGAGCTAGATAAAAATAATAAATCAATATATAGTGCAAGTCTTATCTCTAATAGAGGATCTTGGTTGAAATTTGAAATTGATGCAAAAAATCAAATTTGGGTTAAAATTGATAAAACTCATAAAGTTAATGCGTATGTCTTTTTAAGAGCTATTGGCTTAAGTACTGAAGAAATTAAATTACGTTTAAATCGATACTCTTTTTTAATCAATGGTTCTAATACCTATGAGCAAAAAGAGCTATCTAAAGAAATAGGTAAATATTCTGTTGAACACATAACAGACGAAGAAGCGCTTCTAATTGTTTACAGTAAGCTTCGTCCTAATGAACCTTCTACTTTGTTAATAGCTAGGCAAATGCTATATTCTCGTTTTTTTGATCCTAGAAGGTATGATCTGGGTGAAGTTGGTAGACATAAGATTAACCAAAAACTAAATTTAAAAATTCCTAAAAACTTTCGAGTCTTATCTCCCCAAGATATTATTTTGGCAGTTGATTATTTGATCAATATTAAAGAACAAAATATAGGGACTTTTGATGATATTGATCATCTTGGCAATCGGAGAGTTCGATCTGTTGGTGAACTTTTACAAAATCAAGTTCGTATAGGTATTAATCGTTTAGAACGAATTATTCGTGAGCGTATGGTTGTATGTGATTTGGATTCTTTAAGTTTATCAAATTTAGTTAATCCTAAGCCACTAATTGCTTCAATTAGAGAGTTCTTTGGTTCAAGTCAATTATCTCAATTCATGGATCAAACTAATCCTCTTTCTGAGTTAACACATAAAAGGAGAATAAGTGCTCTTGGACCTGGTGGTTTAAATAAAGATAGAGCTGGTTTTGCGGTAAGAGATTTACATCCTAGTCATTATGGTCGAATCTGTCCTATTGAAACTCCTGAAGGTCCTAATGCAGGATTAATAGGCTCATTAAGTATGTACGCACGTGTTAATAAATATGGTTTCATTGAAACCCCTTGTTATTTAGTCAGTAATTCGAAAGTTATGAGGCAAGATACCTTATCGTATATAACAGCTGATCAAGAGGATGAACTGAAAATAGCTCCAGCAGATATTATGCTAAAACACAATACTTATATTAAAGAAAAAAGTATTCCTATCAGATACCGTCAAGAGTTTACTACTTCTATTAACAGTCAAGTTGATTACATTGGTGTATCCCCTATACAAGTAATATCAGCAGCTACTTCTTTGATACCATTTCTAGAGCATGATGATGCGAATCGTGCATTGATGGGTTCAAATATGCAAAGGCAAGCTGTTCCTTTGTTATATCCTGAAAAGCCTATCGTTGGTACTGGATTAGAGTCGAAAGTTGCAAGGGACTCAGGAATGATTATTTTAAGTAGAACAGAAGGTTCTGTTCATTATGTTTCTGGAACGAAAATAGGAGTTGAAGATATTGAAGGTAGAATTATTCACTATCGATTAAAAAAGTATTATCGATCTAATCAAGATACTTGTATTAATCAAAGACCAATTGTTTGGCCTGGAGAAAAAGTAGTTAAAGGACAAGTTATTGCAGATGGAGCATCTACAGACTCTGGTGAAATAGCATTAGGACAAAACATTCTAGTTGCCTATATGCCATGGGAAGGATATAATTATGAAGATGCTTTCCTAATTAGTGAAAGGTTAGTTTACGATGATTTATATACTTCTATACATATTGAAAGATATGAAATTGAGTGTCGTCAGACTAAGTTAGGTTCTGAAGAAATTACACGTAATATACCAAATATTAGTGATTCTTCGATTTCTTTATTGGATAAAAATGGTATAATTGTTGTTGGTTCATGGGTTGATTCTGGTGACATATTAGTTGGAAAAGTTACTCCGAAAGGAGAGTCTGACCAACTGCCTGAAGGTAAATTACTTAGAGCTATATTTGGTGAAAAAGCTAGGGATGTCAAGGATACTTCTTTAAGATTACCAAATGCAGCTAGGGGAAGAGTTGTTAATGTTAAAGTCTTTAAAAGACAAAATGGTGATGATTTACCTCCTGGAACTAATATTATTGTTAGAGTCTATGTAGCTCAAAAAAGAAAAATTCAAGTTGGAGATAAGATGGCAGGCAGGCATGGAAATAAAGGCATTATCTCTAGAATATTACCGAGACAAGATATGCCTTTTTTACCTGATGGTCGCTCTATTGATATTATATTAAATCCTCTAGGTGTTCCTTCTAGGATGAATGTTGGTCAATTATTTGAATGTTTGCTAGGTATAGCTGGTGAATATTTAGATAAAAGATTCAAAATTGTTCCTTTCGATGAAATGTATGGTCAAGAAGCATCTAGAGCACTAGTTAATAATAAATTAAAACAAGCTAGCGTTAAAAGTGGTAAGTCATGGCTTTTTAACTTAGATCACCCTGGTAAAATTGTTTTAATGGATGGAAGGACTGGTGAATGTTTTGATAATCCTATCACAGTTGGTAAAGCATATATGTTAAAATTAGTTCATCTTGTTGACGATAAGATTCATGCTAGATCTACTGGACCATACTCACTGGTCACACAACAGCCTTTAGGTGGACGTGCTCAGCATGGCGGACAAAGATTAGGTGAGATGGAAGTTTGGGCATTAGAAGCTTTTGGTGCAGCATATACTTTACAAGAATTACTTACAGTTAAATCTGATGATATGCAAGGCCGTAATGAAGCGTTGAATGCTATCGTTAAAGGAAAACCTATTCCAAAACCAGGTACTCCTGAATCTTTTAAAGTTTTAATGCGTGAATTACAATCTTTGGGCCTAGATATCTCTATTCATAAAATAGAATTTTATGATGACAATCATAAAAGTATTGTTTCTACTTCTAATATTTATCAAGATTCACCTACAGTAAAAGATATTTTTTTGTACTAAGGATTACTTAAATTATGACTCAAACTGAAAATTATTTTGATTACGTAAAAATAAGTCTTGCTTCTCCTGATAAAATACGTTCTTGGGGTGAAAGAACTTTACCAAATGGCCAAATCGTTGGTGAAGTTACTAAGCCAGAAACAATTAATTATAGAACTTTGAAGCCAGAAATGGATGGTCTATTTTGCGAACGTATTTTTGGTCCAGTTAAAGATTGGGAATGTCATTGTGGTAAATATAAAAGGTTTAGATATAAAGGTATTGTGTGTGAAAGATGTGGTGTAGAAATTACTGAATCTAAAGTTCGACGACATCGCATGGCTTATATTGAACTTGCAGCTCCTGTTACACATGTTTGGTACCTTAAAGGTAGCACAAGCTATATTGCATTAGCTTTAGATCTAACTGTTAAAGAGGTTGAAAAAATCGTCTACTTTCACTCATATGTTGTGCTTAATCCTGGTGCTGATAGCAAACTTAATTATAAGCAACTACTTGAAGGCTATGAATGGAGGTCTTTAGAAGATAAGCTATACAATAAATCTAATGATTTTTTTGATATTGAGGTTGGTATAGGAGCAGAAGCAATTTATAGACTACTTAAAGATATTGATCTAAAAAATAGTGTAGATATATTAAGAGAAGATGCATTAAAACCTCCAGCACCACAAAAAAAAATCTCTACCAAGTTTAGCAAGAAGATGAAAAGATTGCGTTTGCTAGAAAACTTCATATCAACGGGTGCTGAACTATCTTGGATGATTTTTTTTGTTATACCTGTAATTCCTCCTGATTTAAGACCAATGGTTCAACTTGACGGAGGAAGATTTGCAACAGCTGATCTAAATGAATTTTACCGTAGAATTATTAATCGTAATAATCGTTTAGCTCGTCTAAAAGCAATTTTAGCTCCAGAAATTATTATTAGAAATGAAAAAAGAATGTTACAGGAAGCTGTTGATGCTCTTATGGATAATGGTAGACGAGGAAGGACAGTAGTAGGATCTAATAATAGACCACTTAAATCTTTGTCTGATATTATTGAAGGCAAACAGGGACGATTTAGACAAAATCTATTAGGTAAAAGAGTTGATTATTCTGGTCGATCTGTAATAGTAGTAGGTCCTAATTTAAAGTTACACCAATGTGGTTTACCTAAAGAAATGGCACTAGAACTATTTCAACCTTTTGTTATACATCGGCTAATTGTTCAAGGATTAGTGAATAATATTAAAGCTGCTAAAAAATTAATTCAAAAAAATGATATTTTAGTATGGGATGTTTTAGAAGAAGTTATTCATGGACATCCAGTTCTACTAAATCGAGCACCTACATTACATCGTTTGGGCATCCAAGCATTTGAGCCAATTCTAGTTGATGGCAGAGCCATTAAATTACATCCTTTAGTGTGTCCTGCATTTAATGCAGATTTTGATGGTGATCAAATGGCTGTACATATTCCATTATCATTAGAAGCTCAAGCGGAAGCAAGACTATTAATGTTAGCTCCTCATAATTTTCTATCTCCTGCTACAGGATCTCCCATTCTGATGCCTAGCCAAGATATGGTTTTAGGTTGTTATTATCTAACTACTAATAATCCTTCTGCTATTAAAGGAAGAGACCATTTCTTTGCTAATTTACAAGATGCTATTATGTCTTACCATAATAATCAGATTGCATTACATTCTTTCATCTGGGTACGTTTTGATGGATTATTAGATATGTCTGCTGATGATAATAGTGAACCTTTCAAAACCATATTAGATCCAAGTGGTAATAAATTAATTTACTATACAGATAAAATAATTAAATTGGATTGTCAGGATAATCAGTTAGTACAATATATTAGAACTACTGTTGGTCGTATTCTATTTAATAACGCCATAAAAAATTCTTTAATCATTTAGTCATTCATTATTAACACACCAGGATTAATTTAATTATGAAAAATCATTTATCAAACATTTACTTTTTCAATAAAGTTGTTGATAAATCTGAGCTTAAGAAATTGATAACTTGGGCTTTTAGAAACTATGGAATTGCTCGTGCCTCTAATATGGCCGATAAATTAAAAGATCTAGGTTTTTATTATTCAACTAAGGCTGGAATCTCCTTAAGTTTGGAAGATTTACGTATTCCTCCAAGTAAGCAAAATCTATTAAATGCAACTTTAAAATCTATTCAAGATACTGATAAACGTTATAAAAGAGGAGAAATCACTGCTGTTGAAAGATTTCAGAAAGTTATTGATACTTGGAATTATGCTAGTGAAAATTTAAAAACAGAAGTTATACAGTATTTTAAAAATACTGACCCTTTAAATTCTATTTACATGATGGCTTTTTCAGGAGCAAGAGCAAATATCTCTCAAGTTAAACAGTTAGTTGGAATGAGAGGATTAATGGCTGATCCACAAGGTCAAATTATTGATTTACCTATTTTTCATAATTTTCGAGAAGGTTTAACTATTACAGATTATTTTATTTCTTCTTATGGTGCAAGAAAAGGCTTAGTTGATACAGCTTTAAGAACAGCAGATTCTGGTTATTTAACTCGCCGTTTAGTTGATGTTGCCCAAGATGTAATTATTCGTGAAAATGACTGCAAGAGCTCTAGTGGTATTTTGTTGGAAGAAATGATTGATAACCAAAAAACTTTAATTTCGTTAGAACAAGCATTGCTTGGAAGGGTTATAGCTGAAGATATTATAGACCTTAATACTAATGAAATTATTGCTAAAGCAAATCAGAGTATTGATACATTATTAGCAGAAAAAATTAAAGATCTTAATTTACGCAACGTTCTCGTTCGTTCTCCTTTAACTTGTTCTTCTCTTCGTTCTGTTTGTCAGTTATGTTACGGTTGGAATTTAGCTCATGGGAAAGTTGTTGATTTAGGTGAGGCGGTAGGTATTATTGCTGCTCAATCTATTGGTGAACCTGGTACACAACTTACTATGCGTACTTTTCATACTGGAGGTGTTTTCACTGGTGAATTATCTCAAAATATTGTTTGTGATATAGATGGTACAGTTAAATATCCTAAGAATATGATTTTAGCTTCAACTCGAAATAGACATGGTGAAGATGTTTTGTTAGTTGATTCTGATTGTACTATTATTGTTTTAAGTAATATTGGTGAACAAAAAAAATTTTTTATATTAAAAGGCTCATTACTGCTTGTCAAAGATAATGTAACAATTAAAATAGGAGAAATTTTAGCTGAATGTCCTCTAAATAATAAGTTGTCTACAGAAAAAGCACAAAAAGCAGTTGTTGCTGATTTTTCTGGTAGTGTACATTTTGATAATTCTTTAATAAACCAAAATAGCTCTACTCGTAGTATTGATAATAATATTGTAGTTTGGATACTATCAGGTGAAGTTTATAATTTACCTAAATTAACTAGATTAATGGTTTCAAATAACCAAATAATACAGAAGGATAATTTATTAGCACGTACAGAACTATTAAATCATCATGATGGTAAAATTTATATTATTAAGGACAAATTATTCTCTTCAAAACTCTTACTAGTTACTTCTTCCAAATTATATACTAATTTAAAAGTATTTATTGAAACAATTAATGATTATAAAAGATACTTTTTAGAAACTGTTAATGGTGATAAGTTTCTTTTAAAATGTCAGCCTAATAAAAAAATTTCACATCAACAAATAATTGGTGATTTAATCTCAACAGCCTATAAAACTAAGACAGGAGGTATCATTAAATATCTAGATTTGTCTGTTTCTAAAAGCAGTGAACAAGATTTTTATAACATTCATGGTTCCGGATATATTCTTTGGATTCCTGAAGAGACTCATATAATTAACAAAGATATTTCCCTATTACTAGTTGATAAGTTACATTTTATTGAAGCTGGTACAGAAATAATACAAAATATTTTTGCTAATAATTCTGGTTTTTTAGAAATCATCGAGAAAGATGGCATTATTAGGGAAATTATTATTAAGCCAGGTCAATTAATTGAAGTGAGTTTAGAAAGTAAGTCTTTAGATAAATATAGAGGTTTTTTGCGTCCTGGTGAAAATCTTTTAGAGCAAGTTAATACAGATAAATTAGTTTATTGGGAATATATCAATATTTTAGATAAAAATTTTGTACTTTTGAGACCAGTTGTAATTTATTCTGTACCAAATAAAAATTTATTACTAAAATTCTCTGAGAACTCTTTTGCAACTGATATTGTTAATTTAAAATTAGTTCGTAGAACTTATTTTAAAGATGGAGAAAGAGTGAAATCTGTTAATGGCATTAATTTGATTTTAACTCATTTAATTATTGAACTTCAAGAGCACGTTTCTTCTTGGAAGTGTTACATGCAACTTCAAGCTTTGAATCAGTCTAACAGAGAGATGTGTTTTTTAGTGAAATTTATTACAGCAGATTTTTTAACTATTAAAGAATCCTTTTTTCATAAAAATCATAATTTATATACAAAAACTTCTATTTTGGTTAATGATGGACAATATGTTGTCTCAAATTCAATAATTTCTCAAACTGATATATTTTCCTCTATTTCTGGAAGAATTGCATATATAGAAGAAACAAAAACATCTAATAGGCGTATACTTGTAATTAGTAAGCTTAATACAATGACATTTGATATAAAGAATAATCAATCAATCAAAGTTAAACTTAATAGCTATATCTATGCAGGTGATGAAATAGCGACTGATGTTGTTACAAATTCTTCAGGTAAAGTAATTGCTATACAAGATAATCAAGTTACTGTCAGAATAGGACAGCCATATCTAATTTCTTCTGGTTCATTGGTTCATATCTCTAATGGAAATTTAATTCAGAGGGGTGAAAATATTGCAACTCTAATTTTTGAAAGATTCAAGACAGGTGATATTGTTCAAGGTCTACCGCGCATAGAAGAAATTTTAGAAGCTAGAAAAAAAACAGGAGTATCTTTTAATCCTCATTCTATTCTTGAAACAAAATTTAGGTCTTATTTGAGTCAAGGTTTAAGTATCTCTAATGCTACTAGATTAAGTATAATGGAAATACAAATTTTTTTAGTAAAAGAAGTTCAATCTGTCTATCAGTCACAAGGTGTATATATCTCTGATAAGCACATAGAAGTTATTGTTAGACAGATGACTTCAAAAGTGAAAATAGAAAATGGCGGTAATACTGAGTACTTGCCAGGAGAATTAGTTGATTTACAAAAGATAGAATCTATGAATAACTCATTAATGATAGTTAATCAAAATCAAGCATCTTATTATCCAGTTCTACTAGGTATTACTAAATCTTCTTTAAATACTGATAGCTTTATTTCAGCTGCAAGTTTTCAAGAAACTACAAAAGTTCTTACAGAAGCAGCAATTTATGGTAAATTAGATTGGTTAAGAGGACTAAAAGAAAATGTTATTATTGGCAGATTAATTCCTGCTGGTACTGGATTTAATACTTATAATGCAAAAAAAATAAATCAAGAAACTTATTCTAAAATTCATCATCTTGGTAAATTAAGTAATCGTTCGACTAAATCTACTAATCCAGGTAAAAAAACTAATTTTGAGGATATCATAATTGATGATCGAATAGCTCGTAGTAATAAACTTGAATGAATTATTCTTAATATATTTTAATTAATTAGATAAAGTTGTATCTTAATTTATAATTGTTCATAGAATGAAGATATTCTTCATTAAATTCTTAACTAAGTAAATATTAATCATTATAAGTAGTTCTTGTATAAAATGGATAGTCTCTAAGTTATTTTCGATATCCTTCAATCACTTTATTGCTATTAAAATTAAATAAAGAATCATTGTATTTACTTTGTAATAAAATTTATATGGCTTATGCATTTAGATGAATTGTAAGCTTTTTATCTTTTAAATTATTTTACACTTTTATCTATTTACCTGATAGTAATCAAAAAATTATTCTAAAAGCAAGAAAAAAATCTTAGATTAATATTTCGATACTTGTATTGATTTTTTAATTAATTTATATTTAGGAATCCCATTGTAGGATATCTTAAATTAGTTTTTTTTTATAACTTTAGTTACCGTTATTAACGGCGAAGAAGACCTCTATTTGCCTCTAGAAGTATATACAGAGTTCCAACAAGCACACTACCCCTTTCTTTCTGAAAAAGAAAAACAAAAGCTGACTATAAGCGTACAAATCAAACCAATCATGGGAGAACCATCTTTCTTTTTGCACCAAGATATGAAGAAAGATGTTCACAAAGGGATAAATACATTTATCCAAGAAGATTGTTGTATTGTGGATTTCTTGAAAAAACGTAAATATGAAGTTTTTTTTCTAGGGACAAAGGAACCTAATACTCCTTGTAAACTATTACACATAGACTTATATGGCTTTTTTCTACTTGCCGATGTGTTACGATTATTTGATAAGGAATGTTTTGATGATATTCTTAATTTAATCAGAAACTCTTCAAAAGAAAGAGGAGCTATCAAATACGAACGTCGGTTAAAATGTCAAAATTTAAAAAATTTACGCTTCACAAAGAATTTTATAAACCTTGGGAAGTTTCTACAGATAAACGGCCATATATACGAAATCGCTATAGAATTTAAAGATAATTTTGCCTTACAAGGAGTACAAACATATAAAACCCTGTGTGAAAACACAACTATCATAATGGAAAACAAAAAGCTAATTCAGGATACAGAAAAGAAGCATATGCTAGAAGTCTTTCGAGAAAACCCTGACAGGTTTATAGAATATGCACAAGGCGATTTGATGAATTATCATGCCTACCAAGGACATGCGGAGTTATTTTGATCGCTATATGAAATTTTAGGACTAAAAGACGAATACGTAGAACCGCTTCTTACAATAGGTTCTAGTGTAAACAACTTACTGCTAAGTGCTCTACAAAAAAAACTTTAAATTTGACAGTAAAACCCTTTTCGTGAAGCATCTAGAACATGCTACCCACAAAAAACTAATAGAAAACAAGCAAAGTACACAAGTTTACATCGCAAAGACAAGTGGTGGTAGGTGTTATAACAACAGACCTACAGAACCTTTAATAGGAGGACTAGTTGTGGACATCGATATAAAAGGTTGTTATGGACAAGGTCTAAAACACCAACAATGCCCCATTGGTAGACCTATGATTTTGGATTATAAAATAAAAAGCAATATAAACCTTTATAACATACTTGAAACGTTTTTGAAGTCTTATAAAAATGAATTAGTAGAAGGACTCTGGTTTTGTCGCATATCAACAACGGAGGATTTAAGGTTTGACCAAGATTACTTTTTAAGCTGGTATCCACCAGAGAAACTAAGTGACATTATAAAAACAGATATGCACTATGAAGTAGAAGGAAAGTTTAATAACGGTTACACCAATATCTATAGTCGCCAGTTACACTTGTCACCATTAGAAACAGAAGGCCTTAATTTGATAGAGTATTGTCTTACAAGACAGGAACGTGAAGAGTTCTTGTCAAAAACTGTAGTTATAGCTTCTGGTTTTTATCCTAAAATCTGTAAATGTAAAACCCTTGAAGAATATCATCAAAGAAGAACGGAACACAGAGGGGAAAACACATGTCAAATAAAATTCAAAGAAAAGCAGACTATAAAACAAACTTATGAAGATAACTATTTTTGTTACAGTGACAACTTAGGAGATATTTTAATCACAAATTTACAAAAAAAAGCGTGCTTTATATAAGAAAGAAGATCCAAAGCAGAATCTTATGAATAAATTTATAAAGCTTATAATCAATACAGTTTATGGAGACATAGTAAGTCCTTATTTCCAATTAGGAAATACGATAGTAGGTAATAATATAACCGGAAGAGCAAGAGCAATGGCCTGGTATATGGAAAAAGCTTTACACGGCATCCAGACCATAACTGACAGGCGCTGTTTTGAGCTTAACAGAGTAGTGAAATTGAGATATGTATTAACAAACATAAAATATAATAGAATAAGAAGACTTGGTAAACAGAAAGACTTAACACTAGGACCCTTATTAGAAAGAAAGATAAGAAACCAAGACAGACCCTATTTAGACCTTGAGAAAATCGCTATAAAAACAAATGAACATATACAGAAAACCTTTCCAAGAACAAACATCATAGCAAAATACGAATTAGAGGTAAAAAAGATAGTCACAGGCTTATCAACACACGGAGCATCAAAATACCAAACACGTATAGACGACAAAATTACGAACACAAAGATGAGGTCGTATAAAAACAAGAAATATATTATATATGACCCAAAGACGAAGAAGATTAAAGGTGAAAAGAACACAATAGAAAGTTGGCTTAATTTTATCTACAAAAATCCAAACAAAGTGTATAGAGAAGAACCGTTTGTTGAAAAAAATATTATTAAAACTAATGACTATAAAAAACAAATGTTTGAACCATTAATAAAAGTCTTTATACATCCTACAAGACAAATAAAGCTTCGTTTTCGCTATAAACTTCCTAATTTGCAAGTAAAAGTTCTCATTTTTTTTCTGCAAATGAAATTTATACAACCAAATCAATTAACTAGTTACGATTTTTTATATTCCATAATGGAAGAATTATTAAAACCTTTTCTTCTAATACAAAACCAAACCGTTATCTCGGAAGCGGTTAGCATTATATATCCACAAAAGAAGACTTTTAAATATGACTTGTTAAAACTACCGCTGTTCAATGTCAAAGGTGTTATTCCCGGAAGAGAACTACAAGAACGCTTTAGAACCTTGAATGTCTCCATACGGTTTGAAGGAAGACCCATGCCTTGTAATATAAAGGTATATGGGATTAATTGAAAAAAAGATGACGATATAGACAACTAATTGCGCCAATATTTACACAAACTTATACACTATAAAAAACACTGGTATCACCTATAAAGTTGTTTTTTTAGGAACAGAAAAAACAACAAAAACATATAAAGACGTCTTACGTCCGATAATGGCATTTGCTAATATAAACTGATAACACATTGAAAAAAACGTAATCAAATCATCTTTTGATATTAGTTTAGCTTCTTTTTCATATAGTTAATCACTTATTTTGTGTTATTATTTGTATCAGAGTAGTCTTTATATTGTTATTTAAGTTAATAGTTAAGTCGTCATATTTATATTTTTATTTTTATTATTTATGTCAATAGTTTCTTTGGAAGAATTGTTAGAAGCTGGTGTTCATTTTGGACATCAAGCTAGAAGATGGAATCCTAAAATGTTTCCTTATATTTATACTGAACGTAATGGTATACATATTATTGATCTTGTACAAACAGCTCAACTATTAAATGATGCATATGCATTTATTAAAAAATCTTCACAAGAAGGAAAAACTTTCCTATTTCTAGGAACAAAACGTCAAGCTGCTGGTATAATTGCTAGAGAAGCAACTAGATCTAATTCTTTTTATGTTAATCAAAGATGGCTAGGTGGAATGTTGACTAATTGGGTTACTATTAAGTCTAGAGTCAACAGATTAAATGAATTAGAACAGAAAGACAAAGAAGGATTATTAGATGTTTTGCCTAAAAAGGAAGCCTCAATAGTGCGTAAAGAACTTGATAGACTTCGGAAGCATCTAAATGGCATTAAAAACATGAAACAGTTACCTGATTTAGTTATTATTGTGGATCAAAAAAAAGAAACTACAGCTATACAGGAATGTATTAAATTAGGTGTTCCTACTATTTGTATGTTAGATACAAATTGTAATCCTGAAATAGTTGATATTCCTATACCAGCGAATGACGATGCTATTAGGTCAATCAAATTAGTGCTATCTAAAATAGCTGATGCGATTTTAGAAGGCAAAGCTTCTTGATTATTTCAACGAAATAAATGAAAAAGAACGTTATTATTAATAAATATTTTATTTTTATATCTAAACATATTTTATATTTATGCTAAAAAAAATCTCTGTGGAGAATATTAAAGAATTACGTAACAAGACTGGAGCTGGTATGACAGATTGTAAAAAAGCTTTAGAAGCTTCAGATGGCCAGATCGATATAGCTATAGAAACTCTTAGAAAAAAAGGCCTAGCCTTTGCTAATAAAAAATCAAGTAGGCTAGCAACTGAAGGATTAATTGAAAGCTATATTCATGCTGGCTCCCGAATAGGAGTTATGGTTGAATTAAATTGTGAAACTGATTTTGTTGCTAGACAAACTCAATTTCAACAGCTTGCTAGAGATATTGCAATGCAAATTGCTGCGTGCCAATCAGTTCAATATGTATCTAAAGATGACATCCCAAACGAAATTATTGCTTATGAGCAAAATATTGAGTTACAAAAAGAAGACTTGTCTAATAAACCTCTCGATATAAAAAATAAAATTGCTGAAGGTAGAGTTCAGAAAAGATGTAAAGAGTTGTCCTTAATGAATCAAGCTTTTATAAAAAAGACAGAAATTACTGTTGAAGAACTAGTGAAACAACATATTGCTTTACTCGGTGAAAATATAAAAATTAGACGTTTTGAAAGATTTATACTTGGTGAAGGCTTAGAATCAAAGAGTAATAATTTTACTGAAGAAGTTTCTAGTATGATTCGTAATAAATAAACTTAAATATTTAATTATGTCAGTATATGACTAATTATAATGGTATGATTATTATAATATCAATTAAATACTAATATTAATGTTTAATTTTATAGTTAGTTAATATATTTTTACTATAAATTAATTTTAAAAACAAAATGTATCAACAAAATAGTTACAGTTTATTATCTTTTACTGCATTGTCAGCGGTTGAAGTTGGTAAACATTTGTATTGGCAAATAGGCAATTACAATGTTCATGGTCAAGTATTTATTGTTTCTTGGATAGTCATATCTCTTTTATTAACTCTATCTTTTATCGGAACAAGAAAACTTGAAAGAGTTCCTGGAAAACTTCAAAATTTTATGGAATTTATGTTAGAATTTTTGCAAGATATTGCAAAAAATCAAATTGGTGAGCATGAATATAGATCATGGGTACCATATATTTCAACTATATTCTTATTTATTTTAGGCAGCAATTGGGCTGGTGCTTTAATCCCTTGGAAATTAATCATATTACCTGAGGGAGAATTAGCTGCGCCAACCAATGATATTAACACTACTGTAGCATTATCATTATTAACTTCATTAGCATATTTTTATGCTGGTTTAAGTAAAAATGGTCTAAGTTACTTTCTTAGGTATATTGAACCTACCCCTGTATTACTCCCGATTAATATACTTGAAGACTTTACTAAGCCTTTGTCATTAAGCTTTAGATTGTTTGGAAATATATTAGCTGATGAATTAGTTGTATCTGTTTTTACACTATTAGTTCCTATATTAATTCCATTGCCTGTAATGATTTTAGGCTTATTTGCAAGTTCAATTCAAGCTTTAATATTTTCAACTCTTTCTGCAGCATATATAGGTGAAGCCTTAGAAGGACATGGGGATCATTAGTAATTAATTTGATGTTAATCTAATCTTTAAGATTATTTTATGTAAACCGTAAAGTATCATTATAATGAAATATGTTAATTTTCTATTTTTAATAAAGAATATTAAATAATTATGGATTCTATTGTTTCAGCTGCATCTGTTATAGCAGCAGGCTTAGCCGTTGGCTTAGCTGCTATTGGTCCTGGTATTGGTCAAGGAAGTGCAGCAGCAAATGCAGTAGAAGGTATCGCAAGACAACCGGAAGTAGAAGGTAAAATTAGAGGTACGCTACTATTGAGTTTAGCTTTCATGGAATCTTTAACAATTTATGGACTTGTAGTAGCATTATCACTTTTATTTGCTAATCCATATACAGGTTAGTTTTCATTTAACACTTAGTTTATTTTACTAAATAATTTATGAACTAAGTGTTTTTATGATATTGCTTATCAATATCTAATTTTTTATTTTATCAAATTATTAAAGATCTTATAATGTATATATTAACATTGTTACTTAGTGCAACATCTGAAGTAGATGTTAAGGGTGGCCTATTCGATTTTAATGCAACTCTTCCTTTGATGGCATTACAGTTTCTTGCATTAACATTAATCTTGAATGTTCTTTTCTATAAGCCAGTTACAAATATTCTAGATGATCGTGATGAATATATTCGTAATAGCTTAACTAGCGCTTCTGCTTCTTTAGTTAAAGCTAATGAATTAACAAAGACTTATGAACTTGAATTAGCTGAGTCTCGTAAAAATGCTCAAAAGATTATCAAGAATGCTCAAGAGGAAGCGCAACAAATTGTTTCAGAAAAGCTAAAAGAAGCACAAAAAGATGCAGAAAAGCTATTGTTAGATGCTTATAATGAGCTAAATATTCAAAAAGAACAAGCATTAAAAAGTTTAGAGATACAAGTTGACACTTTAAGTGATCAAATAAAATATAAATTATTAGATGATTAATAGTTCACAAAAAGTATAATAAAAAATAACATTATAGAAAGATGAAAATTTTTGAAATTATTAGTCAAGAATCATTATATGCAGGAATTGGTTTTAATACTAATTTTTTAGAAGCAAATGTTTTAAATATTCTACTTCTATTATCTGGTTTAATATACGTCCTTAGAAAATTTTTAGGTTCTATTTTGTCAGATAGACAAAGTAAAGTATTATTTGCTATACGTGAATCTGAAGAGCGATTAGAGCAAGCTAATATACGACTAATTGAAGCTGAGAAGCAATTGGCTCAAACTCAACTTATCATTAATCAGATAATTCAAGAAGCAGAAATTACAGCTAAAAAAGTCCGTCAGTCTATACTAGAACAAGGCAAGTCTGATATAGATAAGCTAATAGTTTCTAGTAAAGTAAGTGTTAAGTTTGCTGAAACTCAAGTTAGATTGCAGATACAGCAACAAATTACATTTTTAGCTATTAAGAAAGTTGGTGTACAATTAAGAAGTCAAATGACTTCTAATATGCAAGCAAATTTAATAGATCAGAATATTATAAAGCTAGAAGGTAAGATGAACTTATGAGTAATCAAAATCTTAAGGAGAGGATCGCTGTACCATATGCAGAGGCGTTAATTGCTATTGCTCAAAAAACTAATTTATTAAGTGAAATTAGTAAGGATTTATCGTCAATTGCTATGATTTTATCTGAATCGAAAGACCTACAGTTACTTTTGTCAAATCCATTAATTAACACTTCGATAAAAAAAGAAATATTAAAGCAATTATTTGAAAATCAGGTTCATGCTTTTATTCTAAATCTTTTATTAGTTTTAGTTGATAGACGTAGAATTACATTTTTAAATATTATTATTAATAAATATTTAGAGCTAACTTATGCATTAGAATCTATTACAATTGCTGAATTATTTTCAGCTGTTGAATTAAGTGAAATTCAACAGGAAAATTTAATTATACAAGTAAAGCTAATGACTAAAAGTAATAGTGTTAAATTAGTAGTCAATAAAGATCCTGATTTAATAGGAGGATTTATTCTTAAAATTGGCTCTAAAATAATAGATGCTAGCTTATCTGGAAAATTAAGAAAAATGTCGTTGTACTTGAATACAAATTAATTAATACAAATACACTATAGATTAATATTTGCAAATAAAAATTTACAAATTATAAAATTTTATGTTAAACATTAGACCAGACGAAATTAGTAATATAATACGCCAGCAAATTGATGCATACGACCAAGAACTACAAGTTGCTAATGTTGGTACGGTCCTTCAAGTTAGTGATGGTATAGCACGTGTTTACGGATTAGATGAAGTAATGGCTGGAGAATTATTACAATTTGAAGATGAAGATCAAACTATAGGTATAGCTTTAAATCTAGAAAGTGATAATGTTGGTGTTGTGTTAATGGGAGATGGACGTAATATTCTTGAAGGAAGTTCTGTAAAATCAACTGGACAAATAGCACAGGTTCCTGTAGGTGATAATTTCTTAGGAAGAGTTGTTAATCCACTAGCAAAACCAATCGATGGTAAAGGTATACCAAGTACAACAGAAACTCGATTAATAGAATCATATGCTCCTGGAATTATTGGTCGTCAATCAGTTTGCGAGCCATTGCAGACTGGAATCACGGCTATTGATGCAATGATTCCAATTGGTAGAGGACAAAGAGAATTAATTATTGGAGATAGGCAGACAGGTAAAACCGCTGTTGCGTTGGATACTATTATTAATCAGAAAGGTCAAGATGTTATTTGCGTATATGTTGCGATTGGTCAAAAAGCTTCTTCTGTTGCACAAGTTGTTTCAACTTTAGAAGAGAAAGGTGCATTAGAGTATACAATTATTGTTGCTTCTAATGCTGATGATCCTGCTACATTACAATATATTGCTCCATATACTGGTGCTGCTTTAGCAGAATATTTTATGTATAAGGGTAAAGCAACCTTGGTAATTTATGATGATTTAACTAAACAAGCTCAAGCTTATCGTCAAATGTCTTTACTTTTACGTCGTCCACCGGGCAGAGAAGCCTATCCTGGTGATGTATTCTATTTACATTCTAGATTATTAGAAAGAGCTGCTAAACTTAATGATAAGTTAGGTGGAGGTAGTATGACTGCTTTACCTATCATTGAAACACAAGCTGGTGATGTATCTGCTTATATTCCTACTAATGTTATTTCAATCACAGATGGACAAATTTTCTTATCAGGAGATTTGTTTAATTCTGGGATTAGACCAGCTATCAATGTTGGTATTTCTGTATCTCGCGTAGGATCAGCTGCACAAATAAAAGCAATGAAACAAGTTGCTGGTAAACTAAAATTAGAATTAGCTCAATTTGCTGAATTAGAAGCTTTCTCTCAATTTGCTTCTGATTTAGATAAAACAACTCAAAATCAATTAGCTCGTGGACAAAGGTTAAGAGAAATTTTAAAACAAGCACAGAATTCTCCTCTCGTAGTAGAAGATCAAGTTGCTGTTATTTATGCAGGTGTAAATGGCTATTTAGATAACATTGAATTATCTAAAGTTCAAGATTTTGTTCTGGCTTTGAGAGAAGATCTACAAAATTCTAAGCCAGAATTTGGAGAAAATATTCGTAATACTAAAAAATTAGCTCCTGAATCTGAAGATTTATTAAAGCAATCAATACAAGATGTTCAACAAGCATTTTCTGTTTAGTTTAATATTCCTAATGTTGTAAAATAATTTTATAACACTTTCAACTTAGGACAGAATTTTTGACTGTCCTAAGTTTGAAATGTTAAAAATCAAATAAGACATATTCACTTTCTTAGTTTTTATTTAATTAATGAAACAGAGTCATAGCCATATTTTTCAATCTTAGCTGCTGTTGTTTCATTTCCAGTATATATAATTTTACCCTCGTGCATAATATGCACATACTTAGGTCTTATATAGTCAACTAATCTTTGATAATGTGTAATTAATAATATTGAATTATTTTTATTTGCAAAATTATTAATATTACTAGCAATGTTTTTTAATGCATCAACATCTAGTCCAGAATCAATTTCATCAAGTATAGATAATTCGCTTTGAAGCAAAGACATTTGTAGAACTTCATTCTTCTTTTTTTCTCCACCAGAAAATCCTTCATTTAGATGCCTATTTAAAAATTTTGTATCCATATCAATAGCCTTAATTTTGTGATGAATTAATTCAAAAAAAGATAGAGGATCTAACTCGTCTTTCTGTAGACTTTTTTGTTTAGAGTTATATGCCAAGCGTAAAAAATCTATGTTACTTACACCTGGTACTTCTATAGGATATTGAAAAGCTAAAAATATTCCTTTATGAGATCTATTTTCTGGTTCTTCATTAGTAATATTATCATTGTTAAAAAAAATATCTCCACTTGTTACTTTGTAGTATGGATGACCGGCTATAATTTTAGCTAATGTACTTTTACCTGATCCATTTTTACCCATAATAACGTGAATCTCTCCTCGTTTTATAGATAAATTCAATCCTTTTATTATAGGTTTATTATCAATACTTGCATGTAAGTTTTTAATTGTTAGCATTTCTTGTTTTTCCATATTAAAATATTTAACCTATCGTACCTTCTAATTTTAAGTTTAATAATCTATCAGCTTCCATGGCAAACTCCATTGGCAAGTCATTTAAAATTTCTTTACAAAAACCGTTAATCATTAAACTAACTGCTTCTTCTAGACTTATTCCCCTTTGTAGAAAATAAAAAATTTGTTCTTCTCCTATTTTTGAAGTTGAAGCTTCGTGTTCTACTTTACAGTATGGATTTTTAACTTGTATGTAAGGAAAAGTATTTGCCTGACACTTATTGCCTAAAATTAATGAATCACATTGTGAATAGTTTCGAGAAGAGCTAGCTCTTGGTCCCATTTTTACTAATCCACGATAATTATTAATTGAATTACCTGCTGAGATTCCTTTAGAAATAATTCTACTTTTTGTATATTTACCAATATGTATCATCTTGCTTCCTGTATCTGCTTGCTGATAATGATTAGTTAAAGCAATAGATGAAAATTCTCCAATAGATTTATCTCCTAATAGAATGCAGCTAGGATATTTCCATGTTATAGCAGATCCAGTTTCAACTTGTGTCCATAATATTTTTGAATTTTTACCTATACAAATTCCTCTTTTAGTAACAAAATTATAAATACCACCTTCCCCTTCTGAATTGCCAGCATACCAATTTTGGACAGTAGAATATTTAATTGTTGCATTTTCTAACGCAATTAATTCTACAATAGCAGCATGTAGTTGATTATTATCAAACTGTGGTGCAGTACAACCTTCTAAATAACTAACATAACTGTTTTTATCTGCTATTATTAATGTTCTTTCAAATTGACCTGACTGTTTATTATTAATTCGAAAGTAAGTAGATAGTTCTAATGGACAATGTGTATCGGGTGGTATATAACAAAAAGAACCATCACTAAATGTTGCTGAATTAAGTGCTGAAAAAAAGTTATCTCCTATTGGTACGACAGATCCTAAATATTTTTTGATAAGGTTTGGGTATAATTTAATAGCTTCGCTTATTGAGCAAAATATAACTCCAGCACTAGCTAATTCTTTCTTGAATGTTGTTGCTATTGAAACGCTATCAAATACTGCATCTACAGCAACGTTACTTAATCTTTTTTGCTCATCTAAAGATATGCCTAATTTGTCAAAAGTGTCTAATATTTCTGGATCCACCTCTTCTAAGCTATTAATCTTTTTTTTATTTTTGGGTATTGAATAATACAGTATATTATTATAATTGATAGATTTATAAAAGATATTACTCCATTCAGGTTCTTGCATTTTTATCCATCTATTATAAGCTTTTAATCTAAATTCTGTTAAGAATATAGGCTCTTCCTTAGTTTTAGAAATCAATGCAACAATCTTAAGACTTAATCCTTTTGGAAAATATTCTGAATCAACCTTAGTATGAAATCCATATTCATATGGCTTATTTATTAAAGTATCTAAATAATTTTTTGAACTATCTTCAACAATGTTTTTACTCATTTCTATTGATATAAAAAGTGTTTTATTGATTTTTTAATATACTATCATTATATAATATCTATGAAATAATATCACTTAAGTTATTCTATGTATCTAATTGATTTATCTTTATCGATTCTTCTTATCCAGAATATTAGACTAGTATAGTTATGATCTTCTACTAAATTAACTAAATATTTTTTTCCAGAAGGAATAATCTGAAAAATAAAATTATTAGTATTTAAGCTATTTTTTATTTTTACTGCTAAAAATAAGATAATTATGTTTTCAATTACCCTTTCTAAAAGTTGAGAACTAATTGATATTGCCATAATGCATCTGTTAAAATTGTAAAATTTTAAATTACTTATTTTTATTGATATATTTATCAGTGCATCTGCTATCATCTCATTTCTTGTACAAGTTGATAAAATCTGAATTAGAATAATTGATATTATATTAATTATAGCTATTTTTATTATGTATCGTGGCATTTGATAGACTAAATAGTTAAAAGTAAGCTGGTAGAATATTTTATTTTCTTTCTGCAATTGAAAAAATTTGATGCAGTATGGTAGAGATATTGAAGAAAAATAAATATCAAACTTGTTTTGATGACTAATATCAATGCAGTAGCTAGTGAAAATTGTATATGTCATATACAAAGATAAAAGTTTAAATCCCTTTATTATATTTATAGAATCAATTATTTTACTTATTAAAATTGTTGTTAGTGTAAGAAAAAATATTAAAATTATGCTATAATTATTTAAACATAGATAAGGTAATAATGATAAAAAACTAAATATGAAGAGAACTTTTATCTTATAATTTATACAGTGAAATACTGTAATTGGAGAACTAATATAATTATTTGAAGATATATAAGGCTTAATATTCATAATATTTACTTTAATTTATTTATAAATTAATTATAGTATACAAAACTTATTATAAATTTTTATGGGTAGGTGGCGAAATTTGGTATACGCATCATATTCAAAATATGACAACATTGTTATGAGGGTTCGAATCCCTCTCTACCCACTTTAGCTAAATATTATTCAAAAAAAATTAAGCATAATACTAAAGTTAGTATGTTAAAATATCTTATAATCAATCTTATGAAATATGGAATTGTACTAAATGAGTTTATTAGTAATTGGTAGTACAGGTACTTTAGGAAGACAAGTTGTAAGAAAAGCACTAAATGAAGGCTTTCAAGTAAAATGCTTAGTTAGAAATTTTCGTAAAGCATCTTTTTTAAAAGAATGGGGAGCTGAATTAATTTACGGTGATTTAGTTTTACCAGAAACTATTCCTTTAGCTCTTTGTGGTATCACTGCAATTATTGATTGTTCTACTACTAGACCTAATGATTTGTATAGTGTGAAATTAATTGATTTGCAGGCAAAGTATATTTTAATAGAGTCTGCAATAAAAGCAAAAGTAAAGCGATATATTTTTTTCTCTATTTTAAATGCATTAATTTATCAAGATATACCTCTTGTTAAGCTTAAATTATTAATAGAGAGTCGTTTAAAAAAATCTCATCTTAATTATACAATCTTTAATCTTCCTGGTTTTTTCCAAGGTCTCATTCCTCAATATGCTTTACCTCTTTTAGATAAAGAATCTATTTGGATGACAAGAGAGTCTTCGATTATACCATATATTAACACGCAGGATGTTGCTAAGATCGCTATAAATAGCTTATCTATTTCTCAATTTGAGAGTAAAGTATTACCCTTGATTGGAAATAACTCATGGACATCTATGGATATTATTAAGTTGTGCGAGCGAATTTCTGGTAGACGTGCTCAAATAACTAAAATACCTATTAATGTATTAAATTTGCTTAAATATTTTGTTAGATTCTTCCAGTGGACATGGAATGTTTCTGAGAGATTAGCTTTTATCTCAGTTCTGTCAAAAGGTTATAATTCTAATCCTTCTATGAAAGAAATCCTTTATATCTTAAAAATGGACCCAAAAGAAATTGAATCGTTAGAAGTCTATTTGCAAGATTATTTTCAGCGCATAATGAAGAAGCTAAAAGAATTAAATTACAAGGCCTTAAGTAACGAAAAAGATATAAGTGATATAAATTTTTAAATATTGAAATTAATACTCATTAAAATTTAAACAATTGTTTTTTTATCTATAATGATTATTAAAAGAATTTTAATTTAATTAATTAATTAGCATTTTTTATATATAATGTTTATAAAGATCTTATTTTATAAATTAGGGCTAAAAAATGCTGACTTTAAAAATTTTTGTTTATACAACGGTAGTTTTTTTCATTTCTCTATTCTTCTTTGGGTTTTTATCTAATGATCCTTCTCGTAATCCAAATAGAAAAGACTTGGAGTAATTAATTAAATCTTATTGAATTATAGTAACGTCAATATTGAAGTTGATGTTACTAAAGTGAACTTATTAGAAATACTATCTATTCAGTTTCTCTAAGATTTTATGAACTATTTGATTTTAGCTTAATATGTGAAGTTAACTTTATTGCTACATAATGACTCTGACCTGATTTCTTCATTAGACCCAGTGAAATCATCATATTTTGATTTATTAAGTAAAGATATTCTTCATAAACTAAATCTTGATGATTAAGTAAGACTAAAGACTTAAGTAATTTGGATTCAGGCATATTTACTTTGAAAATGACATTTTGTACTTTATTTGTTTCATTAGAATTCAAAATTTGTTTTTTAAACATATCATTAGAGTTTATTTCTAAATTAAATTTAGAATAAGTCTGCAAGTTATTTGCTTCATCATATATTCTCAAATTCTCACTATCAATAAAAATAATAGTTTTTTGTTGATTAGTTCTTTGTACCTTGCTCTTTAATATGTAAGTATTAGTTTGTAATAGCCATTCTCCGTGACAGTATTCTATAAATGAGTTTAAAGTTTTTTGCATTGATAACTGAAAAGTAAAAATTTATTTAGACTTCATAACAAAATATAAATTAATTGTTTGTTTAAATGAATCTTTTTTATATCAAATATATACAATAATATTCTATACTAAATATTTATTTTGTCATAAAAAAAATTTAACTAATAAAAAATTAGATTACTTAAGAATGAAATACTGGAATTTAAAAAAAATTAATCAGTCTGCTTTTGAGAAAACAGGGATTATTCCACGTTCTATGAGCAAACTATTTAATCGTTTTAAGCAAGAATTGAATCCAAATGCAGAAGTTGAAGCATTAGAAGAATTTAAAGTAGCAAAATATCAAACTTCAACATCAGTAAAATATATAATTATTTTATTGGTTGTACCGATTTTAATTAATCAAATGTCAAAGATATTTTTTTTAGATCCTTTAATCAATCACTTGTGGAATAAAAATAGCTCATATATTTTTCTCAATAGTTCTCAAGAAGAAAGAGCTTTTGCTGATTTACAAAGATTTGAAGAAAAGCTACATTTTGAAATATTAATAGGTAAACTTGACTCTATTTCAGTTGAGAATGCTCAGAAAGAAATGTCTGATAAAGCTTTAGATATAGCACTAGAATACTCTCAAGAAAGTGCAAGTGCTATAAAAAACATTTTGGCTGATTTAATTTCTATTATTATATTTATATTAATTTTAATTATTAACAAGAGGCAATTCTCTATACTAAGGTCATTTATTAATGAATCTGTTTATGGACTGAGCGATACAGCTAAAGCTTTTCTAATTATACTATTTACAGATATTTTTGTTGGTTTTCATTCTCCTCACGGATGGGAAATAGTTATAGAAGCTATTCTAAGACACTTTGGATTACCTGAAAGTCGAGATTTTATCTTTATTTTTATTTCAACTTTTCCTGTGATCCTAGACACAATTTTTAAATATTGGATATTTAGATACTTAAATAAAATATCACCTTCTGCTGTTGCAACATATCACAACATGAATGAATAGTAGATGATTTACTTTTTACTTATATTTTATTAAGATATGATTATTAAAACCAATAAGCATCTGTGGCCGAGAGGCCGAAGGCAGCGGACTCATGTGCGACCCGTTTTCAGGTGTTAAAGGTTCAATAAAAAGAATCACTTAGCTAACTGAAGACTAAATACATCTAGTATTTAGTTAACTATATTTTTTTTGTTAGTAAAAACTAACTATTCTAAATCATGAATATAATCATTTAGTCAATCTAATTATGCATAAGCCTTAAATATAATTAAATAAAGCAGACTTAATGAAAAGTTGATATGACTAGTAAAACTAACCTTTGTAAAAAGTATTAATACAAAAATATTTATATTGTATTTATCTAATGCAAATATAAATATTTAACCCTTAAGCTTAATTACTATGAGTTAATATAAGTATGATTTATTATCGTGGTTATTAATATATAAAATGGAGTTTAAGTCAACAATTATATGAAAAATATGGAACGGAGTAACTAAATAGCATTTTTTTATACTATATCTATAAGAAAATCATAAGGCAAATATAAACTATTTAGCGAGAAACAATAAAAAGTTTTCTTTTATCATAAAATAAAAATTTTATACAAAAAAAAGAAAACAGACGTATTGTACTTATAGTAAAAGAATATATATATAGGAATTAACCTTATCGCTCTTGTTGAATGTGTATTATTAATAATCAATCAAATCAAAACATTATAAATCAATATAGTTGCTGGAAAACTTTCCCTTGGCAAAGAATTTATCTTCGTGTACTAATGATAAAGAAGCAGATATATCTTAATTCTAAAAAACACAATTTAATTAATGTTCATAATTTGCAGAAGTATTTAATTAATTGTAACGAAGCAAAAATTTTACTCATCAATAAAATTTTAGCTAGAACATATTTGTATTATCAATATCATGAAAGAGCTAAATTCTTAATAGATAATGAGCAAAGATTTAATCTTTTTGCTTCTTTGTTTAATCAAAATGATTCAAATGACAAAGCAACTAACAAGATTACTCAGCATGTAAAACAACATTTAATATGCATGTCTATTAATCCAACTTGGAAGGCCAGATTAACGAAAAGTACTACTAATTATTTTTCTATATGCAAATTGAATAGTCATTTCATAGAAGATAACAATATAAAATACTTTAATTACAGTAAAAACTCTAAATATTTTTTAATTAGAACTATTGCTTCGAAGCTAAAATCTTCAAACTATATAAATAAATCAATTACTAATTGGTTACATAATCAGGATTGTTTAGATCTATCTATCGTACATAATTTGCAATACTCAAAATATCTTAATACATTAAGTAGTAAATTTTATCAATTGATAACTAAAACATCCTGCGATTTAGAGACATTATTTTTAAAGATTTTATTGATTGATCCTTTTTGGTCTCTTTTTAATTCCATTAAGAAAGAGAATAGAAGTAAGATTCTATTAATTTATAATCTCAAATATAATTGCTTAAAAATTAATAACAATTCTATTTATAGTGATTCTCAATCTTTAAGTGACTTAATACGATTATTTTTATACAGAAAGAATTATTGTGGTCAAAATAAAATAAATTCATTTATAAATAAAGAGAATCTTTTATCTCGAGTAAATAAAATGTGTAAACAGTTTTATAGTATTAACCTCAATCTTATTCATCTCAGTACAATTACAAATTGTAATAAATTAACTAATAATTTCATACATCACTGGACAAAAAAGCAATCAAGTATCATCCCTTTGCCAAGAGTAAAAGTTAGTAATATACAACGCATAAATGCATATCTGAACAGATATATCTATCTATGTAATACTAATAATTACTATCTTAGCTTGATGTAATGATTAAAATCATCTAGTAAAAACAATTGATTATATATATTTGCTTTCTATAAGTGGTAGCCGTATGAAGTGAAAATTTCAAGTACGGTTTTGTATGAGGGATTTTTATAGAAATCTACTCTAATAATCCGCCATCCTATTAGGACACCGCTGGTTCGAATCCAGCCAGATGCAATATTAAAACAATGAAATCTATTCTATAGCAATAGCTAATAAGAATAGATAAAATTAGATCTAAGCGGGTAGCGGGAATCGAACCCGCATCATTAGCTTGGAAGGCTAAGGTTTTACCACTAAACTATACCCGCTGTTAATTATGACATATTACTATATACGTGGCGATCATAACACATTATCAATAATTTTACAAAAACAATTACTATTCTATTCCTTCAACATTAATTTTTAAAAAATTTGAAATCTCTTGGGCTTTTTTTTCAATATCATATAATGAAATAGGTTCACCTACTTTTGTTAAGGGAATTTCTCTCATGTCTTTTGTTTTTAGATAAATTTCTCTTTTAGGTGATAAGCCTTCTTTAATATTGATTTTAATGGAAGATACTTCTTTTACTTTATATTCTAATTTTAGTATTCGATTTTTTCCTGGAAATCCTAGTCTAAAAATAGTTATAAGACCTATCTTATTATTAAATTCATTATATCCACTACCAACATCAAGTATAATAGTATACCAAAGAAATAAACTAATTAATATTCCTGTCATACCATAAAAGGTCATTATAGCACCTTGAGGTATAAAAAGTAAACTCGAATTGGATAGCCAATAACTAGATTCTATCTTAAAATAGCTACATATTCCTACTAAAAAAAAACTAATGCCGCCAAGTAAAACTATAGTTGCCCACCAATAATTGCTAAATCTACGTGATCCTAGAATTTTTTCTGTTTTAATTTGATTCATAAATTAATTGATTAAATCAATAGATTATTGTTTTTTTAGATTGAGACAAGCTTTGCACAGTTGTTGATAATAAATAAGCAATAAAGTATTTTATTACCTATTCTTAATATCAATAAATAACAAAATTAAATAAGCTTAACAAATTGTAAACCAAAGTACAAACTTAAAGCTAGACCCATGAATAATACAATAAATAACGTGTAACTTATTATTATCGACATATAATTTACCCCCTTATGAGTATCTTTAATATATATTAAAAAAGCTCTTTTAATGTTTTTATTACAACTTTGTTAATATTTTAACTTAAAAGAGTAATTATTTGCTAGTATACATTTTTATAACAAGTAAATGAATTATTATTTTCAGAGAGCAGTTTTATGACTAACTTTATTCAACCTTATAATAATGATCCGTTTGTAGGAAATTTATCTACTCCAATTAGCACATCAAGTTTTACTAAAAACTTATTAAGTAATTTACCTGCCTATAGAAGAGGTTTATCGCCTTTATTAAGAGGACTGGAAATTGGAATGGCACATGGCTATTTTTTAATTGGCCCTTTTGATAAATTAGGTCCATTAAGAAATACAGATATTGCATTGCTTTCAGGCTTCTTGTCTGCCGTTGGCTTAATTATTATCTTAACAACATGTTTATCTATGTATGGAAGTGTTTCATTTGAAATAAGTAAAGAAGAATCAAAAGATCTATTACAAACTTCTAATGGCTGGAGCCAATTTACAGCAGGTTTTCTCGTAGGTGCAGTTGGTGGAGCAGGATTTGCTTATTTACTTTTAGCAAATATTCCAAACATTCAAAATCTTGGACTATCTTAAATAAAATAAAATTTTCTTTACTTAATTAAGTCTTTTTCTTAAATAATACAATAATAGCTAGTGAAGGGACTTGAACCCGCAACCTGCTGATTACAAATCAGCTGCTCTACCAATTGAGCTACACTAGCATTAATAGAAAATGATCTATTACAACTTTAGGTTAACCATCTAAATCTTTACTATTATAACCAGTTCTAATAATATATTTAATTATAGAACCAGTTATATGCAGTATAGAGCTATGATAATATTAAAACATTAACTCAAATGATTTGAGCTATCTATTACTAGAGCTATCTGATTTGTTTTGATGATCTGCATAGTAATTAATTGTTTCATCTAAACAAATGAATGACCATCCTGTAGGCATTTCAATATTATCATTTTCATACTCACTACTATCAGTAAGATGATCTAAATTTGATTCATCATATTTATCATGATAAATATTTTTTAAATTTGATACCATTTGTATAATCCTTATTTATATAATCCAATACTCTTTAGAAATGAGTTGAACAAAAGAAATAACCATACAGAATATTTCCTGTGTCCCTATATCTTAAATTATAGCATAAGGATTAAAAAATGTCACTACTTAAGCTATTTAGTTATAATATTTTTTAGAGAATATCTATATACTATAAATTTATTTTATGTAGAGACTTTATGACTTTTGTAGAAATTCTTATCTTAATCCAACAGTTCTTTTTTACTGACCAAATTCTTTTATTGTGCAGGTTAACATTCTGTCTTTTTTTTGTTTTTACCTGTGAATGAGATACTTTATTTCCATTATTAGCTTTTTTCCCAGAAATTTTACAAATTTTAGACATATAACCTTCCAATAACAGATAATTAATATGAAAATTGTTATGACATAAGTCATATATCCCACTAGTGTTTTAGATATATTTATTCAGTGTATTAATCAAAGTGGATCTTGGTACTGCACCTATAACTGTATCAACTCTTACGCCGTTTTTAAAAATCATTAAAGTTGGAATACTTCTAATAGCATATTCAGCTGCTACAGTAGGGTTTGAATCTGTGTTCACTTTAACAACTTTAATTATATTATTATATTCATTTGATATTTCATGAATAACCGGAGCGATCATTCTACAAGGACCGCACCAAGTTGCTCCGAAATCTACTAAAACAGTCTGAGGTGATTGAATAACTTCTAAATCAAAAGTGGAATCTACAACTTGTACAATAGACAAAATAAATTTCTCCTATACTTATTCCTTGCTATTTTTATCCTAACATAAAAATACTAAAATAAATTATTTATACAAAAACTCAATAAGACTATCATAATAGACTTAAATATTAAAAAAACTTATCATATTAATAAATAATACTGCAATTCTTTAATGACAATATCGTGATAAATTTATACTTAAAGGTAACTGTAGATTATTGCTTACTAATGATATGAAATATTTTCATATTAATCTGGAGGCATAAGTCTTATGGTTAACTTTATATATAATGATACTGCCTTAAACTCAAGGAGGAGTAAATGTCTAACTCTGTAGAAGAACGGACAAGAATTAAAAATGAACGCTATGAATCTGGTGTAATACCATATGCAAAAATGGGATACTGGGATCCTCAATATGTAATTAAAGATACGGATATACTAGCTTTATTTAGAGTAAGTCCACAGCCTGGTGTAGATCCAGTAGAAGCTTCTGCAGCAGTTGCTGGTGAATCATCTACAGCTACATGGACAGTTGTATGGACTGATTTATTAACTGCATGTGACTTGTATAGAGCTAAAGCATATAAAGTTGATGCAGTACCAAATACTTCTGATCAATATTTTGCTTATATTGCATACGATATAGATTTATTTGAAGAAGGTTCAATTGCTAACTTAACTGCTTCTATTATTGGTAATGTATTCGGTTTTAAAGCAGTTAAAGCATTAAGACTAGAAGATATGCGACTACCTGTAGCTTACCTAAAAACTTTCCAAGGTCCTGCTACTGGAATAATTGTAGAACGTGAACGCATGGACAAATTTGGTCGTCCATTTTTAGGTGCTACTGTTAAGCCTAAATTAGGTTTATCAGGTAAAAACTATGGAAGAGTAGTTTATGAAGGTTTAAAAGGTGGATTAGATTTCCTTAAAGACGATGAGAATATTAATTCTCAACCATTCATGCGCTGGAAAGAAAGATTCCTTTACGCAATGGAAGCTGTAAATCGTTCAATTGCTGCAACAGGTGAAGTGAAAGGTCACTACATGAATGTAACTGCAGCAACAATGGAAGAAATGTATGAAAGAGCTGAATTTGCTAAACAATTAGGTACAGTTATTATAATGATTGACTTAGTAATTGGATACACTGCTATTCAAAGTATGGCTATTTGGTCTCGTAGAAATGACATGATCCTACATTTACATCGTGCGGGTAACTCAACTTACTCTCGTCAAAAAATTCATGGAATGAATTTTCGTGTTATCTGTAAATGGATGCGTATGGCAGGTGTAGATCATATTCATGCAGGAACTGTAGTAGGTAAACTTGAAGGCGATCCTCCAATGATCCAAGGTTTCTATGATACATTACTAGAATCTTATTTAGAAGTTGATCTACCTAAAGGTATCTTCTTCCAACAAGATTGGGCGTCTTTACGTAAAGTAACTCCTGTTGCTTCAGGCGGTATCCATTGTGGTCAAATGCATCAGTTACTGGATTACTTAGGTAATGATGTAGTACTTCAGTTTGGTGGTGGTACAATCGGACATCCGGATGGTATTCAAGCAGGTGCAACAGCAAATCGTGTAGCATTAGAAGCAATGGTAATAGCACGAAATGAAGGTAGAGATTATGTAACAGAAGGCCCACAAATTTTACAAGACACAGCTAAAACATGTGGGCCTCTACAGACAGCCTTAGATTTATGGAAAGATATTTCATTCAACTACACTTCTACAGATACACCTGATTTTGTAGAAACTCCAACAGCTAATGTTTAAATCAAGCAGATAATACAAACATAAAGTGTGTTAGAGATAATACTGTATTAAATAAAATACATAAAATCTATTGACAGAGATTAATCATTATAAGGAGTATAAAATAGTGAGATTAACACAAGGAACTTTTTCCTTTTTACCAGACCTAACTGACGAACAAATTAAAAACCAATTTAACTATGCCATTTCTCAAGGTTGGGCACTAAATATTGAATATACTGATGATCCTCATCCTAGAAATAATTACTGGGAATTATGGGGTTTACCATTATTTGACGTAAAAGATACTGAAGCAATTGTATACGAACTAGCAAACTGCCGCAAACAGCATTCTGACTGTTATATTAAAATTAATGCTTTTGATAACACTAGAGGTGTAGAAAGTTGTGTATTGTCTTTCATCGTAAATAGACCTTCTCTTGAACCTGGATTTGAATTAGTAAGAACAGAAGACATTGGCAGAAATCAAAAATACTGTTTCCGCAGTTATGCAACAAGTAGACAACCAGAAGGTTCTAGATACTAAAATAGTATTTAGAAATATAGTTTAAACTTATAAAAAAAAGAATATAGTACATAATGTATTATATTCTTTTGATCTTTATTAAATAAGATAAAAACAATACTTTAAACAGAGACTTATGAATATAAAATATACAGGCGATACTCTAGTAAATTTACAAGAAGAATATGATAAAACGAATATACAAGAAATTATAGATGAATTAGAACGAGAATTAATTGGACTTAAGCCAGTAAAAACAAGAATCAGAGAGATTGCTGCTCTATTATTAATTGATAGACTAAGAAAACAGCTTAATTTAGTGTCAGGTAGCCCAGGGTTACATATGTCATTTACAGGAAGTCCTGGTACTGGCAAAACAACTGTTGCAATGAAAATGGCAGATATTTTACATCGACTTAGCTATATAAGAAAGGGACATCTGCTTACAGTAACTAGAGATGATCTGGTTGGTCAATACATAGGTCATACTGCTCCCAAAACTAAAGAAGTTCTGAAACAAGCCATGGGCGGAGTTCTCTTTATTGATGAAGCATATTATTTATATAAGCCAAACAATGAAAGAGACTATGGTGCAGAAGCAATCGAGATATTACTTCAAGTTATGGAAAATCAAAGAGATGATTTAGTAGTTATTTTTGCAGGATACAAAAATAAGATGGATGAATTTTATGAATCTAATCCTGGTCTATCCTCAAGAGTTACAAATCATGTTGATTTTCCAGACTATACTGCAGAAGAACTATTGGAAATAGCTAAATTAATGATAGAAGAACAACAATACAAGTTCGCTTCAGATGCAGATCTTGTCTTATTGGATTATGCAGAAAGAAGAATGACACAACCCCATTTTGCAAATGCTAGAAGTATTAGAAATGCAATTGATAGAGCAAGAATGAGACAAGCTAATCGTATCTTTTCTACTGGAGATAAAATATTAACTAAAGCTGATTTAATTACTATTCAATCAGAAGATATACTAAAAAGTCGTTTATTTACGCAATCTTAAAAATAATATAGAGTACATCATTGACAATTCGTACTAAATTGAGATAAGTTAATTTCATGGTATTAATTGAATCTTCATACAAGTAGTCTGGCGGTATAGCTAAGTGGTAAGGCAGAGGATTGCAAATTCTTTATCCCCAGTTCAAATCTGGGTACCGCCTAATGAAAAAATATAAAATTAATAGTTTATAAGTTAGGTGTAGGGGATGTGGTGGAATGGTAGACACAACAGACTTAAAATCTGTTGATCTTTTACTGATCGTGAGGGTTCAAGTCCCTCCATCCCCATTTATCAATATTTATATTGCCGCATTTAAATTAAAAATATAAATTTTATTTGTTAAACTTTAATTACGCAAGTAAATAAAATATATTAATTTAATTATGTGCATCTGTATCAATTGCCGTCATATATATAAATGTCAAACATATCAATTTATAGAAATACAACACGGAAGCAAAGAGTCAAGACAAAGTAATTTCATTCCCGTTCAAACCGTGATAGTGGTAAATATTAACAAACAGTTCGATGATTTGTCATTAGATTGGGACTTAAAGGAATGTGCTTCATTTATAGAAAAACCTGGAAATTGGCTAAAAAAAATTTAGAGGAAATGGCTATTCTATTTTAATATATTACATAAGAATTAGCTATATAGATAACTCTTGTTATAATTCAAGGTTTTTCTCAAGAGTTCTGTATTAACATTTGAATCTCTTACTAAAGTGATTTTACCTGTTCTTGCAATTTGAGTTATTTCGTATTGACCCAACAGTTGCTGAATTGCAAAAATTTTGCCCGGATCACCAGTAACTTCTAGTGTTAAAGATCCATGAGATATATCAACTACTTTTGCTCTAAAAATATTTGCTACTTCTAAAACATAAGATCTATTTTCACGTAAAACATTTATCTTAACTAACATTAATTCACGTTCAACACATGGTATATTTGTCACATTTTGAACATCCAATATATTAATTAATTTATGTAATTGTTTAATGAGTTGTTCTATCGTACGATTATCACCCGCAACACTCATTGTAATTCTAGATATACCAGGTTTTTCTGCTGGACCCACTGCTAAACTATCAATATTAAATCCTCGCCTAGCAAATAAACCAGATATCCTTGATAAGACACCTGATTCATCTTGTACAAGAACAGAAAGTGTATGTTTCATAAGTTATTGATTATAAATAAAATCACAAAGAATAAATCAGTATATATTTAATGTTATAATAGTTTACATGTATTTACCAATATCTTGAAATAAATTAAAATAATTTACAAAAATCAACAAGGTTAAAGAAATAAATAATTGAAAAAGAAATATAACGATCAATCTATAGTAAATGAATCAATTCAGTATCCTAAAGTTCGTCTCATTGATATTGAAGGAAGACAATTAGGAATACATTCTTCTAATGAAGCACTGAATATTGCTTTGGAACAAGACCTAGATCTGGTAGTCATAAGTGATAAATCAGATCCTCCTGTGTGTAGAATAATAGATTATGGCAAATATAAATTCACACAAGAGAAAAAAGCAAAAGAAGCAAAAAAAAAGCAGCATAATACATCAATTAAAGAAGTGAAAATGCGATACAAAATTGAAGATCATGATTATAAAGTTAGATTAAATCAGGCTTTACGTTTTTTACAATCTGGTGATAAAGTAAAAGCAACAGTAATTTTTAGAGGTAGAGAAATACAACATTTCAATTTAGCACTTGAACTACTAAATAAAATGGCTACAGACCTCAATGAGATGTCAATTATTCAACAACAACCTACTAAAGATGGAAAAAATATTATTATGATTTTATCACCTAATAAAAAATAATTATTAGTACAAATCCTTCTCAAGTAAAATTCATTTGACTTAATGTGAAAATATAATTAAATTGTTATTAGTAAATATCTCGTATTGAACATTACAAGGAATTCAAATATGTCTCGTTATAGAGGACCTAGATTAAGAATATCAAGAAGATTAGGTGATTTGCCTGGACTAACTAGAAAACAGTCTAAAAAAACATCTCCTGCTGGAGAACATGGACAGCAATCGAAAAAGCCTTCAGAATATGCTTTAAGGTTAGAGGAAAAACAAAAATTAAGGTTCAACTATGGTTTAAGTGAAAGACAGCTATTAAAAAACATTAAAACAGCTAAAAAGGTACAAGGATCAACAGGAATTATTCTACTCCAAATGTTAGAGATGAGATTGGATAATACTATTTTCAGACTTGGATTAGCGCCTACAATACCTGCCTCTAGACAACTAGTAAATCATGGACATATTCTTGTAAATAATCAGACTTTATCTATATGCAGCTACCAATGCAAGCCAGGAGATACTATCGCAATAAAGCAAAGAGAATCTTCTATTAAATTAATAAAAAGCTATATGGCATCTCCAGGCTTAGCAAATATACCAAATCACTTGGAATTACAAAAAGACATATTAGTTGCTAAAGTTAATGGCATAATAGAAAGAGATTGGGTAGCATTACAGTTAAATGAACTACTCGTCGTTGAGTATTATTCAAGAAAATAATACTCAAAAGATAAGAGATATTAAAATTTACGCATCAATTTATCTAATCTATAAAAATTACAACTTAGAGTACTATTTAGTAAGGATATTAATCAATTACCAATTCATTGGCTGCCTACTAGTTAAAGACCAAAACACTCTATAGCATAATGTTCTTATGTAGACAATTCTATTTGTCATCCAGTAATTTATGTTACTTTTGTTTTGTATATTAGATTGCAAATACCTTTTGAGAAATTTATAAGTATCTATTGATGGCAAAAAGATAATCTTGCTATGATTTTTTTTATAGTAAGATGTTTTAATAAACTTCTCCAAATTTGAAACATAGATTGAAGGTCTAACTGGTAAATGATAATCTTTATTTTCCTCAACAAATTTTTTCCACGCGTCCATAGCTGTCTCATAACTAAAAAATACGGCTTCATATTGAGAGAGATTCTTCTTTTTATCAGAAGAATATAAATAATTAAAAACTTTTAGATCCTTATTCTTTCTACTTTTAGCTCTAATAGATTTAATTAAATAAACTGGTTGACCCTGAAAGTAATTATGACCATAATTCTGATTACTGTCTAACGATAAATATTGATATTTTCTATATTTATATACTAAATCACTAAGTTCTTTTAAATCAGGAATTAATCTAAATTCAACATTTCTTTTACGTAGATTCATCAATTGAAAGTACAAATTAATAGTAACAGGCATAATCCGTATTTGATTCAAACGAGTAGAGCTAGAGTATTTAGCATTGATATATTCTTTATACTCTAAAGCATCTGATGGATTAATAAAGACTAATCCAGTATATAACTTTTTAGTACTCGAAACTTTACCTAATGATTGAATAGATAAATTAAATAAATCATTACTTTTACGTAATTGATCAGGAGATTCAGATAAAACAATCTCATTATTACTATTAATTAAAATAAAGATTGGCAATGATTGATGAGCAATATTTGTTTCATTATACTTAGATTCATTATAGACATTGTGAATAATCTTTTTTGAATTAAGTAAATTAAAATTTAAAAATTTTAGCCAATTATATTTTAAGTAAATAACATCATTTCTATTCAATAAAGAAATTGATGAACGATCTTTTACATTTGTAAGTATTTGAATATTACCATTAAGTAGATCTTTGCTAAATCGCTGCAAAAAGCTTTTATATTCATTTCCTTTATAAACAGATAAACCAATTGTCTTTAATTTGTTAATATAACTTTCAGATAAAGAATTTGAAGGTGAAAGATAAATGATTTCCTTTATATATTTATTGACAAGTGTTTGCCAAAAATTTCGTGTAATCAATTTATTATCGTTCTTATTTTTGAGTGATTTGCTAGAGACTTGATCTGTAAAAGATTTAGAATTTGATATAAAAATGCAAGGTGATCTATTAGATTTTAAATTAAACATGTTTTTAGAATTTTCTCGACTTTGATTTAATGTCAATGCTAGATATTGTTTATTCCCACGATAATTTTTTAATACTTTATAAAATAAAATAAAATTAGATAAGATCATCAAATTTAACCATAAATAAAATTTAGTATATATAAAAATATATAATAATAAAAAAATATTACAACAGAAATACAACAATTAAATAATAAATAAAAAATTTTGAATTATATTTCACTACAAATATAGGAATATTATACATAAATGGAACTGGTGGGACTCGAACCCACGTCCATATTGATAAAAATATAAAGTTATTATTATAAAGTTAATTTATTAAATTCAAATTTTTCAAATTATAGACGAACTACTTTACTTATTAATTAATTAAGGAATGACATGAGTGTCATTACTAATAATTATAATTAGAGCATTTCTCTCATAGATAATAAAATATACGGAAAAGGTACAATTTAATATTCTAAAAATTTAAGCTGTTACTAAATTTCTAGAAAAAACCACAATGTTATTTTTTGCAATTAAATGGTAATTTTCACACAATAATATAGAATAAAATATTATTATAATAGAAGCTATAAATCAACTAAAACTCATATAAAATATCAAAATGTAGAAACCTTATCAGCCCCTCAAAATAAAATATGTTAAATCTGTTCTAAGCATCTTAACACAAAAAAAAATGTTTTAACAATTATTGTAAAAATAGGCAAGGAAGGATTTGAACCTTCGACCACCAAAGTCGGAATTTGGCACTCTGTCCACTGAGTTACATGCCTGTAACTAAAGAAAATTAATTAAATGATAATAAAAATTAATAACTATATACTTACTACTCTTGGATGTAAACTTGATTAAGATTAGCAGATACATGAGCTTTAAAAATCTCTTTTCCTAAATAAAGTTTATGCTGCGTAGATAATGAGTTAAAAATAGAGGATAATGATAATAGCATAAAGATATAACTTAGACTATTTAAGTTTACTTTAAAACAAACAGGATAGTTCTTCCTAGAATATATCTGATTAGATTTATCGTAATAATATATTTCTACAATCTCTTTATTATAAACACGAACTATAATATAAGTATCATCCATTAGAGTATAAAGAAAAATTATTTTTTAACATTGAAATTTAATTATATTATATATCAAATAAAATAAAATATATATAAAGTCAATATGTATTGGAGATTAAAATTATGCAAGATGCTATAAGCAGTATTTTAAATAAATATGATATCACAGGAAAATATTTAGATGAAATAGGACTTAAAGAATTAAGTATTTACTTTGAAACAGGAATCGATAGATTAGAAGCAACAGAAATTATTACAAGTAAGGCATCCAAAATAGTTAGAGAAGCAGCAAGTCGACTATACACAGAACAACCAGAATTATTAAGACCAGGAGGTAACTCATATACTACCAGAAGATATGCAACTTGTTTAAGAGATATTGATTACTATTTACGTTATGTTAGTTATGCAATGATAGCAGGAGATATTGATATACTCAACGAAAGATTATTAGATGGCTTAAAAGAGACTTATCTCTCATTAAGCGTCCCAGTTGGTCCAATTATTAGAAGTATAGAAATACTAAAAGACATAGTTATTAACGAATTAAATAATAAGGATACGAAGATTTCATATAAAAGTCAAAAAATTGTTGCTCAACCTTTTGACTATATTAGTAGAAGTTTAAGTGAACAAAATATATAGCTATAAAAAGATATTATTAGTAAGAGCAATAAATTTTATAATAGTTTTAAGCTAGAACTATTTAAATAACAACAAAAATAAATAAATTGACAAAATTTTCACAATCAGTTCAAGCCATAAAAAAAAAACTACAGTATAGTTTTATGTTTTTCAATATAAATATACTAAGTTTAATGTTAGGTTTTTTTTTTGCAAATATTTTATCTACAATACCTGCACAGACGGGAGAATGGAACATTATGAGTGGTGCAGTTATTGTGACTTTTAACGAATTACTAAATAAAGTAGTATATAAAAAAAGTAATATAGATAAAGTTGTTATTATAAGTTTAATTAATAATATAAAAATTGGTATTATATATGGTTTATTTGTTGACGCATTTAAACTAGGTAGCTAGGAAATTAAAATGAAAGACTAAATACCAGATTATTCTAATAATAATTATAATTTTTATAATAGTTATTCTAAAATATTCTGATATTTGCTTAATTTCAATTTAACCAAGTAAGAAAAAACTACACAAATGAGATATCACTTAACATACTAAAAAATAAAGCTGGATCACCAGCTTTAGGTTTTTGCTCTTGAGGTCTAAAACGACGCACAGGACCTGCCCAAGATAATTGTGGCATAAATTGTTTAGGCAGAAAACTATAATTTAAACGAGGAGTCTTAAGGTTAAATGGTATTTCTCCTTTATTTCTCTGAAAAATAATACGTCTTCTTTGGTAAGGCACTATATTGTCACCAAAGTTTTCGGCATATTCATCACTGCCTAACAAAAGATCAATAAAAAATTCTAGACCTTTCGAGCCAATAATAACAGAAAAAGCCAATTTTTCTCGTTCATTATAAATATCTCTTCCTAATACTCGCTGAACACACATTTCAACAAAACGATAGTTATTATTCACATCATAATTCAAATAGCGAAATTCAGAAGATAATAATAAACCTTTAATAAAGTCTTTAATCGTAATTTGACTAAATCTTAACTGTGATTCTAAGAATGGTTTACGAGTACTAGCTAAAGTCTGATGCTCACTAAAAATTTGACGGTAAGCAGCCCAAATAATTTCGTCAACTTCAGAAGAAGAAGGCAAGTTATCTGTTGTGTATAATTTAGGCTGCTCTTCTCCTGCTAAAAATTCAAAACTATTCACTCTATGATTATGAGTAGACAAAGAATATTTCAAAATAGGAATAGACATAAATTAGTCTCCAATTTAATTCTAAACTAATAAAAGATAAAAAATAATAATTAATTTTACTATATTCACATGTTAATTATAAAAAAAATTTATTTACAATAAATAAATAATGACAAAAGTCATTAATATTTAATAAATATAAAAAAATAATTATGTTTATGACAAGATCTATATCAATATTATACTTAAATTTATGTAAATACGATAAATTTATATTAAAACATTTACTTTATATTAATAACAATTCTAATATCACCGAAATTTTAAAATGAATAATGCAAATAAACTAAATCTAGAACAAGAATTTAAGATAGCATTATATGAAAATAAAATAAATGAACTAAATGATAAAAATACTAAAAAATACCTTGTAAAAATATTACAAAAGATGATGATAAAAGATAATATCATTAAATATTGTATTAAAAACTCTATGAGTTAAATTTAAGACAAAAAGTATTAATTAATATAAATTTGTTACATATTTATATCAGGTATCATTTATATTATGTTTCGATACTAATACATCAGCTTGTAAAAAAAACACAGCTGAAACATAACTGTTCTTTTAATAGAATATAAAAACATTTAAGGAGAGCTCAATGCTTGATGCATTTTCTAGAGTTGTAGTAAATTCAGATTCATCGGCTGCATATGTAAGTGGAAGTGATTTACAAGCACTTAAAACATTTATTAACGATGGTAACAAACGTTTAGATTCAGTAAATTCTATTGTTTCTAATTCTAGTTGTATCGTTTCTGATGCTATTTCTGGCATGATTTGTGAAAATCCAGGTCTAATTGCTTCAGGTGGTAACTGCTACACTAATCGTCGCATGGCTGCATGCTTAAGAGATGGTGAAATTATTTTACGTTACATATCTTACGCGGTGCTTGCAGGTGATGCGTCTGTATTAGAAGATCGTTGCTTAAATGGACTAAAAGAAACTTATATTGCCTTAGGAGTACCTACTAACTCTAATGTAAGAGCAGTAAGCATTATGAAAGCTGCAGCTATTGCTTTCGTAACTAACACTGCTTCTCAAAGAAAATCAGATACTATTGAAGGTGATTGCTCAGCATTAGCATCAGAAGTAGGATCTTATTGCGATAGAATAGCTGCAGCAATTAGCTAGAAATAAACATAAAAATTTAATTACATAAATAAACTGAGGAGATCACAATGAAATCAGTTATTACTACTACAATTAGTGCTGCTGACGCTGCAGGACGCTACCCTTCTTCTTCTGATCTTGAATCAGTACAAGGAAATATTCAGCGTGCTGCTGCTCGACTAGAAGCTGCAGAAAAACTTGGTTCAAATCATGAAGCAGTTGTTAAAGAAGCAGGAGATGCATGCTTTAGCAAATATGCTTACCTAAAAGGTCCTGGAGAAGCTGGAGAAAATCAAGAAAAAATTAATAAATGCTATAGAGATGTAGATCATTACATGCGTCTAATTAACTATAGTTTAGTAGTTGGAGGAACAGGCCCTCTTGATGAGTGGGGAATTGCTGGTGCTCGTGAAGTATACAGAACTCTAAACCTACCTAGTGCAGCATATGTTGCATCATTTGTATTTACAAGAGATAGACTATGTGTGCCTAGAGATATGAGTGCACAAGCTGGAGTTGAATTTATATCAGCACTAGACTACCTAATTAATTCTTTAAGTTAATTGAGTATTCTTAACTAACTAAAAACAAAATTAGAAGTAAAATTTCTAATTTTGTTTTTTCTTTTTTTATACACCAAACGATTAAAATTTATAGATTATAATATATTCTATAATCTAAAAAAATAGACAGAAGATATAAATCACATGAACCTAAACTTAATTGAGAATTATCTAACTAATACAGCATTTGGATTATTGCTTGTAGGGTTGATTCTCTATTGGTCAAATTTATTTATACACTACAGTAAAAATTTAAACAACTTATCTATCATATTAATAGTAGTTACTAATCTTATCTTGGCGACCTCACTAAGTATTAGATGGATATCTAACCAATATTTTCCATTGAGCAATTTATATGAATCACTAATATTTCTGACATGGTCACTAACATTTATTCAAATACTATTAGAAAGAAAAACTAATAATAAGTTAATTGGAACAATAACTACGCCTATGTCGCTATTTGTAATAGCTTTTGCTAGTATATCCTTACCTGATGACATGAAATCAGCAGTACCACTTGTACCAGCTTTGAGGTCTAATTGGCTAGTAATGCATGTGACTATAATGATGCTAAGCTATGCTACTTTAATCATAGGATCACTACTTTCTGTACTATTTTTAGTAATATCAAAGGGAAAAACAATTGATATTAAAGGTAATTCTTATAGTAATTCCAAAAAAATCTTGTTTGAGTATAAATCTAAAGAGATCCAAGAAACAACCCAATCTGATACAAATTTAGTCAATTCTATTTCTAATAACTCTTATAATATAGACAACATAAGCCTACTACAAGCAATAGATAATTTAAGTTACCGTATAATTGGCTTTGGGTTTCCATTATTGACAGTAGGTATAATATCTGGAGCTGTCTGGGCAAATGACGCATGGGGCACATATTGGAGTTGGGACCCTAAGGAAACATGGGCCCTTATCACATGGATGATATTTGCAATATACTTACATTCTAGACTAACTAAACAACTAAAAGGCAAAAAGCCAGCTATTATCGCCTCTTTTGGCTTTGTTATTATCTGGATATGCTATTTAGGCGTAAATTTTATAGGCAAAGGTTTACATAGTTATGGTTGGATAATGTCTTAAAGACTTAATATATCTTATCTAAAATATATAACTAAAAAATTTGAATTATAATTATATATATTTAAACAATCGATAATCATCAACATAAAAAATGGAACTTAATAACTATAATGTTTTCGAAATAATATCAACAAATTCTTTATGGTCAGTAAAAATTGCAACTATTATGATAGCATGCAACCTAATTAGCATAGGCATAGGTAGATATGCAATCAAAGTACGAGGTTTAGGTCCATCTATACCTGTGTTAGGCTTAGAAGGCCTTGGATTGCCAGAACTTTTAGCGACTACTAGTCTAGGACATATTATAGGTGCAGGTACAATTATTGGATTAAAAAGTATTGGATATTTGTATTGAATAATTAGAATGGCAAAATAGAATAAACTATAGCAAAACAAAACAAATGTTAAGCTATAGTTAAGATGACTCATAAAATGTTCCAATTTTACGAAATTTATTATATCTTAAATCTTTTCTTTTGTCTCCAGACATACTTATTAAGGTATTTAGATCTACAACTAATTTTGTTTTTAAGTAAATAGAGGCTTGATAGGGATCAGATTGAGAACCCCCTACAGGCTCTTTAATGATATCATCTATAATACCTAATAGTTTTAAATCAGACGATGTTATTTTTAAAGATTCCGCAGCTATTGGAGACTTAGTACTATCTTTCCATAGAATTGCAGCACATGCTTCGGGAGTAGCAACAGTATAAACAGCATACTCAAGCATTAAGACTCTATCTCCTATACCTATACCTAAAGCTCCACCGGAACCCCCTTCTCCAATAATAGTACAAATAATAGGAACTTCTAAAGAAAACATCTCTTTAAGGTTTACAGCAATGGCTTCACCTTGACCTTGCTTTTCTGCTTCAATACCTGCCCACGCACCTGGAGTATCAATGAAGGTTAAAATTGGAAAATTAAAACGATTAGCATGTTTCATCAGTCTAAGAGCCTTTCGATAACCACCTGGTGAAGCCATGCCAAAATTTCTGAGAACATTGTCTTTCGTATCTTTTCCTCGTTGATGACCGATAAATACAACTGGTATTGAATTTAAACGTCCAATACCACTTACCATAGCAGGATCATCATTACCGCCTCTATCACCATGTAATTCTATCCAATCCTCCATTATATTAGAGATATAATCTAGAGTAGTAGGTCTGTCAGATTGTCTAACTAAGTGTAATCTCTGTAGTGGTGTTAAAGATTGAAATATATTTTTTTTAAGTTCGCACAAATTAACTTTCAACTCTTCAAGATTTTTCTTCAAAATAGAAGATGACTCAATATTATGATAGGATGTTAAAATTTTATCTAATTGTTTTAATTGATATTCAAATTCAACAATAGGCTTTAAAAAATTCAGAGTTAAAACTTTTCTTGAAAGCATAGATATAAAATATAATTTTAAATTAGGTAAATAATTATAAAGATTAAGTTAGTTTTACGATACGTATTTGAGTAAAATAATAGGAATACATTCACTAAGTAAATAAAGGAGATGTGATGAATCATTAATTAGGTTTATAATTTCATCAGAAATATTAATACCATTATGTAAAAAAAGATAAAACAAGCTAAAAAAATGAGGATCATCAAATCTCTGAGAGATTCTGGTAGTAGCCCTCACTAAATCATCATAATTCATACCTTTATACCCTTTAATATAAAAATTAGGACATATAAATTGTGAAATCAAGCATTTTTGAGATCTAAGATTTAGATAATTAGCATCTCTATAATCAATATAATCAATAGGAGTTATATCAATAACTATATCGTTAAATAAGCCAATTTGATTAGCTTCAACAACAGAGTTCTTAGGTATCAGAATTTTTAAAGAATTAATACGAAGTAAGACAATAACTTTATTGTATTGAATACTAATACGATGGACTTGTCCAACTTTAACACCACGCAAATTAACGTTTGTGCCATTTTTCAAGCCATAAGCATCATTGAATTCAACGAATAGTTCATATCCACTTTTTTTTTTAAAGTCTACAAATGAAAATATAAATATAAACAGGAATGATATAAAAATCAATATACTTAAAGAGGTTTTAATATATTTAATGAAATCATTTGAACGATAATCAGAAATATTACTCATAAATTTGAATAACTAATAATTAATAATTATAAAGGGGAAGCAATTAATAGAAATATTTTTAAACTAATTAATATCATCTTACTTTTGACTTAAATAAATTAGTAATAGACAACTTATTCATATACTCACTATTGTTTTCCTTAACTAAAGAATAATACACTTCATTTATGTATTTAACCATACTATATATATTATCCTGCTTTGTAATTGCTGAACCAATTCCTACACCAGAAGCACCATAAAATTTTGCTATATTTGCAGATAGACTATTTACTCCAGAAGAAGTAATAATTGGAATGCTAACATAATTAGATAGAATACAAGTAGAAAGTAAAGATAATGAATATAGATTAGTACGATCAGTTAGATGATTTAAAAGCGAATTCTTTTCTTGAGAATCTTTAGGAACAAATACACCTTCTGTCTGAAGTAAATTGATTCCTAACAGCTCTAACTTCTGTGCAAGTGTGACTTGTTGATTTAAGTCAAGATAATAAGGTATTGTGACACAAATATCAATTTTACCGATCAAAGACTTGATTTCTTGAACTAATTCTATAATTTCAGATGAACCCAAGTATATACCTTTTTGATAAAAAAAGTTATAATTGCCTATCTCAATCATATCTGCACCAACTGATACACAATTATATATATCAATTGGATTAATTGATGAGACACAAATAGGTAGAGACGAAAAAGATTTAAGTAACTTAACAATCTTAGGATTAGCAATTACATCTAAATAACTAGCATAAGAGATTTCTGCAGCACGAGCTATTTGAATAATTTGAGAAATATCATTATTATCTATACCAGTTATTACTTTTATAATTGTTTTTGACTTAAAAGACTTACATAATTGAGTGTTAAGTAAATTCATAAAGAAGAATAATTACGATTATTATTTAGCAGTAACGATAACACATAAACTATAAAAGGTAAATCAATTATCTAAATATATGTATTTTAATAATTATATTTAGACAACTGAAGATACAAGAAAATAATTAGAATATAAACTAATAAGTTAAACCCATGCTACGAGTTGTTTCAGCACCCAAGTAAACTCGTACACTTAAAAAATCTGTAGGGCATGCTGTTTCACATCTCTTACAGCCAATACAATCTTCTGTTCTAGGAGCAGAAGCAATTTGACCTGCTTTACAACCATCCCATGGAACCATTTCTAAAACATCACAGGGACATGCACGCACACATTGAGTACACCCAATACATGTATCATAAACTTTAACACTATGAGCCATATGGTTTTAACTATTCCTTAAGATTTAAATTTTAATAAAGATTAAAACAAAATTAATTTGCTACTTAAAACATATTAATATAAACACAATTATTTTATAGTAATTGTGATAATATATTACAAATTATTTTTTAATCATAAAAAAATAAAATTATTTAATATTCTTAATTTGCAATGCTTGTATAAGATGAATATTTAGCATCTGTAAAAGAATTATTTTCTTCAGATGGAGGTACTATCTGCCAAAAATTAAATAAATAGTCCTTCCAGTTATCTAAAATTTTCTTAGCTTTTAAACTTTTAGTTTTAATTTCATAAAGTTCAATAATTTCTAACAATTGTTCTTCAGCTTCCTTTGTAATAATCTTTTGTACTTTAACAATATCTAAATTAACTTTTGACATCAAGTCATTGTCTTCATCTAGAAAATAGGCTAACCCTCCAGTCATGCCTGCACCAATGTTACGACCAAATGTACCTAACACAACAATTAAGCCACCTGTCATGTACTCACAAGCATGATCACCTACTCCCTCTATAACTGCTTTAGCATTAGAATTACGTACAGCAAATCTCTCTCCAGCTTGTCCATTAACAAACAAATATCCTCCAGTAGCTCCATAAAGACAAGTATTACCTATAATTACATAATTCGAAGCTTGATATTTATTTGCAACAGGAGGAGTAATTACTATTTCTCCTCCATTCATACCTTTACCAACATAATCATTTGCTTCACCAATTAAATTCAAATACATGCCATGACAAATAAAAGAACCAAAACTTTGTCCTGCAACTCCTGAAAAATTAATCTGTAGATTACCTTTGAAATTATTATAACCATACTTTTTAGCTATTAAACCAGATATTCGAGCTCCAACCGATCTATCTATATTTAGAATGTTTAAATTTTTGATTATATCCAATTCAGAATTAATAGCACTTAGGATATTACAATCATTTAGCAAGTAGTCATCTAAAACTTGGCCATTATCATGGATATCAGTATGGAAACTAGTCATCTTACTTCTACTAGATTGATTTAATAAAATATCTAGTGTTAAGTTGCAAGTTTTATTTAATTTCACAGCATTAAAAGATAATAAACTACCTAAACCAATAATATCTTTTAAATTCTTATAACCCAAATCAGCCAAAATTTCTCTAACCTCTTGAGCAATAAAAGTAAAAAAGTTTACTAGATTAGCCGGTATACCAGGATAGCGTTTTCTTAAATCTTGCCTCTGAGTAGCAACACCGACTGGACAATTATTAGTGTGACAGATTCTTGCCATCACACAACCCGTTGCAATCATAGCGATTGTACCAAAACCAAATTCTTCTGCACCCATAGCAGCAGCAATAATAAGATCTTTACCAGTTCTTAATCCACCATCAACTCTTAAAATAACTCTATTTCTTAAATCATTTTCAACTAAAGTTTGATGCACTTCTGTTAACCCTAATTCCCAAGGCACTCCTGCATGCTTAATAGAGCTTAAAGGTGAAGCACCAGTTCCACCGTCATGACCTGAGATTTGTATTATATCAGCATTCCCCTTAGCTACACCAGCAGCTATAGTACCAATTCCAACAGAAGCAACTAACTTAACAGAAACTTGAGCATTAGGATTAATTTGATGTAAATCAAAAATTAATTGCGCTAAATCCTCAATAGAGTATATATCATGATGTGGCGGAGGAGAAATTAAAGTTACACCAGTCTTACAATTTCTTAGAGTTGCAATATAATGACTAACTTTTTTACCAGGCAATTGACCACCTTCACCAGGCTTAGCACCTTGAGCTATTTTAATTTCTAATTGCTTAGCATTGATTAAATATTCAGGAGTAACACCAAAACGTCCAGATGCTATTTGCTTAATTGCAGAACTTGCAATATCACCATTCTTTAGTCCTCTAAGATGGGGAAAGCTTTCTGAGGTACCTGAAGAATTAACATCAGTAATTGTTTGGAATCTGATAGAGTCTTCTCCACCTTCACCAGAATTAGACTTACCACCAATACGATTCATAGCTATAGCTAAAGTTTCATGAGTTTCGCGAGATAATGCTCCCAAAGACATTCCTCCTGTACAAAAACGCTCAAGTATAGAATCAAGTGGCTCAACATCATCAATGCTAATAGAGTTATTATCACTAGATAATAATAATAAGTCTCTTAAATTTGAAGGTACTCTATTTTCTAACAAAGATTTATATTTATCATATAAAGTAATATCGGAATTACGTACAGCCTTATGTAAAGTTTTAGACATCTCTGGGTTATTTACATGATATTCTGCACCTGGCCTATACTGAACATAACCTAAATTAGGTAATTTTTTAGGAAGCTCTGAAACAAAAGCTAATTTATAGATAAAACAACAATGCTCAAAGAGCTCACTTGAACTCATACCACCCAGTCTTGATGTAGTATTTAAGAAAGATAAATCTACAACATCATTTCCAAGACCTAGAATTTCAAATATTTGTGCACCATGATAACTAGAAATCAAGGAAATTCCCATTTTAGATAAAATCTTTAAAATTCCTTTTTCTATAGCTGTCCTATAATTATCTTGAGATTCTTGAATAGTAATTTGGTCAAGTTTACCATTCAACATAAGTTTTTGAGTTTTAGGATTTTGCCACCACTGCCTTACTGTCAAAAAAGCTAGATAAGGACAAATAGCACTTGCTCCATAGCCTATTAAGCAAGCAAAATGATGAGTATTCCAACATTGACCGGTTTCAATTATTAGCGAAACCTTATGTCTCAATTTCTTTTTAATTAAATAATGATGTACAGCACCAATTATTAATAGTGGAGGAATAAAGATATAATCTTTATCTAAATGATCCAAGCGATCTGTTAAAATAATTAATTCTTTTCCTTCATTTATACGAGAAACACATTCTTTACAAATAATTTCTATTTGCTCATCAAAACTAATGAGAGAAGACTTTAGTTTAAAAAAAGTATTAATTGAAGCAACTTTAAATATACTTTTAGAAATCAACAATAATTCATTTTCATTAATTATAGGTGAATTGATTTCTATAGATTTGGCCATATCTTCATCAGGCTCTAAATAATTACCTTTTGGCCCAAGATGCGTAACTAGAGACATCACCAAACTCTCACGCAATGGATCAATTGAAGGATTAGTAACTTGTGCAAATCTTTGCTTAAAATAATCATATAACAAGTGAGCCTTGTTAGATAAAATAGCTAAAGGAATATCGTCTCCCATGCAAAATGTTGGCTCTTTAGCTGAACTAGCCATATGCTCAATTACAAGTTCAACATCTTCCCTAGAATAACCAAAAGCTGTATGTAAACGAGCAATATCGATCAAATCTAGTTGTGTATTACTTTCATAAGATTTATGCTGTATCTTAACATGATATTGATCTAACCATCGCTTATAAGGAAATTTTTTAGCTATCTTTTCTTTAACAACTAAGTTGTCTAAAATTAAATTATTAACTAAATCAACTGAAAGAATTTGACCTGGGCCTAAACGTCCTTTATGTAAAATATTAGAAGGATCAATCTCAATCATACCTGCTTCAGAGGACAAAAGGACTAACCCCTGTTTAGTTATAGAATATCTTGCTGGTCTTAAACCATTTCTATCTAAAGTTGCTCCTACTCTATTTCCATCACTAAAAACTACTAATGCTGGACCATCCCAAGGCTCCTGTAAATGACTATAATAATTATAAAAATCTATTATTTCAGGATATGAATCTAAAAGTGGTTGATTTTTATATGCTTCTGGGATTAAAATCATAAAAGCCTCTTCAGGATCTTTGCCTGACTGTACTAGTAATTCTAATACAGAATCTAAATTGGCTGAATCACTATTAGCTAAATTAGTAATTGAAGTTAAGGAATCAGAATTATTATTCCAATAGCCTTCTTTAAATAGAGGTTCTCTAGATTGAGTCCAATTTAAATTACCAAGTAAAGTATTAATTTCACCATTATGGGCTATAAATCTCATAGGCTGAGCAAGTGACCACTTAGGCATCGTATTGGTACTAAATCTACGGTGATATAAGGCAAAATTACTCTTGTATAAATTATTTTTCAAATCTAAGTAATATTCTGATAGCGCTTCTGAGCGTAGCATACCTTTGTAGACAATAATCCTAGAAGAAAAAGAACAAATATAAAAATCTTTATAAATATCAGGCTTAGTATCACTAATAATTTTTTCTATTCTCTTTCTAATAATATATAGAATTTTTTCTATTTCATTTTCCTTAACAATATCAGATTGAACCAAGCATTGGATAACATAAGGCTCATTAACAGCAGCATTTTGTCCTAGTACAATAGAATTAACAGGGACTTTTCTCCAACCTATAATACTGAAATTATATTCGCTCAAAATCCACTCAAATATACTTTTTATATACTCAACATGTTGTGGTACAATGAATATCATAGCCACAGCACATAACTTATTAGAATCTTTAATATCAGAAGAAGATAAAATTAAATTCCAAGGTATTTGTGTAGTAATACCAGCACCATCGCCTGATTTATAATCAGAGCTACAGCCACCTCTATGTTCCATACAATTTAGTGACTTTAATGCACTTAGCACAATCTTGTGGGATGGTCTATTATTAATTTGCGCAACAAAACCAACTCCACAGGCGTCTCTTTCATTAACTACAGAAGGGAAACCCAGCAACTGACTGAGTTTATAAGTGAAATTTCTTGATGCTTGCATATACTATGTGTAAATTATAATTGAATAATAAAATATAATTTTAATATAGATATAATTAAAAAATAAAAATATAGAATGATATTTATTAAAAAGAGTGAATTAAAGTAAAAATATCTATAATATAAAATTAAAAAAATTAAATTTAAGTATTATTTTTATAGTATTACACAAATTTAGAGAAAACATACAGTATCATAATATAACAATCTATAAATTAATAGAAATTTAATATGAATAAGTATCTTGAATATACAAAAATTGATTTACAGTACATTACCTATAAAACGGAAGAACTATTAGAGATTGCACAAAATAGATACAAGGTAACAATTCAAGTAGCTAATAGAGCTAAAAGAAGAAAATATGAAGATATAGATATAATCGATGATCCAATAAACAAACCAATAGTAAAAGCTATTATTGAGATGGTTGATGAAATCACGGAACCTAAAATTTTAAAAGATTAATACGAATAATATAACAGACAATTAATATGTTAATATTTTTTAATACAAAAATTTAAGTCTTGCTATAATATTATTATTAAACTAAACAAATACAAATAAACTAATCATTATTTGAATTAGACAGGAGATCAAAATATGCTAGATGCATTTGCAAAAGTTGTAGCACAAGCTGATGCTAGAGGTGAATTCTTAAGTAATCAACAACTTGAAGCACTGAAAACGATAGTAAATGAGGGTAATAAAAGACTAGATACGGTTAATAAAATAAATTCTAATGCTTCTGCTATTGTAACAAATTCTGCAAGAGCTTTGTTTGCTGAACAACCACAATTAATTCAACCAGGTGGTAATGCTTATACAAGTAGACGTATGGCAGCATGCTTAAGAGATATGGAAATAGTCTTAAGATACGTAAGTTACGCAATGATAGCAGGCGATTCGAGTGTTTTAGATGATAGATGTTTAAATGGTTTAAGAGAAACTTATCAAGCTCTAGGAACACCAGGATCATCTGTAGCAGTAGCCGTACAGAAAATGAAAGAGGCATCTATTGCTTTAGTCAATGAATTAACTGGAGTTGTAGCAGGTGATTGCAGCTCACTAGTCTCTGAACTTAGTATCTACTTTGATAGAGCAGCTGCAGCTGTAGTCTAATAATAAGATTAGAATAGGACAATAAAAGAAATATAGTTAAATTAAATATATACAGTAAAGGAAAGAATAATTATAATGAAAACACCTATTACAGAAGCAATAGCATCAGCTGATAGCCAAGGTAGATTCTTAAGTAGTGCAGAATTACAGTCAATAAACGGACGATATCAAAGAGCATCTCAAAGTTTAGAAGCAGCTAAAGTACTAACTGCTAATGCACAAAGACTAATTACTGGTGCTGCACAAGCAGTATATACTAAATTTCCTTATGTAACTCAAATGCCTGGACCAACTTATGCTTCAAGTGCAATTGGTAAAGCAAAATGTGCTCGGGATATTGGATATTACTTAAGAATGACAACATACTGTCTAGCAGTAGGAGCAACTGGACCAATGGATGAATATCTAGTAGCAGGCCTAGAAGAAATTAATCGTAGTTTTGAATTATCTCCAAGTTGGTATATAGAAGCTATTGATTACATCAAAAATACTCATGGGCTATCAGGTCAAGCCTCTAATGAAGCTAATACCTATTTAGACTATGCAATTAATGTATTAAGTTAAAATAATTTAAAAAATTTAATCTAAAACAATAACAGTATTGAAGTAAAATCTAGAAATACACAAATCTATATTATTGATTTTGTGATTTCTAGTTAAGTAATTTTTAAATAAAATTTTTTTATTCAGGTAAAATTTAATATCAATAAAATATGAAATTTTTTGCTTTTTATGCATAATAAACCTATTTATCCTATCATACTAACAATTTTAGACGGTTGGGGTTATTCAGAAGAAACTCAAGGAAATGCAATTAAATTGGCCAATACACCAAGTATAGATAAACTTTGGAAAAGATATCCCAACTCTTTACTCAGTGCATCAGGCGAAGATGTTGGTTTACCTAAAAATCAAATGGGAAATTCTGAAGTAGGACATACAACAATTGGTGCAGGCAGAGTTATCAATCAAGATTTAGTTCGTATACAAAAATCAATAGATACAAAAGAATTTTTCAGTAATAAAACAATAATTGAACTATGCGATAAGATAAAGAGTCGTCAATCTAAGTTACATATAATAGGGTTGTGCTCTGATGGAGGTGTACATTCACATATAAAGCACTTAAAAGCAATCATTGAGATTGTTAGCAAATATGACATAAAAACATGCCTACATTTAATTACAGACGGAAGAGATACTGAAGCTAAAATAGCCAATAAATTTCTTAATAGTATTAATGAAATAATAGAAGCAGATATTAATATTAATCTTTGTACTATTAGCGGAAGATATTACAGTATGGATAGAGACTGTAGATGGTCAAGAACAGAAAAAGCCTATAAGGTACTAACAGAAGATATAGAAGAGATAGATGCAAAAAGTTACAAAGAAATTATAGAACAATTTTATAACGATGGTATATCTGACGAGTTTATTCCACCAACTAGAATTTATCCAGGACATATTTCTGATAATGATGGCATATTATTCTTTAATTTTAGGCCAGATAGAATTAGACAACTAATACAATCAATAGCAAAAACTAATTTTAAAGGCTTCCAGACTAAAATAATAAAAAATCTAATGTTTGCAACTTTCACTCAATATGATCCAAACTTGAAATTCCCTACTGTTTTTCCTATACAAAATCATAAAAATTTTTTAGGTCAAATAATCTCAAATTACAATCTTAAACAATTAAGATTAGCAGAAACAGAGAAATATGCTCATGTAACTTATTTCTTTAATGGAGGAGTAGAAGAACCGTTTCCCGGAGAAGATAGAGAATTAATACCTAGTCCAAAAGTAGAAACTTACGATTTACAACCCGAAATGTCCGCTTATAAAATTACCGATAGTATCTTAAATGCAATAGATAGAAATATATACCAATTAATAATAGTAAATTATGCTAATCCTGACATGATAGGACATACAGGTAATCTAGAAGCAACAATTCAGGCGATAGAAGTTGTAGACAAGTGTATTGATAAGTTATTCAATAAAGTAGAACAGGTTAGAGGAACTCTAATTATTACAGCAGACCATGGCAATGCAGATTACATGATAAATAAAAAAAATCAGCCCTGCAAATCACATAGTACAAATCCAGTACCTTTTGTTGTAGTAGAAAAAAATAAAAATAGGTCTTTCTCACTTAAATCACGTGGAAATTTAGCAGATATAGCACCAACAATATTAGAGATACTAGAACTTGAGATTCCAGAAGAAATGAACGGAGTCTCATTGATTACTAATCTTAATACTCAAGCACTAAATAAAATAAATTAAAGAATAACAAAGGTAAATATAATTTATAGTTAGAGGTAAAAAATGACTTCTTATATAGAAAGATTTATACCAATATGTAGTATGCAAATAAAAAGCACGCAATACAAATTAAATCAATCAAGAACAATTCCCTTACAATTGATTCTAATCAATGAAGGCTCATATACTAAAACAATACAATACTTAAATAACACAAAGACAAGAATTAAAACGTTACAAAAATATTGTAAAAAATTAAATAAAGTTAATAGAAAAATTAGATATGTTTGGCTAGAAACATCAATTTATGCTAAATTAACTTTTGCTAGATCTTTGTGGTTACTAGTCCAGAATAAGAGATTATTTAAATCAATAAATAAAACTTCTCCAATAGGATTGTCATTTATTGAGAATAAAATAGATATACATAAAAATATACACGAAATATACTATGGATACTGCCAAAATTTTGAAAAAGAACTAAAATTCAAAGGACCAGTTTGGGGAAGGAAATATACTTTATACTACAAAAATCATTCATCTGTTACAATACAAGAAATTTTTTCCCCGAATATACTACGTTTCTTTCATTAGATTAAAACTATCGTATATCAAAGATATAATCATTAACTCACATGCTTAATTTATTACAATATAATCCAATAAATAAACATAAAACAAAAATCAATCAAATAGATCAAATATCTTTAAAATTGAAAAAATACTCAGATGAACAATTAAAAGAACAAACACATCAATTAAAAATAAAGCTACAAAATGTTAATTTTAATACAGATATTATACTAGCTGAAGCTTTTGCAACAATTAAAGAAGCAATTTACAGATCAATTGGACTCACTCTATTTGAGGTACAAATATTAGGTGGAATTATTTTACATCAAAATAATATAGCAGAAATGAAAACAGGAGAAGGCAAAACATTAGTGGCTCTATTACCAGCTTATTTAAATGCTTTAGTTGGAAAAGGTGTACATATAATCACTGTAAATGATTATTTGGCTGAGAGAGATTTTAAGTTAGCCTGTAATATTTTTTCTTATCTAGATATAACTATTGGATTAGTTACACAGTATACAAACTACAGCAATAGACAAGAAGAGTATGGTAAAGATATTACTTACATCACTAACAGTGAATTAGGATTTGATTACTTAAAAGATAATATGGCTATCAACAGTAAGGATATTGTACAGAGAGATTTCTATTACGCAATAGTAGATGAAGTAGATTCTATTCTAATTGATGAAGCAAGAACTCCATTAATCATCTCTGGAACAACAGAAATTAGGCATAATTTATATGAAAAAGCACAACTAGTATGTAATTCTTTAAAAAATATAGACCATTACAAAATAGATGAAAAATCTAGAAATGTAATTTTAACAGAGCTAGGTGTATCAATATGCGAAAAACTTTTAAGCATCTCTAATTTATATGAGATCAGTAGTCCATGGATTAAATATATACTTAATGCTTTAAAAGCAAAAGAACTATTTTTAAAAAATAAAGATTATATAATTAAAAATAATCAAATAATAATAGTAGACGAATTTACAGGAAGGGTTATGGAAGGCAGAAGATGGAGTGATGGACTACATCAATCAATTGAAGCAAAAGAAAATATAAAAATTGAAGCAGAAAATAAAACTTTAGCTTCAATAACTTATCAGAATCTATTTTTGTTATATAAAAAGCTCTGTGGAATGACAGGTACAGCCAAAACAGAAGAAAATGAATTTCTTAGTATATATAAGATGCCTGTAATAACTATACCAACAAATAAAAAGTGTATTAGGAAAGATTTACCAGATTTAGTTTATAGGTCTGAATACAGTAAATGGCAATCTATTGCGAATGAATGTTTTGACATGTATAAGACAGGAAGGCCAACTTTAATTGGAACTACAAGTATTGAAAAATCAGAATTATTAGCAAATATGCTTGAACAATTAAAAATACCATATAATCTATTGAATGCAAAACCAGAAAACATAGCAAGAGAAGCAGAAATAATCATACAAGCAGGAAAAAAATTTGCAATAACAATATCAACCAATATGGCTGGACGTGGAACTGATATAATTTTAGGAGGTAATCCTGAAAAAATTACTGAATTTAAAATAGAAAATTTTTTATTTGGAAAAAATAATAGATACAATAAAAACATAAAAGATATTGAAGATATATTGGAAAAAGAAGAGCTTAGTATCCTAAAAGCTAATATAGATTTAAATAAAAAGAATTTTAGTAATAAAACACGTAACTATGAAAAAAAAGATAATAATAAACAATTGTACCAAATATACCAAAAATTATTAAAAGAATATGATTTATTATGTAAAACAGAGAAACATGAAATACTCAACTTAGGAGGACTTTACGTAATTGGAACAGAAAGACACGAATCAAGAAGAATAGACAATCAATTAAGAGGAAGATCTGGAAGACAAGGTGATAGAGGAACATCACGTTTTTTTTTAAGTCTTCAGGATAATTTATTTAGGATTTTTGGAGGAAGCAGTATAGAAAATTTAATGAAAACACTGAGCATAGATGACTCTATACCAATAGAATCGATCATTTTAACTAAAAGCTTAAACTCAGCACAGAAGAAAGTCGAAGCATATTTTTATGATATTAGAAAACAACTATTTGAATACGACGAAGTAATAAACAATCAAAGAAAAGCAATATACAAAGAAAGAAAAAAAATTCTAAATTCTACCTTTACACGTGACTGTATTATAGAATACGCAGAATACACTATAGATGAAATGCTAAAGATATATTTAAAAAATAATAGAGATAGAAAAATTTTAGAGCAAATAATACAATTACTAAACATCAATACTAAAATCAGTATTAACATTTTAGAAGATATGAAGACCAATGAAGTTAAATATTATTTAAATGAGCAACTTAGAATTAGTTATGATTTAAAAGAAATTTACTTAGAGCAATTAAGACCAGGATTAATACGACAACTAGAAAAATATTATCTACTACAGCAGATTGATAAAGCTTGGCAAGAGCATATAGAAAAAATGAGCCTTTTAAAAGAGTATATTGGCTGGAGGAGCTACGGACAGCAAGATCCACTGATAGAGTATAAAAATGAAGCATTTCATTTATTCATTAATATGATTACCTATATACGTCAGACAGTCATATACTTAGTTATGCGCTCTAGACTAATTATTGATGTATAGTAACTAATTTAGTTAAAAACATTGACAGAAATTAAAAAATTGTTTAATCTATATGAAGATTAAGTCTTACTATAGATCTATGCCCCCATCGTCTAGAGGCCTAGGACATCTCCCTTTCACGGAGGTAACGGGGATTCGAATTCCCCTGGGGGTATTAAAAAAAATATTTTTGAGCAATAATATAATTAGTCTTTTATAGCTGTCTTCATCTCTTTGCAAAATTTACCAAGGTTCTTAATCATCCTTGCACTACTCTTCTTATCATTATTATCATGTGAAAGGATACGTGTAAATGCGCTTCCAACAACAATACCATCAATATTCCATTGAGAAATACGAGAAACTTGGGCTGGTGAAGAGATACCAAAACCTAGTATTAAAAGCTTGTTCGTATTAGATTTAATATAGGCAGATAAAGTATTAATTTCATCATTTATATAACTTCTAACACCAGTAACACCAGTATTGCTAACTAAATAAACACAACCTTGAGCCTTAGATACAATATTTAATATTCTATTATGTGAACTGGTTGGAGCAATGAATAATATTAATTCAATTCCATAGTTTATACATAAATAATTGAGATAGTCAGTCTCTTCTATAGGCAAATCAGGTACAATAAGGCCTTTTACTCCCAATAGAGATATCTCCTGGATAAATTTTTCTGTACCTCGCGCTAATATAGGATTATAGTAAGTAAATATAATAATGGGTGAATTCAATTCATATTTAACTTGACTAAGTATAAATAAAACCTGATTAATATGTGTTCCTTGTTCTAATGCTACTTTTGAAGATTCTTGTATTAAAGGACCATCAGCCAAAGCATCAGAATATGGTATACCTAGCTCTATAACATCAGCTCCCTGTGAATCTAGCATAATTAAAGCTTCAATAGTTAAATCAACACTTGGATATCCAGCCGTTAAAAATGGAATTAAAACACAACTTGCATTTTTACGTTTTTTCTGCAAAATTTCTGAAATTGGATTCATAAAGTCCTAGTATAAATAAATTAATAAAACTATTCTAGAGAAATAACAAACTGGGTTGCCCGGGACTCGAACCCGGAACTAATCGGTTAAAAGCCGAGTACTCTACCATTGAGTTAGCAACCCATACATATAAATAAATAACACAATCATCAAATTATCACAACTATAATAGAGTAAAATAAATTATGAATAAACATGTCTTAGAAGAATTTAAGTATTTATTTAATAAAATAATTTATCAATATTCAATTAATTCTATATTACTAGCAATTTCTGGTGGACAAGATTCAATCTGCTTAATCAAACTAGTAAACGAAATGAAAAAGAAAAACACATTTAGTAAAAAGCTTCAAGTTTCATACATTTATATAGATCATCAATGGAAAAATAATAGTCGTGAACAAATTAGACATGTAGTTAACTACATAAGGTCTATAAAAGAATTTATAGAAATATATCAAATCAAGAAAGTCTTAATTTCTGAAAATGATTGCCGAACACATCGATATCACATTATTTGTCAACATGCAATTAAGTATAAATACCAATTAATTATCACAGGTCATAATCAAACAGATAAAATTGAAACATTTCTACAGAATATGATGAGGGGATCTGGTATAGAAGGTTTAACAAGTCTAACATTAAAGACAAAATTATATGAAAATAAATTTTTATTTAGACCACTAGTAAATATTAAACGAGAAATGATCTATTGGCTCTGCAAAAAGTTCTGTTTACCTATCTGGTCAGATAGTACTAATTATATTTATCAAATTCAAAGAAATAGACTACGCAATGAGCTATTACCTTATATAAAAAAATACTTTCATAACAATGTGGAGAATAATATTAAATATCTATTAAAAAATTATTACTATGACAACGAATACATTAAACAAAGCACTATAAAACTTTACTTAAAAATTAGACATAATAGAAACTTAGGGATAAAATATACTGAAGTTATAAAACAAAATTTTGCACTGCAATTGAGAATAATACAACTGTTTTGCTTTCATAATTTACAGTTCCACTTAGAACATAAGCAAATTATAAAAATCATAGAAAAGATAAATGAAAATTTTTTAACTTCGTGCACTATAACTCAGCATAATTTTTTTCTTTTTCAGGTACATAAAGAATGGCTATATATAACTGTCAAAAGATAAGAGTAATATTATTTGACTAAAACAATGCTATGAGGCTTTATTCAATTAAGCATATCTTAGATACTATTACTAATGACAAAATATATTAAAATTTATATTTAATCATCAATATTATGAGATATAAAGATTATAATGCATAGATATATAAATAAAATTTTAAAGAAAAATAAGATAAGAGAGGGATTATTTATGATCAACTGGCAAGTTATTGGCCAATTAGTGTCATTAGGCATAATTGTTTTGGTAGGACCAGCAGTTATTATTCTACTGTCTTTAAAAAAGAGCAATCTTTAAATAGTTAAAGAGTACATAACATTTACTCTACACACATAAGCTCCTTTACAAAAACAATAATAAATAAGATTAAAAATATATCTCATGATATAAAGATTTAACTTATTTATATTTTTTTAAACAATTGAATTTAACAATACATCAATATCAATTAGTTGATTACTACCAGCGAATTCATTATCACTCGGTAAAAATAACATACAATGACACTCTCTTCTTTCTCTCATAGGGACACATGGACAATTCCAGTATGTACTAGAAACCTCTTCAGTTTTATCATCATAATGACGACATGGACATAAAGGTGCACCATATTCATCCTTATGTTTAGCAAGACCTTCTATTACTACTGCAGTAACGCTAGTATCTATGCAAAAAAATGTACCAGTTCTTTTAGCATAAGCTTGAGAAAATTTTAACATTGCTTCAAAACTAGGAGGAATTTTACTATTTTCAGCATTAGTCATAGATTTTATGTATAAGCGAATATATAAATATCAGTCTAAGTATAATGTAACATATATGCAAAAAGAATTTTAAAGATAGAAGTAACCAACAGAAAAACGTAAAAATAAAAATAGATTCAACAAAATGTTAACATTATATAAATGAGCTACAAAAATTAAATATAATGTATAGTTATCAAGATAAACTCTATTATCAAATCAATACTAGAACAAATAAGTCGTATGACAGCATCATATTTACCATCTATTTTAGTACCTTTAGTAGGAATATTGTTTCCTGGACTAACAATGGCTTTATTATTTATATATATCGAACAAGATTCAATTTCATAAAGGCAATGATATAAACCACAATATACTAACTTGTATAAGTGGTTTATATCTAATAAAAAAGTTAAAAATACTTATAAATTAAATTAACAATATAAACATTTTATAATGACGACCCTATACCGGAATAAGAACCATAAATAAAAATTCCTAATACAGTAATCGCAGCTATACCACCAACAGTAGCTACTAACCATAGAGGCACTCTACCTGTATTTGACATATTACGTAATTCTCCAATAACTAACTATAAAATTCAACAGATTTATCAAGATAATTAATTATAAAAAATAATATCTGATTTTATTAATAATGAATAAAAAAATCCTAGTTAAAAAAGTAACTAGAAAATAAAACAGCTAAAACAAAAATCAACAACAAACCCCAAAATAAGGACGTACGATTCAACTCTACTGGTTCTTTGTTAGGATTAGGACCACTCATAAGAATAAAACCTCCTACCTCTGAATAAATTGCATAGACGTAATAGCACCTAAAAAGAATACCGTTGGTATAGCTAAACCATGTATAGTTAACCATCTAAAAGTAAAAATTGGATACGATATTGGCTGATTCGAACTTCTTTTAGTCACAATTTTCTCCTAATTAAATACCTTTTGTTAAATCTTCAAGCTCTTGCTTGGCACTGAAACGATCATTAACCAAAGGTACCTGTTGACGATCTTGAGTAAAATATTCATTAGGCCTTGGAGTGCCAAAAACATCATAGGCTAAACCAGTACTAACGAATAGCCATCCAGCAACAAACAATGCTGGAATAGTTATACTATGTATAACCCAATAACGAATACTTGTAATAATATCAGAAAAAGGACGTTCACCTGTTGATCCTCCTGACATAAAGAATACCTCCTAGCTAAAAATACATAAATAATAAATAATAAATAAAATTAAATATGAAAATATATACTTAAGTAATATATATGATAATATTGTAATATATATCACATTTATTTTATTATATAGTAAATATTCTTCTCAAATATCAATATATAGTTTAATCAACAAACTTACAAAATTTGAAATGTACTAATTAAATTATCAAACATTAGATATGATAATATAAAATTTGAAATAAAAATAAAAATAAGACATGTAACAACAGCAGATGTAGTAGATGAACCCACACCTTTAGAACCACCAACAGTTGTTATACCCCAAATACAACTAATAATAGAAATAAACAAAGCAAAAACTAAGGTTTTTAAGAAAGATTTTAATAAATCTATATACAAAACACTATAGAAGACAGATGCAAAGAAAAATGCTGGATCAATACTATATAACGTAAAACAGATAAAAGAGCTACTAATAAGACTTGTGAATAAAGAAAATATATTAAGTAAAGGTAGCATTATCACAACTGCAATAATCCTGGGCAAGATTAAATAATAAACAGGATTAATACCTAGTATAAATAAAGCATCTATTTGTTCAGTAACAACCATGGTAGCTAATTCAGAAGTAAAAAATGATCCAACTTTACCAATAAGAATAATCGCTGTTAAAACAGGAGATAGCTCACGAATAAAAGAAATAGCTAAAACAGAACCAACTAACTCCAGAGCATTTAAATATAAAAACTCTTTAACAATTTGTAAACTAAATACTAAGCTAATAAAAAAGGAAGTCACCATAGTAATAAACAAAGAACTCGGACCAACTACTTTTAATTGTTCTAACAAAGCTTTATATTCAAAGTTTTGATATGCAAAAGGATAAAATAAATAACTACATACTTTAATCAACCAAATAACTCTTTGAATAAACTCTCTCATATTAATAAACAATCGTACAAATCAAAGGACGTATAATTAAATCCGAATAACAACAACACAAATAAATTAATATTGATTTTTTAGAAACAATAAACTATATTTATCGTTGTAAATACTCTGTTATGGGCGGTTAGCTCAGTGGTAGAGCGCCTGCCTTACAAGCAGGTGGTCACTGGTTCAAGTCCAGTACCGCCCAATAAAATTAGTACTTAAAAAAAGAAATATAAATCTATAAATCATAACAAAAGGGCTTATCGTCTAAGGGATAAGGACAGGGACCTTCTAAGTCTCTAATGTAGGTTCGAATCCTACTAAGCCTATGAAATTATCAATCAAAATAATCTAATTTAAAATTTCATTAACAGTTTGATCTACTTTCGTACCAGAATCTATAGTCTCTAGCGGATCTTTTCGCAATCTGTGACGTAAACACAGAGTAATAACCTTTTTAATGTCATCAATCTCCACTTCATCTTTGTTTTGGTAAGCAGCAAAAGCCTTAGCTGCTCTGTTTGTTACAATGTCTCCACGTAAACCATCAACATTTAAAAGACCACAAATTTGAGAGATTTTAACCTTTAGATCATAATCAATGACTACATTTTCTAAATTTTTTTGGGCTACAATGATATTATCTTTTAAATCTTTTTGATTACCTTTAAACTCTTCTATACATAAATACGGATCCTGATCAAACTTTGCTCTCTGCTCAACAATTTTAACACGAAGAGATGGGTCTCTAACTGTTCTAATTTCAGCATGCATACCAAAACGATCTAGCAATTGAGGTCTTAATTCTCCTTCTTCAGGATTTCCAGAACCAACTAGAACAAATCTTGCTGGATGTCTTACGGAAATACCTTCACGTTCAACTGTATTCCAACCAGAAGCTGCTGAATCTAATAAAATGTCAACTAAATGATCATCTAGCAAATTAACTTCATCAACATATAGAATACCTCGATTAGCTTTAGCTAATAAACCAGCCTCAAATGTTTTTATTCCCTCATTTAAGGCCTTTTCAATATCAATAGTACCACATAGCCTATCTTCAGTAGCTCCTAAAGGTAAATCAACCATTGGAACCTTGATAAACTGGGTCGATACATTTACTTGATTTTCTATCTGCTGCTTAACAAAATCTGACATTAAATCATAATCAGAAACATGAGAATTAAACATATCATCGGTTACAACTTCGATTTCCGGTAATAAATCAGCGATAGCTCTAATTGTAGTTGATTTACCTGTACCACGATCTCCCATTATCATAACACCACCAATCTTAGGATCAATAACATTTAAAATTAAAGCTAACTTCATTTCTTCCTGACCTACAATAGCAGTAAAAGGAAAAACAGGACGAGTTTGTTTTTGTATTCTATCCACAATATTTTTCAATTTAAATTTGATGTACGAAACATTACAATTATTGGTACAGAGTTACATAAAATATATTTATAATAACACAACTAGTTATGAATAATTGATCTAAAAGATGCAATACTTAATATACAAAAAACAATAAGTAGCATCTTTAAAAAGACTCATATGAATATAGAAATTTATGATTAATTATTAATATAAATCAGTACCCAGTCTTATAGCTAAAATTGCAGAAACTAAAGCAAATAACAAAGCAATAAATATTTGGCTATCACTAATCATCTTGAAACCTCCACAGTTAATGAAAAATTTATTCAAAGAAAGTAACATACATTATATAAAACAGAGATAACGTATGATAAAAACATAATAATATATTAAGTAAAATATATTTAAAGAATATTTGATATTAAATTAATTTAATATATATTAATAGATTGAATAGCATCTTGCCTAGTAGTTAAGTATCTAATGATACTATCATTAAAACGCATAGATTTTTCTAAAGATTGCACTAGCTCTCCACTAGCTTGATAATTCATTTGCACATAAATACCGTCATAATAATGTAAGATGTTGTAACTTAAATGACGTCTGCCCCTATGTTGTACAACAATATTAATAGCACCTTTTTCTTTTAATAAACTTTTATAATAATTTACTAAAGATAAATTAACACTATCAGTAACGTCTGGTTTTAAGATGTAAATAGTTTCATAATTATTTAAGAGCATAACTGTAATTTTCCTAAATTAATAAAGATAATAATATAAAAACTAAGGGCTATCAATTTGAATCTTAACAGCTTGAGAAATAACAGGTATTTTAGCATACTTCCCTTCTAAGGATTTGATTACAGCATACATTATTGTAGAAAGAACAAACCAAAATAATGTATTACATAAAATTAAACCATAGAGACTAACTCTAAATTCGATTGGCAAAGCCCTAAAAGCTGACCCTAATAAAGAATTAATTAGAAATAACAAAATAGCTTGTAAAACATTAAAACGAATAAAAGGGCGATTAGGTATTGGACTTTTAGATCTAACAAATAAATAGTACAACACAAAGAAAATAATAAATGCTAACGCTGGATGAGTAACATAAAATATAACTAGTGGCATAAAAGTTTTTTTATATATACTCATTAAGCTAAATGGATAATCAGGTAAAATTTGTTGTCCAAAATTTTGCAAACCTTCTAGCAAAGGTAATCCATAAGGTAATATTGAACCTAATCTATCAATTAAAGTTATATTATTGTTATTATGTATATTATTATTTAAGATAGCTAAATAGACTTGATAACATAGTACGACAAAGGATAATACAAAAAATAAGATAATTATAAAATATAGAAAATAATGAAACATAATGTTAATATAGTAAAACTACGAAAATGGCATTAATATAATTACTATAAATGCAAGTCAATAAAAAACTAATAGTTAAAGTATATAGTGTATAAATAAAATTATTATAATTTAACATTCAAGAAAATAAAAGTTATATTAGACCAGAATTTTAATATTCGAATAAAACATGAATGATAAAACAAATAAAAACTTAGAATCTAATCATAAATTATTAGACGATTTCACTATCGCACATAAAACTTTCAAGTCACGGCTAATGCTAGGAACAGGTAAATATAAAAATTTAAAAGCAGCACAAGAAATTATCAGGATAAGCCAAGCTTCAATTATTACAGTGGCTATTCGAAGAACGCAATATGCAAAAAAACTGGGTAAAAGTAATCTAATTGACGGATTAGACTGGAAAAATTTATGGCTATTACCTAATACAGCAGGATGTGAAACAGCAGAAGAAGCAATCAGAATAGCCTCTTTAGGTAGAGAAATAAATAAGAGAATAGGACAAATAGATAACAATTTTATTAAATTAGAAGTTATTTCAGATTCCAAGTATTTATTACCAGATCCAATAGGAACATTGAAAGCAGCGGAATATTTAGTAAATAATAATTTTTCTGTTTTACCATACATTTATCCAGATCCTATTTTAGCAAAACAATTAGAAGATATAGGATGTCAAACCATTATGCCTCTAGGATCACCAATAGGTTCAGGTCAAGGAATACAAAACTTAGATAATATAAAAATAATTATTGAAAATGCCAAAATACCAATAATAATAGATGCAGGAATAGGTAAAGCAAGTGAAGCAAATCAAGCAATGGAAATAGGAGCATCTGCTGTTTTATTAAATACAGCTGTAGCAAAAGCCAGTCATCCACATCATATGGCAGAAGCAATGCGATTAGGTATTATATCTGGTAGAAAGTGTTATTTAGCAGGTATAATGACAAAGAAAAAACTTGCAGATCCAAGTTCTCCACAAAGCGGAGCACTTAAATTTATCTAAAAATAGATTAATGAGGCAAACAAAAAAATGGTTATTATAATAGATAATTATGATAGTTTTACACAAAATTTGGTACAATGTATCGGAAACTTAGGTTATAAAATAACTGTAGCAAGAAATGATGAAATATCAATAGAAGATATAAGAAAGATTCATCCAACACACATCATTTTATCTCCAGGACCAGGAAAACCAGAAAACTCAGGGATTTGCTTAGAAATAATTAAAACCTATTCTAATCAAATCCCTATTTTAGGTATTTGTTTAGGACATCAAGGAATTGGATATACTTATAAGGGAGAAATTGAACAAATGAACATACCTATGCATGGAAAAGTGAGCAAAATAATTCATAATCAACAAGACATATTTAAAGAATTGCCTAATTCATTTAAAGCGACTAGATATCATAGCTTAATAATAAGTAATTTTAAATTTCCTGATAATTTGGAAATAACTGCATGGACTTCAAGCGGATTAATTATGGGTTGCAGACATAAAACTTATAAACATTTAAGAGGGATTCAATTTCATCCAGAAAGCCTATGGACAGAAGAAGGACAATGTATTTTACAAAATTTTTTATTATCTTAAAATCTTGTCGAACAAATCATTATAAGTCTTAAAAGTAGATGAATAATAATTATAGGTATCATTTATCAATAAGATATCTTCCTCAAAGAATAAGATAGCTCTATTAGTAGAACCAAATAATTTTAGAAGCTCAGAACCTTGATGAACCCAAATCTGTGAATATGATAAGTAACTTAAAATAGTACTCAACATAAGCACAAAAAAGCCAAAATAGACTACTGAGATACCTGGATCAACCTTAATTTGTAAACCAGTACTAGAAATTATATTTTCAATGACAAAAGAGATATTATTAATATAAAACTCTTGGCCAAGATTAACTGTATCAAGAATTAATCCATCAGAATTACAGAGAATAACATTATTTCCTAAATTGAATAAAACAAAAAAGACTTGCTTATCGTTATCCAGCCAAATACTAGATAACCAACAACTTTTCTCATTAATACTAGTTTTAATAAACTTTTGTTGAAAAATTTTATTTGGACCAACCTGAATTCTTATGGCATTTACTTGCCAATCAGTCTGATATAAACTTATACCATGAAAGCGTAGAGGAGTATTAACAGAAATTAGCTTTGAAGAAATTGAATTTCTATTTTCATAGAATAAAGACATTCGTGAAAAAAACTGTTTTACTGAACCATCAGAACTATAATCAATATAAAAATTTTCAATATGGCCAAAAACATCAGCAGGCAAAGTACTATAAAAACCTGAATGTAAAATATTTTTAAAATGAAAAATTTCACCATCAGGAATCATCTCTTGTACAACAAAACTTGATAAGAAACTAAACATTGATCCAAATAATATGAAAATAATACCAAGATGAACAAAAATAGGAGCAATCCGACCATATAGACCTTTATAAGAATACAATGACTTACTTTGACAAAAAACAAAAAAATTTGAGCGAAGCAAAGAATAAATCATATTAATAAAAGAATAACTAAAGTTTAAATCAGTATTCATCAAATAACTTTTATTATTATTTTTTAATTCATTAGTAACAAATTTCCAACGCCTAGCATTCTTCAAACTAGGTAGTTGTGTAGAAAGCGTACAAGAAAATAAACTAGAAACAAATATTAGCAAAATACAAATAAACCACCAAGTTCGAAAAATATGATCTAAACCTAAAGTAATAATCCATTCCCAATTAAAGCTTAGAAAACTATAGCTTAACTTAGGATAATTATTTTGGTAGTATAAGGGATTTTGATCTTGTTCAATAATAGAACCTAAAACACAAAAGAAGGAAATTAGAAATAAAATAAATATAGATAGATTTAAATTTGCTAACTTCTTAAAAAAGCTCCAAAAGAAATTTTTCATATTACTTATAAAAGATATAGTTAAGTAGATAAACTTAAAATAATAAAAAGCATTTAACTAATTAAAATTAAAAACTAAATTAGCTTAAATTATTGTAGAACAGAGATACTATATAAATATTATTTTTAGAAATGAAAAGAAAGAAAAAACAAATAAAAAAGATCCACTCAAAGGAAAAAGTAAATCCCAAATAAATTTTATTCCATAAATATTTATTTTATTAATTCGTAAATTAAATATAGTCACTAACGGAATTAGAAAGCCGCATAAATAAGATAATAAATAAAAAGTAAAAATAAAAACATTATTAGTATTTTCTAACCAGGAAGTTACAAGTACTATAATAGAAGTATTACAAGGCAAAGAACTGAAACCAATAATTAAACCCATTGAATAACTTTTAAAAATTATATTTTGATTAGAAGAAACCATTAACTTTTTATTAACATAATTATAAATTTTTGAAAAATTCAAAATTTTCATTAAACTCAAGGAAGATAATATCAAGATTAAATAGGAAAGTAACGGCAATTTATAAAGAATAGAGTAAAAATTAACAAAATGACTGAAAAAGACTATTAAACAAGAGCTACTTAAAAAACCAAAAAAAAATAAACTTTTACTTAAGCCTTGATACTCATTAGAATTTAGATAAGATATTGATAAAGGCAAGAGAGAAATAAAACATGGAGTAAAAATAGTACTAAAACCAAGACTACAAAATATAAAAGATAAAAAAATATTTTGAGAACTAGTACCAATAAAAAGAGAATGGTATAGATAATGCTGTAAAGAATATAAGAACAAATAATACTGATCAGCAACATTATTCATAGGAGCAATACTAAACATAAAAATTTGGTAACCTAGTAAATCTAAAAATATATAGGAGAAATCCGAGATAAAAGTAAAGTATACATTTAATAATTTCATACTCCCCAGGAAGGATTTGAACCTACGACCAATCGGTTAACAGCCGATCGCTCTACCACTGAGCTACTGAGGAATGATTACGAGAATATATTAACACTTAGTAAATGGAAAACACAAGTTAGAAATTTTCATAAAATTACTTGTTTTTAGTCAAAAAAAGTAATATAATTTATTTCAAGATCTAATGTACAAACATATTGCGGACGTGGTGAAATTGGCAGACACGCTAGATTTAGGTTCTAGTGAGAATATCTCGTGAGAGTTCAAGTCTCTCCGTCCGCATCATTTAAATTTTTATTAAAGAATCAGTTAAATTAATCCTTAGACCACTTTTGTAAAGTAACTCGAATAGAACCATCGTGACCAATTCTTTCACTAATTTGATTAAAACCTCCAAGATTACTCTGACTTAAAATCATATTATATGCATACTGTTGAGAGACACGATCAATAAAATAATTTATATCAATATCTAAACTCCACAATTGTAAATCAACTACTATACTATACTCGCTACCATTCCACACAAAACTAAGTATGGGTTTTTTGTGACTATTTTTAAGTAAATCATAAATAACAAGATCTTTGGGATCTGTTTTAGACTTATTAGAGTTATAAGAACTAAAAATATTATATTCAAAACCTAGCTGACTAATAGTTTCAATTAAAATATCTAAATCACAAATATTTGTTCTTATTTTACTAAAGTGTGACATAGTAAATAAATAATAATAGGTTAAATTAATACATAAGTATATTATAGAAGAAAACTCTTTCTTCTTAAAAATAACGACTTATTTCTTAATAGATAAAAGGCTTAGTGGACTAAAAAAAGTTTTTTTTAAAACACTTTACATCTTATCTTGAATCTTGTAATAATATAATTAACAGGTAAGAATACTTGGGAAGTATCATCAATCAAACCTAAACAACAAAATATTTAATATGACTGCTACTTTAGAAAGACGCGAAAGCGCAAGCCTGTGGGAACGTTTTTGTACTTGGATTACTAGCACTGAAAACCGTCTTTACATCGGTTGGTTCGGTGTTGTAATGATTCCAACACTATTAACTGCTACATCTGTATTCATCATTGCATTCGTTGCTGCACCTCCTGTAGATATTGATGGTATTCGTGAACCAGTAGCTGGTTCTCTATTATATGGTAACAACATTATTTCTGGTGCTATCATACCAAGTTCTGCAGCTATCGGTATTCATTTTTATCCTATCTGGGAAGCTGCTTCTTTAGATGAATGGTTATATAATGGTGGCCCTTACCAACTAATCGTTCTACACTTCTTGACAGGTGTGTTATGCTACATTGGTCGTGAATGGGAATTAAGCTACCGTTTAGGTATGCGCCCATGGATCTCAGTTGCTTTCACAGCACCTGTAGCAGCAGCAGCAGCAGTTTTCCTTGTTTACCCAATTGGTCAAGGTAGCTTCTCTGATGGTATGCCTCTTGGTATCTCTGGTACATTTAACTTTATGCTTGTATTCCAAGCTGAGCATAACATCCTTATGCATCCTTTCCACCAATTAGGTGTTGCAGGTGTATTTGGAGGATCTTTATTCAGCGCTATGCACGGATCTCTAGTAACATCAAGTTTAATTCGTGAAACAACTGAGAACGAATCAGCAAACAATGGTTACAAGTTCGGTCAAGAAGAAGAAACTTATAACATCGTTGCAGCTCATGGTTACTTCGGTAGATTAATTTTCCAATATGCGAGTTTCAACAATTCTCGTGCATTGCATTTCTTCTTAGGTCTATGGCCAGTAGTAGCTATCTGGTTTACAGCAATGTCTGTAAGTACAATGGCTTTCAATTTGAATGGGTTTAACTTTAACCAATCAGTTGTTGATAGTCAAGGTCGTGTAATTAATACTTGGGCAGATATTCTAAACAGAGCTAATTTAGGTATGGAAGTTATGCATGAACGTAATGCACATAACTTCCCTCTAGATTTAGCATCACAAGAATCTTTACCATTAGCTTTAGTTGCACCATCTATTAACGGATAATTAGGCATTAAAACTATTCAAATAGTCAATTCATATTAATAAGATTAATTTAAAAAAGCTATAATAATTTAATTATTATAGCTTTTTTATTTCATGAATTAGGTACTAAGTAAACGAATAAAATTTACAACATATCAATAGATTAGTAAGATTACGAGAACAAGATGTATAGATTTCCATAGTTTCTACATTTAGTAAATTGAGAATAAAAAATTAAAGGAATAATATAATTGGCTTTAGGAGATAAGAAGCGAACTGTATAAAGGGAATCCATAAAGTTAAAATATTTACTGTAAATAAATTTATCAAAAATAAAAAATTTATTTTCTAAAATCGTATTATTATAGAACATTTTGCTGAAAAATAGGGAGCGAATGTTCTTGTTTACTAAATGACAATTTTTCAAGTGTTTGCTAGAACTATTAAAGAATAACTTAGAGTATAAATTATTAGTCAAATAAAGACTAAAAGACTGAAACTCACATAGACTAAAATAACTAAATATTTCTCGCAAGCTCTGACTTCTACGCCGACGAGTTAATTCAAGGAGTCCAAGTTCAGATAATTGAACTATTTGAGGTTTACAATCATCATATTTTAATAAAAGATTAAAATGTTCTAGTAACTGAAGTTGATCTCTTTGCGAGTGCATATCAATAAAATCAATTATAATAACACCATTAATATTTCTAACTCTTAGCTGATAAGAAATTTCAATGGCTGCATAAAAATTAATTCTTAGAATTGTCTCTTTAGAATTATCAGGTCTATTAAAAGAACCCGAATTTACATCAATAATAGTTAAAGCTTCATAACTTTCTATAAAAAGATAGCCTCCATAGAGCAATTTGACTTTAGGTATGAGAGATTTTTTGATCGCTTGCTTAATATAAAATTTATCTAAAATACATGATTCTTTACTATACAGCTGTATCTTAGTTTGAATAAGAGGGGAAATACATGACCACCTCTTAAGGTAATAATAAACCAACTTTATACCAATGTCAGAATCAATAATAATTTTCTTGATGCCTTTATCATAGAAATCACGTAAAATTCTTTTTACTAAATCCTCATCTTTATAGACTACACATGGCGAAGACATTATCACAGTCATCTTTTGAATAAAAAACCATTGCTTAAGTAAAAGATCTAAATCTTGCAATATTACAGATTCAGACATTCCTTGAGCAGACGATTTTAACAATAAACCCATTAATTTGGGCTTTATTAGAACAGCTAAAGAATATAGATGTATACGCTCATTATTATCATAGACTTTATTAGAAATCAAAATGATATTACAAAAAGGCATAAGAACCACATATCTACCGTGCAAATGGACATTAGAAGTTAGACGTGGGCCTTTATTTAAAGTTGGTTCTTTAACAACTTGAACAAGTATTAGTTGGTTAATGGATAATACATCATTAATACGGGAAAACCTTTGATTTTTATTTAAAGTTTTTGCGTCACTCATATGTATAAATCCACTTTTACCTTGATCACCTAGCTTAATAAAAGCTGCATTAATACTTGAAAAAATTTTTTGTACAAGACCAATGTAGATATCATTGACTTGATAATTGTTATTGATTACAACGATCTCTTGAACCTTGTTGCCTTGTAAAATTGCAGCAACACTATTGAAATAAGAAATTATAATTTTTTTGACCATTCATCAAATCATAAAAATTCATGTAAATGAATTTATTTTTAATTAAATAATATTATAGGAAAATTAAAATAGATAAATTAACAAAAAATCTAAATAGGATAGACACTTACTTTACGATTTTTGTTTTTATTTATTTCAAATTTAACTACACCTGTAATCAGAGAAAAGAGAGTATAATCATTTCCTTGATTAACATTGTTCCCAGGCTTAAAGGTACTACCTCTTTGACGTATAATTATACTACCTGGTTTTACTATTTCGCCTCCATACTTTTTGACTCCTAGTCTTTTTGACTTTGAATCACGACCATTTTTAGTACTACCACTACCTTTCTTATGTGCCATATAATGTTATTTTTTCTAGAAGTTTATAATAAATTAGCTATAAAACAATATCTTCAACTAATACTCTGGTCAATTTTTGACGATGACCTTTTTTTGAACGAGAATTTTTTTTGGGCTTTATTTTAAAAATGGTCAATTTTCTACCGCGAATATGTCTTAAAACTTTTGCTTTAATAGAAACATTATTTAAGCACGGCATGCCTATCTTAAAGTTATTTGAGTCAGAAAAGAATAAAACTCTTTTAAAATTAATCATATCACCAGGATTTGCACAGATGTAATTAACATCATAAAATTTTCCTGGCTCAATAATTATTTGATTACCACCTATATCGATAATTGCGTAAACCATAAGTAATTGAAAATATATAAGTTTTTTTTTATAAATAAGGAACAATTTAATTAATTAACTATTATATAAAATTATTACAATAGAAGAAAAGTTTTACTAAAGTAATATAATTCTGCTATGTAGAGTATTCTCAAAAATTTTTCTTTTATAAAAGCATGATAGAAAAATACAAATTTGATAGCCTAACATACTTATAGAAGTAAGCTTATAACCATCAAAAATAAAACCATCAGGGCATAAAAAACTATTACCTTTCTTTAATTTGCCATATAATGGTCCAGGCAACAAATGATTATTTCTTGCTTTATTCAAAAAGAAAGTCCCATACTGTTCAGACTGTATAATAATAAATTCATATTGATGACAATTATTAAAAGCGTATATTTTACAACCATACTGATTAATAATTAAACCAGTTTTAAGTGAATGAACATAAATAATATAACTAAAGTTAGTTCTAGAATATTTTTTACCTAAATCTAAATAATATTTTAAATCAACAGGGGCATAAATATGAAGAGATTTAATTCTTCCTGTTAAATTTAATGTAGAGAGTAAACCTAACAAACCAGAAATATTATGAATATGTAAATTAGGAATTATAATTTTAGATAAATTGTTAATTTTAAAATTTTGATCAAAAAGATTAAACTGACAACCCTCTGTACAATTAAATAACCAAATATCTCTTACAGCTGATAATTTCATAATAAAACTTATATTATTTTGCTTTAGAATATAAGTATTAATATCTAAATAGCGAAACATCATAACAAAATACTATAGTTTAATTAAATTAAATAAGATGAACGAGAGTGTTTTTAACATTTATTATTCATAATCTTGAATAGACTTATTATAAATAAAACTAGTGGATTTGCCGCTTAATAAAGATTTAGCTAATGATAAGGATTTTTGACTCGATAATATAGCTTTATTTCTCCATTGAGCTTTACGTGATTTTGATTTTGAAGTTTTCTTCTTAGGAACAGCCATATAAGATATACTTGTCTTACTAATAAAATAAAAATACAATCAATAAGTAGAAAAACTTTATACAACTAAAATTATCTACTTTACTAATAAATAAAAAATCTATACTTTAATTATACTACATACTACGAAATTGCTGAATAGCAACTCTTCCAATATTATATAAGGCCCAAGAACCTGCTGCTATTACAGGCATAAATACAATTAATAATCTGATGTCCATAGCTACTAACTCCTTAAACATTTAATAAGTTTAATTTTTTAATAAAAGAATAATTCCTTTGTCTATATTATAAATACTATATTTAAATCATAATTAATATATAGAAAAAATAAAAAATTTAGTATAAATTGAAGGAAAGTAAATAAAAGATTAAATTACAACACAAAATTTAACATAATATACCATGAGAGATTTGCCCTTTACGTTGGATCAATTAAGAATTCTAAAAGCGATTATTAAAGAAGGTAGTTTTAAAAAAGCGGCTGACAGTTTATATGTATCACAACCAGCAGTTAGTTTACAAATACAAAATTTAGAGAAGCAACTAAATATACCATTATTTGAAAGAACTAGTAAAAGAGCAACTCTAACAGAAGCAGGTAGTTTACTTCTTAGGTATGGTGGAAGAATTTTAGCTCTATGTGAAGAAACTTGTAGAGCATTAGAGGATATACAAAATCTCCAAGGAGGATCATTGGTAATAGGCGCAAGTCAAACTACAGGAACATACTTAATGCCAAGACTAATCGGTCTATTTAGACAAAGATATCCACAGGTTAATGTACAATTACAAGTGCATTCTACTCGCTTAATATCATGGAGTGTAGCTAATGGACAAGTTGATTTAGCAGTTATAGGTGGAGAGGTACCTAACGAATTAAAAGATATTTTACAAATAACATCCTATGCAGAAGACGAGCTTGCACTAATTTTACCAACATCACACACTTTTTCAAAAGTTGCAAATATACAGAAAGAAGATTTGTATAGATTACGTTTCATAGCCCTAGATACACAATCAACAATAAGAAAAGTAATAGATAAAATCTTATATCAACATGATATAGATAGTAGTAGATTTAAAATTGAGATGGAATTAAATTCTATTGAAGCTATTAAAAATGCTGTCCAATCGGGATTAGGAGCAGCATTTGTCTCAGTTTCAGCAATAGCTAAAGAACTTGAATTGGGAATAATACATTGGGCAAAAATAAAAAATGTTACCATAAAAAGGATGTTATCTATAATTGTTCATCCAAATCGTTATAAATCTAAAGCAGCAGAAACATTTAGCAGAGAAATACTAACATTATTTGTAACACCAAACCAAAATCAAACTTTCTTTGATTAAAAACAATTTGTTACTAATTAGGAAGAAAAATTGATTTAGATTGAAAACTACCAGTAGAAACAAAGCCTACTCTAAGCTTCAGCCATTGTATAAACTTTTTATCACAAGAAATAATAGCTGCAAGTGAATTTGACATGTTCAAATATTGATGATTATTACCTAAGACACTAATAAAATCTGGATTTAAGACAAACCAAAAGTCAATATCCTTATTAGAACTTTTATAATACTGAGTTCTTTCACGCAATATTTCTTCTATTGGTTCTTGATCAAAGAAAAAAGTCTGACTAGCAACAGCAAAATAATAATTGTACATTGCAATATCTTAAGAATAATTAAATTAAAGAGATAAACTATTTATAAAATTTATTTTAATATAAAACTAAAATAATAAAAAAGTTTTTTTAAGTTGATATAGTAGATTGATTAAACTATACAATAATTTAGAAATAGAACATAAAATATGATAAGATATTGGCCTAATCAACGAAGTATTAGTCTAAATAATGCTATCGTAGATATATTTTTTAGCATAGAAAGAAAAATAACATCAAATTTACAAAATAGAAGCAAGCAATATTTATATATTGACATATTAAATAATCTAACTAGATATGAACTATTTACAATTATATTAAATGAATTTAAACAATTAGTTTTAGACCTAGTTGAACTAAATTTAAATAAAAATAATTTGAAGAAATTAAACCAAAAAATTTGGCTAATTTTTATAGATAGAGTAATAAAAAAATTTTCATTTAGACTTGAATATAAACCAATTTTATATACAATTTCATTGAGAAAGGAATATAGTGAACTAATAGAATATTTATTAATTTATTTAACACTTGGATCATCGCAAATAGATAATAACATATTCTTATTTGAAACAATATATACACCATATTACCATGTTCAAATACTATTCGAAAATTTTATTATAAAAATCAGTAATATAACTGTTAAAAATTTAATATATCAATTAAAAGATTCAACAAAAATCAATCAATTTTTAAAAACTAAAAAAGTTTGTGATAGATTATATTCATCTAATAGATCTATTATACTATTTTTAAATAATTTAAAATGGCAAAATTTTATATATTCATATGTACAGGAAACAAGATCTTTATATAATGAGCGTAAAAAAATATTTTTAGTTAGTTCAAATGGAATTATAATAAAATATATTTATTTTTCACAACTAAATAAACTCAATAAAATAAATAATTTTAAAACTTTTTTTCTTTTTTGGTTAGAGGTCAAAGATTTAATAATACCAAAAACAGAAAAGATATTAATACAGTTAGGTAAATACTTTATATACTTTTCAATTAACTTATTTAGTAATATAATTCTCCTATTCATTAGAATTACAATTTTTTATTTAAAGAATTAAACATTTATAGAGAAAAATCAATCTAAAACTTTATATAATGAAAATAACATTGATATTGATATAATTCAAAAATATTTTTTTATGAAACAAGAACAATATAATCCAGTATACATAAATAAGCAAATAAATATAATCATTGATAAAAATTATGAAATAATATCTTCAGATACAGAAAAAATAATAAATACAATATTTAATAAAGGTGAAAAAGAACAAGGAATTTTATTAGAATCAATAATTCAGAGAATTATAATGAAGAAAAAGAATCCAGATATAATAGATGGACTAATTTATCAAAAGTTAATAGAAACAGATAAGCAAGCTATCAAAGAAAAAGTATTAAAATTTTTCCCAAATGGAATATTAACATTAAAATTACCTCTCACTATAAACTATCAACCACTACAAGAATTATTGATGAGCAAAAAATTTCAAGAAGCTGATAAATTAACACAAATATATCTATGTAAGTTAGTAGAAATAAAAACTAAACATAAAAAAGAATGGTTGTACTTTACAGATATACAATTTTTACCGATAGAAGATATATCAATAATTGATTACTTATGGAAAATTTATTCAAAAGGTAAATTTGGTTTTTCTACACAAAAGAAGATTTGGATCAATAATAATAAGAAATGGGATAAATTATGGGAAAGAATTAATTGGATTAACAATGAGAATGGAGCAATGAGAAGATACCCACAAGAGTTCACATGGAATCTAGAGGCACCCGAAGGGCACTTGCCTCTATTTAATCAACTAAGAGGAACACAAACTCTATCATACTTATTTAATAGTATAAAATGATAATTCAAAAAAATTATCTCGTATTTTTTAATTGAACAATATCAATAAGTCTAATAAATTTTTGAAATAAATGTTCAGCATCATGAGGTCCAGGACTAGCTTCAGGATGATACTGAACGGAAAAGAAAGGACAATTATTATGAATAAGACTAGATACTGTGAGATCATTTAAATTAAGCTGCTGTACTGAAAGTGTCGGCAATAATTGATTATCTAATAAAGAATCATAATCTACAGCAAATCCGTGATTTTGACTTGTAATTTGAGAGCAATTATTATCACCGGAAGGATGATTTAAGCCTCTATGACCAAATTTTAATTTAAAAGTTTTTGCACCAAACGCAAGACTTAAAACTTGATGTCCCATACAGATGCCAAAAATAGGAATATTAGCAAATTCAACCATTTTTTTGACTGTACAGATAGAAGACACTATTGACAAGGGATTACCTGGACCATTTGAAAGTAATATACCATCTGGCTTGTATTTTAAAATTTTTTGATAATTAAAAGTAGCAGGAACAATATAAATCTGACAACCTAAAGATAATAATTTTCTTAAAATATTGAACTTTAGTCCAAAATCAATAACCAGAATTTTATATGTTTTTAATACCTTTGTATTATTAGGATTATTAAAATGAGTAAAAAATTCATTGTTAACATTTTTAAATAATTTTTGATTAAGACGATATGTTGATTTACTAGTTAATTTTCTTACTAAGTCTAATTGATCTGGACTATTGAAACTAAAATTAATTAGATTTATATTAGCAATAGAATTAGAAATAATTGCATTCATAACACCAAATACTCTTAAATGTTTTGTTAAAGATCTAGTATCTAAACCAAAAATATGAGGTATACGTTTTAGAATAATATAGTCTTTTAAAGAAATTTCAGAGCGCCAATTACTTGAGAGAGAAGAAATGTTTTTAGCAATTAATGCTCTTACATGTATAAAATTAGATTCATTATCTAATCTATTAAGTCCCGTATTACCTATTTCAGGATAAGTAAAAACAACCATTTGACCGGAATAACTAGGATCAGACAGAATCTCTTGGTAACCAGTCATCCCAGTATTAAAAACTATTTCACCAGATTGAAGAGATAATTGAAAAAAAGACCATCCTTTATAATAAGTACCATCTTGTAGATGTAAAAGCGCTGGGTATAAAATATTTGACATTAAAATAAAAAAATTTTCAGTAAGTTATATATTTAATTGATATAAATAGTGAATAAAATAGACGAGTAAAAAATTAGTATATAACTTTTTACTCGCAATAAATATTAAAATTACCAACTATTTTGTTTAGCTTGGTCTAGAACAAAATGAGCAATATTTGAAATCTCTTCTTCAGAAAAGCGATCCCCAAAAGCAGGCATACCAGCAGCATTTTGACCATTAGTTACCTGACTAATGATAGCATCAATAGTAGCTTTTCCATATTTTTCCAGAGCATCTAGCTTTAGAGTTTTCTCTGCATTTATAACATTATTACCACCAGCATGACAAGCATTACAATTTTGGGAAAAAAGTTGTTGACCTTCATCCAAATCAACTGCAAAATCTTGTGCAAAAACAATTTGGAAATTAACTAATAAAACAGCAAAAAAACTAAAAATCAGAGAAAATAAAAATTTCATGACAAGCATCCTACTATAATTAAATTTAATAAATAGATTTACATTTTTTATAAAACTATTATACATTTTAATTATATCTTTTTTTTGATATATATTAATGCATTAAAGGAAAAAACTAATAATAAATTTTTCCACCTCCCCACTTTTCCTGAACAACTCTTGGCTGTATTAGTATATAACCAGCCATAGATAACAAATCTTCATCTGTCAAATTACGCATCTTAGGAAAAATTTCTGCACTTTTAATACTAGGGTGTAATTCAGCTATAGAATTTTTGCCATCATAGCTCATGGGATCTTTCATGTAATCAATTAAATTTGCAATATTATCTCTAGCAGGAGTAGCTAAACTTAGAGACTCTAACTCTAAACCAATATTAGGATCAGTTTTAGTAATACCACCATTGTGACATTGAGCACAAGAATTATTGAATAAACGCTTGCCTCTTTTTACCTGTTCTGGAGTTAAAGTAATCGTTTTACTCGAACTATCCAATGTAACCGTTCTAGTAGCCTCATCTAGTTCTATTGCATTTGTTGATACAATAAAAGCATTAGAGAATAAGGTCAGTGCTATCAAGCACAATAATAAGTGAATCTTTTTTTTAATCATAATTAACTCATTTAACATAAAATAATAAAAATTTCGTACTATTAATTCAATCTATAATTTAAAATCAAATTAGCAACTTTAACTATACCGTAAAAATTCAAACGTTTCAGTAACACTTAATAAAATAACTAAATGTATTTAAGCCTTCTGAATCTTAATATAATATATATATATATTACAATATAGAACAAAAAATATACTTTAAAATTAATGAAAAGAATTAAAATATAATGATAAAAGTTTATGTAACTGCGAACGCAATTCAGTTCTAGGTACAATGATATCTATAAAGCCATGGTTAAATAGATATTCTGATGTTTGAAAATTATCAGGAAGATCCTCTTTAATAGTTTGTTCAATTACTCTTCTACCAGCAAAAGCTATTAGAGCTCGAGGTTCTGCTATGATAATATCTCCTAACATAGCAAAACTAGCTGTAACACCACCAGTTGTTGGTGAAGTAAGTATAGTAAAATAAGGAAGGGATGCTTCACTGTGCTTATAAAGAGCAGAAGAGACCTTGGCCATTTGCATTAAACTCAACATACCTTCTTGCATCCTTGCACCACCAGAAGCACATAAAATAATTAGAGGTAATCGTAAAGAAGTAGATTTCTCAATTAATCTAGTTAATTTTTCACCAACAACAGACCCCATGCTACCACCCATAAATCTAAAATCCATGATACCACAAGCAACTGATATATTTTCAATAGACGCTATACCAGTTTGAACTGCATCTGATAAACCAGTTTTTAATTTCATATCAATTAATCTCTTAGCATATAATTTTCTATCCGAAAATCCTAAAGGATCTGTAGAAGATAGGTTATTATCAATAGAATTCCAACTATCAGGATCAAAAATATACTTGATTCTATCTTGACTTGATGTAGGAAAGTGATGATTACACGCGGGACAAACTTTACAATTAGATTCTAAAATTTTATGATACATCAAAAGGTTACATTGATTGCATTTTACCCATAAACTTTGAGGTGACTTTAAACTATCTTTTTTTATTTTCTTATCAGGTAGTAAATTTCTTTTTTGAGCTAACCATTTAAATAAAGACATAATATAATCGATACAAATTCTATTTAGATTAATGAATATATAAAATAATAATAATAAACAACAAATTAAACAAAAGATTTGATAGCGAATTAAATTTATCTAATTTGCTATCAAATCTTTTATCCTTTATTTTTCAAGAATAAAATGAAATAACTAATCACGTAAAGTTTTATCTTTTTGACTGACAAAAAGGAGAGCTAAACTTATCGGTGTAATAACAATTAAAGCACCCAACAATAAACTATTTAAAAAACCAGACAAAGATGCAGTCATAATAAGTATCCTACTATAATGAAAAATTAATTCTAAACTTACAGAAATTGCAATAAGTTAATAATTACAATTATAATTATATTTTAGTATATTTAAGTATCTTATATTTATTTTAATATAGCAGATTCCCATCTTATTATTATAGTACCCCATGTTAAACCAGCTCCAAAACCAGCTACAGCAATAATATCATTATTAGATATTTTATTTTCCTCAATTGCTTCATCTAATGCTAAAGGAATGGAAGCTGCTGAAGTATTACCATATTTACTAAGATTAGTTATAATTTTACTACTACTAATACAGAGCTTATCTGCAACAGCATTTAAAATTCGTTCATTAGCTTGATGCAAAAGTAACCAATCTACATCATCAATCGACATTTTTAAGGAATTTAGGCATTTTAGAATACTTAAAGGCACTTGAGAAACAGCAAATTTGTAGACTTCTCTTCCGTTCATAGAAATATATTTAAAAGAACCCTGATGTAAATTTAAAAGAGGATGAGGAATAATTTCTTCTTGATATGCAATAGATAAGTTATCTGAATAATTTCCATCGGTATTTAGCTGAAAATTTAAAATAGCATTATCTTCAATTGGACATGATTGTAATATGGCTGCACCAGCAGCATCTCCAAAAAGAATACAAGTACTACGATCAGACCAATCTATCCATTTAGATAAAACGTCTGCTCCAATAACCAACACATTGCGATAACTACCACTACGTAAAAATTGAGATGCAGTTACTAAACCTAATACAAAACCAGAACATGCTGCTGTTAAGTCAAAAGCAACTGCATTAAGTGCACCTATTTTGGCCTGTACTTGACTAGCACTGCCAAAAAGGTCATTAGGACTTGAAGTTGCAAGAATAATTAAATCTAGATTAGAAGGATCCATGGAAATTTTATCTAAAGCTTTATTAGCTGCTAAGATAGCTAAATCTATTACAGATTGATTTAATCCTGTTAATAATCTTCTTTCTTTAATACCAGTACGTGTAGATATCCACTCATCAGAGGTTTGAACAATTTCACTTATTTGATCATTACTCAAACTAGTGGAAGGAATAGCGGAGCCTGTAGCAAGAATTTTTGATCCTTGAATCATGAATGATTTCATATCAATTTTACAATAGACTTGAATTAAAAAGTTAATACTTGAAATAAATACTAGATTTTGATTTTACTTTAAATAAAATTTTATAAATAGATGAAATAGTAAAAACCCGAAAAGCACCTAAATAATACAAGTTAATTGCTGCTACTTTTCAGTCCTGACAAACTTCACTGATCATTTATGTATCATTTCGAGCTTAGAAATATTATAACATTACGAATGAGATGAAGCAACTTAGTATGACAATTAATTACATGGACATACCATGTATAATAAAATCAAAATAAGGAATAGCAAAATAAGATTGCTCATCAGATAAAAATTCTAATGAAGCATTTTTTAAGCATTCTACAGAATCTATCATGCCTATTATTGGGACTCCCAATGAATTATACATTTCTTTTACACCAATGACACCAACTTGCTCAATAGATTCTTTTTCACCAGCTAAAATACCATATGTAACTAATCTTAAATACCAGCCATAATCACGTAAGCAAAGAGATCGTTTACGAGCACCCTCAGCATTACCTCCAGGAGCAATGTATTCTGGATGAATCTGAAAGATTGCTTTACTAGCCAATTTGATTATATCTTGCTGTTTATCTCGTAATATACAAACAATATCAATACGCTCTTCACTAGTTGTAAAATAGGACTGTAAACTCTCTAATTCACCTATACTAGGATACCTCAACTCGTTATCGGCATTAAGAATTACTTTAGTTACTACGCTCATAATTATTGATAGATAAAATAAAATATATAATGTAACTCTTATAGTAACAAAAAGATGGCATTAAATAATTAGAACTATATACTAATAGTATATAGTTCTAATAAGAAATAAATTAATTATAAAATAGCCTCTTCATATTCTTTTCTATTAAATACAACAATTAAAAAGAAAATGATAGAATATCTGGGAAGAAGCGATTGATTTCTATAATAAAACCAGCTGTAAAGGTTATCCAGATTGCACCAACTACTGGCACTGTAGACAAGTATTTCATAAAATTATTATTCATAATCGTATCCTTATTTTAATCAGAAAATTTAATAAAGTAATTAACGGGGAGAAATAGTAATATCATCATTAGAAGCTAATAATCGTCCACTAGTAAATTCTTGTAAAGCAGCTAAAGGCCAAGTAAAACCAGATAAAGAAAATTTCATAGCTAAAGGAACATCAATAATAATTTCTTTTTCTGTAGGTTTACTTGATGATGATACAGCTTGTAAATAGCCTCTACCAACCCATCCAATCCAACCTGTTATATAAATAAATAATAAACCTGGTAGCATAAATTCACCGGCATGATTCCATCGACCATCTGCAATTAAGTGAGGTAGACCATCAGAACCGCATAAAATACCAGAACTGCCATATTTATCAAATCTACCTTGAGTTTGCTTGATTTGAGCTTGAAGAGCTAAAGCAGGAGGTGTAGAAGGTTCATACTTTGACAAACGAATTTCTAATCTTTTAATAGTATTTTTTAATCTTTTATTAAAAGCAGAAGACTCTTTACATGGCACTAAGCCAGAAATATCAGCATAAGCTAATTGAGAACTTGAAACAAAAATTAAACCAGTCAATAATACGAAAGCTATTCTTTTCACAATAATTTTCCTTAAATATAAAACTAATGTTAATAACGAAAGGTTACAAGAGATCTAACATAAAAAATAAGTTATAATAACTAATGATAATATAGATACAAAATTTATGCGAAAAAAGTAACATTTTTTGAACATAGGACAAAAATCACAAGATTAATCAAATAAAGACAATCACAATTATGACATTTTGGAATTTTTTCTTTAATTCTAAAACACGAATTAGATCAAATGAAGAAAATTTAAATAATAAGAGTAGTGTATTTATCATCAACTTAAATAAAAATACAACAAAACTCAACATATATTTTAGTACAAATAATAATATTGACTTATACGAGTTAGAAAAATTATGTGATGCAGTAGGATGGGTACGTAGACCATTAAAAAAAGTTAAATTAGCTCTTAAAAACAGCTTTCTGATAGTATCATTGTTTTACTATAATGATGATAAAAAAAAATTAATTGGATTTGCAAGAGTAACCTCAGATGGCTCATTTAATGCAACAATTTGGGATGTAGCAATTCATCCTAATTTTCAAGGTAAAGGTCTAGGAAAAGCATTAATGAGTGAAGTAATTAAACAACTAAGAAATTATGATATTAGTACTATAACACTATTCGCAGATCCAGAAGTTATTAAATTTTATCGACATATAGGTTTTATGATAGATCCAGATGGAGTAAAAGGAATGTTTTGGTATCCACTCTAAAAGTTATGAGATATCCCAATAATTTCATCTTATTAACTTTATTTATATAAAGTAGATAAATTAATATATTAATAAGAATATATTATTTAGGCAATTAGAAAAAATTAATTGAATAAAATATTAGCTAGACAGATATGTAATTATCTTATATAATTGTCATATGATACACGGGATATAGCGCAGCTTGGTAGCGCGCCTGCTTTGGGAGCAGGATGTCGCAGGTTCAAATCCTGCTATCCCGATAATATTTATAATTACAATTTAAAGCTAACTTTGTTAAGAATGAAGAATTACATAACTTGGATCAATCAATTTGATCTTATAATGTAATTTTTTCAATTTTTCTTTACTTCCTAGTTGATTATATACATCAATTAAGCGCAACAGTATAGGAATATTAGATGGAGAAAAGGATAAAGCTTTAAGATAATAATACTCAGCAATATCTAAAAAAGAATTTTTTTGGTAACAATACGCTAAAGAACTATAGATTTGATCATTATTCATTAAGCTAAATTCTAATAATAGTTCAGATATAGAAATACATAAAAACCAATCATCCCGATTAATATAAAGATCTAGAAGTTCTGTGTAAAGGGTTTGATCTAAAGAAGACTTTTCCTTCACTAATTTAGAGCATAACTTTAACTGTAAGTAAGTTTGAACAAAAGAATATAACTGGCCTGTAAGAAAAAAAGACACAGGCAATAAAAAACATAAAGCGAAACATACGTACAAGCGAAATAAAAAGATATTACTATTCATAAAAAATAGATATAATAAATAATGTACAAATTCAAATAAATAAATATATAATAAATAAGAAGTTTGCAGATAAATATAATAATTATATATTATAAAAAAATATGAAAACAGGAACTAGACTTAAAAAAGTCAAAAAAAGTGGGTTTCGAGTACGTATGAAGAGTAAGGGTGGTCAAAAAACTATTAAGAATAAACGAAGAAAGAAGAGAAAATTAATTAACGTATCTTAACAGAGTTATCTCTATCTAAAAAGATAGAGTAAAAAAATAAAATTTTAAATAAATATATTATGCATTTTGAAAAAGAGATCAAAAAAATACTATCATCAAATAATTTCTTAGTATATATTTTAACGACAGAAGAAGAACGACTAGAATATATACTAAAAAATATCAGCAATAAATTGTTTTCAGAAAAAATACATGTTTGGAACTTTATAGATGGATATACAGAAAATCCTAATCAGCTACAATCGAGTAAACAGAATCCATTAGAAGCACTAGAGATTATTACAAAATATGATAGAACAAATACTAAAGTTTTTTTTTTAAAAGATTTTCATCTTTTTATAAATGACCTCAGTGTGAATAGAAAACTAAAAAATCTATATAAATGGCTAATAAAACACAATAAATATGTAGTATTTAGTGGAACAGAAGAAAAAATACCAAATACATTGAAAGAATATATAACTTCTATAAAACTACCATTACCAAATAAAAAAGAAATAAAAATAGAGATAGCAAGATTTATTAACAATGCTGATGGTGAAACTAATAATTTACAAAATTCTTTATCTATTGCATATACAGGATTTTCTTTGAACAAGATACGTCAATCTATTTCGAAGCTGATAATAAATAATATTTCAAAAACAAGAATAATAAACGAAATTTTAAAAGACAAAAAAGAAATTATTCAACAAACAGAAACATTAGAATTCTATACCGAAAGAGAACAAGAATTAGATGTAGGAGGACTGAAAAACTTAAAATATTGGTTAAAAACTAGGCAAGCAATATTTACGGAGAATGCAGAAACATACGGAATAAAAGCACCCAAAGGATTACTTTTAGTAGGTGTGCAAGGAACTGGAAAATCATTAAGTGCAAAAGCTATATCAACACAGTGGAAATTACCATTACTAAAATTAGAAATTAGTAATATTTTTGGAGGCATATTAGGAGAGTCAGAAAATAAAATACGAAAAATGACAGAAATTTGCGAACAGATTTCTCCGTGTATACTCTGGATAGATGAAATAGACAAAATTTTTACAACATACACAACTAATAATGATAGTGGAACAACACAAAGAGTCACAAGTATATTTCTAACATGGCTATCAGAAAAGAAAGAAAATGTATTCGTTGTTGCAACGGCTAATACTATTAATAACTTGCCTATAGAAATATTAAGAAAAGGAAGATTTGATGAAATATTTTTTGTAGATCTACCGAACTTTAATGAAAGAATAAAGATTTTTAAAATACACTTAAAAAAGATACGACCTCTTACTTGGAATAAATATAATACATACTACTTAAGTAAAATTAGTAGAAAATTTTCTGGCGCTGAAATAGAACAATCAATTATCAATGCAATGTATCTTGCTTTTTATGAAGGTAGAGAATTTACCACTGAAGATATAGTTAAATCTATCCAGAATATCATTCCACTAGCTATAACAGAACATGAAAGAATATCGAAGTTAAGAAGGTGGGGTTATTCAGGAAAAATTAAATTAGCATAGGAACAAAAAAACAAGTTGCCTTGATATTGAACTACTTTCCCGGAGAGTGTCCTCTCAAGTATCATCGTCGCTGCAGAGTTTAACTACCAAGTTCGGAATGGTTTGGAGTGGATCCACTGCGCTATTAATATCAAGACATAAATTATAATACTTAATTCGATAATAAGTATTAAATTATTTTATCAAGCTTTCGATCTATTAGTACGTCTCAGCTGAATATATTACTATACTTACACTTAACGCCTATCAAACGGTTGATCTTACCGTGATCTTATTAAGAGTACTCATCTTAAGGTAGGCTTCCCACTTAGATGCTTTCAGCGGTTATCCAATCCATACTTGGCTACCCAGCGTTTACTGTTGGCACAATAACTGGTACACCAGCGGTATGTTTCTCCCGGTCCTCTCGTACTAAGGAGAAATCCTTTCAATACTCTAACGCCTGCACCGGATATGGACCGAACTGTCTCACGACGTTCTGAACCCAGCTCGCGTACCGCTTTCATGGGCGAACAGCCCAACCCTTGGGACGTGCTACCGCCCCAGGATGCGATGAGCCGACATCGAGGTGCCAAACCTCCCCGTCGATGTGAACTCTTGGGGGAGATCAGCCTGTTATCCCTAGAGTAACTTTTATCCGTTGAGCGACAGCCTTTCCACTCAGAACTGTCGGATCACTAAGGCCGACTTTCGTCTCTGCTCGACTTGTAGGTCTCGCAGTCAAGCTCCCTTATGCCTTTACACTCTACGACTGATTTCCGACCAGTCTGAGGGAACCTTTGCACGCCTCCGTTACCTTTTAGGAGGCGACCGCCCCAGTCAAACTGCCCACCTGAAAATGTCTCTTGGCCGGTTAACGGCATCAAGATTAGAATCCTAGTTTAATTAGAGTGGTATCTCACTGTTGGCTCCTTTACACCCTCAAGTGCAATATTTTAGCCTCCCACCTATGCTGCGCAAAATAAACCCGAATTCAATTCCAAGCTACAGTAAAGCTTCATAGGGTCTTTCTGTCCAGGTGCAGGTAGTCCGCATCTTCACAGACAATTCTATTTCGCCGAGTCTCTCTCCGAGACAGTGCCCAAATCGTTACGCCTTTCGTGCGGGTCGGAACTTACCCGACAAGGAATTTCGCTACCTTAGGACCGTTATAGTTACGGCCGCCGTTCACCGGGGCTTCAGTTATTAGCTTCGTATATTACTAACCAACTTCTTTAACCTTCCGGCACTGGGCAGGCGTCAGCCCCCATACATTGTCTTACGACTTCGCGGAGACCTGTGTTTTTGGTAAACAGTCGCTTGGGCCTATTTATTGCAACCCTACAAGGGTACCCCTTCTTCCGAAGTTACGGGGCTATTTTGCCGAGTTCCTTAGAGAGAGTTATCTCGCGCCCCTTAGTATACTCTACTTACCTACCTGTGTCGGTTTAAGGTACAGGTGTTTATTATTTAAGATATGATAAGATTTTCTTGGAAGTATGACATCAATCACTTTAATACCGTAGTATCTTGTATTCACTGTTCAGCTCAGAATGTTTTCTCCATTCGTCTTAACCTCACTAGTTTAAACCGGTAACCAACATCCGGATGATTTAGCCTTCTCCGTCCCTTAATATCAATAATAAACAGTACAGGAATATTAACCTGTTATCCATCGACTACGTTTTTCAACCTCGCCTTAGGTCCTGACTCACCCTTCGCGGACGAACCTTCCAAAGGAAACCTTAGGTTTTCGGGGCATTGGATTCTCACCAATGTTTTCGCTACTCAAGCCGACATTCTCACTTCTGATTCGTCCACACCCACTTTCGTTAGTGCTTCAAACTACAACAGAACGCTCCCCTACCGATGTAAAACATCCCACATCTTCGGCAAATTACTTAGTCCCGTTCATTTTCGGCGCAAGATCACTAGACCAGTGAGCTATTACGCACTCTTTAAAGGATTGCTGCTTCTAAGCAAACCTCCTGGTTGTATAAGCATTCCTACTTCCTTTACCACTTAGTAATTATTTAAGGGCCTTAGATGGTGGTCTGGGCTGTTTCCCTTTTGACAATGAAGCTTATCCCCCACTGTCTCACTGGTTGACTACACACTTAGTATTCAGAGTTTGCCTTGATTTGGTACCGCTTTCGCAGCCCGCACCGAAACAGTGCTTTACCCCTAAGTTATAGCATCAACCGCTGCGCCAAAACGCATTTCGGGGAGAACCAGCTAGCTCCGAATTCGATTGGCATTTCACCCCTAACCACAACTCATCCGCTGATTTTTCAACATCAGTCGGTTCGGACCTCCACTTAGTGTTACCCAAGCTTCACCCTGGCCATGGTTAGATCATTCGGGTTCGGGTCTATAAACAGTGACTAACGCTCTTTTAAAGCTCGCTTTCACTATGGCTCCGATATTTTCTATCTTAACCTGCCACTGCCTATAAGTCGCCGGCTCATTCTTCAACATGCACACAGTCAAACGATAAGTCGTCCTCCTGCTGCTTGTAAGCTCACGATTTCATGTTCTATTTCACTCCCCTCCCGGGGTTCTTTTCACCTTTCCCTCACGGTACTAGTTCACTATCGGTCATTTAGTAATATTTAGCCTTACGAGGTGGTCCTCGCTGATTCACACGGGGTTTCACGTGTCCCATGCTACTTGGGATACAATTATGAGAATAATTAGTTTTCGGTTACAGGACTTTCACCTTCTACGGTACAAGATTCCAATTGATTCACCTAACTTTTTATTCTCAATTATTATTGTCCCTCTACCCCACTAAAACTCATTAAAGTGGTTTGGGCTGTTCCCATTTCGCTCGCCGCTACTAAGAGAATCGCTTTTGCTTTCTTTTCCTTTAGCTACTAAGATGTTTCAGTTCGCTAAGTTAGCTCTTATCTATTTATTAATTCAATAGACAGTATAAAGAGTTGCCTCATTCGGGTACTTCCGGGTCACAGCTTACTTCCAGCTTACCGAAATATTTCGTTGGTAGTCACGCCCTTCATCGCTTCTAAATGCCAAGGTATCCATCGTAAGCCTTAAGTTGCTTGATATAATTCAATAGTATATTACCTATTGCAATTCTAAGTATTACAAAATTAACTAATTAATAATTAAAATACTGTTTTTTTGTTGGAGATAAGCGGACTCGAACCGCTGACATCTGCCTTGCAAAAGCAGCGCTCTACCAGCTGAGCTATACCCCCTTTCTGTTTGGGCCATCCAGGATTTGAACCTGGGACTTCACCCTTATCAGGGGTGCGCTCTAACCAACTGAGCTAATAGCCCTGTCTATTCAACGATCTAAGATAAATAATAAATATTATATCCCTAATAAGGAGGTGATCCAGCCGCACCTTCCAGTACGGCTACCTTGTTACGACTTCACCCTAGTCACTAGCCCTACCTTAGGTACACTTAAAAATAAGTAGTAACTTCGGGCATGGCCAGCTTCCATGGTGTGACGGGCGGTGTGTACAAGGCCCGGGAACGGATTCACCGCCGTATAGCTGACCGGCGATTACTAGCGATTCCACCTTCATGTAGGCGAGTTTCAGCCTACAATCCGAACTGAGAATATGTTTAGAGATTAGCTTAACTTCACAATTTAGCAACTTTTTGTCATATCCATTGTAGCACGTGTGTAGCCCAGAACATAAGGGGCATGCTGACTTGACGTCATCCTCACCTTCCTCCGGTTTGTCACCGGCAGTCTTTTTAAAGTACCCAACTTAATGATGGCAACTAAAAACAAGGGTTGCGCTCGTTGCGGGACTTAACCCAACATCTCACGACACGAGCTGACGACAGCCATGCACCACCTGTGTTCATGTTCCCGAAGGCACTTTCTACTTTCGTAAAAATTCATGACATGTCAAGTTCTGGTAAGGTTCTTCGTGTTGCATCGAATTAAACCACATGCTCCACCGCTTGTGCGGGCCCCCGTCAATTCCTTTGAGTTTCACTCTTGCGAGCATACTTCCCAGGCGGGATACTTAACGCGTTAGCTACGATACTGCGCGGATCGATACGCGCAACATCTAGTATCCATCGTTTACAGCTAGGACTACTGGGGTATCTAATCCCATTCGCTCCCCTAGCTTTCGTCTCTGAGTGTCAGTAATGGCCCAGCAAAGCGCCTTCGCTTCTGGTGTTCTTCCCAATATCTACGCATTTCACCGCTACACTGGGAATTCCCTTTGCCTCTACCATACTCTAGTTTAATAGTTTCCACTGCTTGCTTAGAGTTGAGCTCTAATATTTAACAGCAGACTTATTGAACAACCTACAGACTCTTTACGCCCAATAATTCCGGATAACGCTTGCATCCCCCGTATTACCGCGGCTGCTGGCACGGAGTTAGCCGATGCTTATTCATTAGGTACCGTCATAATTCTTCCCTAATAAAAGAAGTTTACAACCCACAGGCCTTCATCCCTCACGCGGTATTGCTCCGTCAGGCTTTCGCCCATTGCGGAAAATTCCCCACTGCTGCCTTCCGTAGAAGTCTGGACCGTGTCTCAGTTCCAGTGTGGCTGATCGTCCTCTCAAACCAGCTACTGATCGTGGCCTTGGTAGGCTATTACCCTACCAACTAGCTAATCAGACGCAAGCTCATCTCCAGGCAAAAAAATATTTCACTTTGCAGCATATGGGATATTAGCAGTCGTTTCCAACTGTTATTTCCCTCCTGAAGGTAGATTCTTACGTGTTACTCACCCGTTCGCCACTAAAGCTAAAAGCTTTCGTTCGACTTGCATGTGTAAAGCATACCGCCAGCGTTCATCCTGAGCCAGGATCAAACTCTCC